CAACTGTGCCAAAAAATCCAAGACAATATGTGCCAAAAAATCCAAGACAATATGTGCCAAAAAATCCAAGAAAATATGTGCCTCCAACTGTGCCTCCAACTGTGCCTCCAACTGTGCCTCCAAATATACCAAAAACTCCAAATGTACCAAAAACTCCAAATGTACCAAAAAATCCAACTGTGCCAAAAACTCCAAGACAATATGTGCCAAAAACTCCAAGACTGCCAAGAAATACAATAAGATTGATCCCACGTAAACCTCCAAGAAGAGGTATGCGACGGCCACGAAAAATTAAACATCGAATACTGAAAGGAGTTATTTACGTTCGAGCAAGTTTTCGCAATACCATTGTTACTGTTACAGATATACGGGGACAAGCGGTTTATTGGTCTTCTGCCGGTGCTTGTGGATTCAAAAACACAAAAAGACGTTCACCATTTGCTGCTCAGACTGCAGCAGAAAATGCTATTGGTACATTAATGGATCAAGGTCTTCTGAAACAAGCAGAAGTTAAGATAAGTGGCCCTGGTCCGGGGAGAGATCCAGCATTACGAGCCATTATTAGAAGTGGTGTACTATTGACTTATATACGTGACGTAACTCCTATGCCACATAACGGATGTAGACCTCCCAAAAGGAGACGTGTGTAAGAATTGAATTAATTTCAAGAAAAAGAAATAAATAATTAAATTATCTATTCAAATAATATTATGATTCAGGATGAAATTTCAGTGTCTATTAAGAAACCACAATTGAAGTGCGTCGAATTAAGAGTAGACAGTAAGCGTCTTCATTATGGCCGTTTCACTCTATCTCCGCTTCGCAAAGGTCAAGCTAATACAATAGGTAGTGCAATAAGAAGAGTTTTACTTGGAGAAGTAGAAGGAACATGTATCACACGTGCCAAATTGCAAAACATAAAACATGAATATTCTGTCATAATAGGTATTGAAGAATCGATACATGAAATTTTGATGAATCTAAAAAAAATTGTACTTAGAAGTGATGTGTACGGAATGCGAGAAGGGTCTATCCATATTATTGGACCAAAAAAAGTAACCGCTCAAGATATCATATTACCACCTTCTGTGAGAATAATTGATAATACACAGCATATAGCTAGCATAAACAAATCAATTACCTTAGATATATCATTAGAAATTGAAAAAGGCCGCGGATATATTATTCAAAATCCAAATAATTCTCAGGATGGAATTTTTCCTATTGATGCTGCCTTTATCCCTGTTCAAAATGTAAATTATAGTATTCATTCCTATTGGAGCGAAAATGAAATACAAGAAATCCTTTTTCTTGAAATATGGACGAATGGAGGATTAACTCCTAAAGAGGCACTTTATGAAGCTTCTCGGAATTTGATTGACTTTTTCCTTCCTTTTCTGCGTTCAGAGGAAGAGAACATCGATGGAACAAACAGTATAAGTGATAATATCACTTTTTCCTTACCTCTTTCGCATATATCGACCGATACAAAGATAATCTTTTCCAATCAAATATATATTGACCAATTAAACTTCTCTACTAGGATATATAACTGCCTCAAAAAGGCCAATATACATACATTATCGGACCTCTCAAATTACAGTCGAGAAGATTTGATGAAAATTAAACACCTCGGGGAACAATCTGTCAAAGAAATATTGGAATTTCTACGAAATATTAGAATTGATTCACCCGGAAATCGGGTTTAGGTTCATGAAATAGTTCCATTGCATCTCTCCATTAATTCCTTTTTTCTAAGTTCTTCTTGAAATCCATAAAATATGTTTGTATCTGACAAAATATATCTAGGGAGAGATCATTTGTCTTGAAGCAACTACTCCCTAGATATAGGAACAAAAGATTTCTTTCCAGATTAAGATATTCTATAATTAGGTCATAATTGGAAAAGACCTAGAGTTAAAGATTCATCGATAGGTAACGTTGCCCCAATACCTAACCAAATAGCTACTGCGGTACCGATTAAGAATACTGTTGTAGCTACTGGACGACGAAATGGATTTTGAAATTGATTCACATTCTCTAAGAAAGGGACTATCAATAGTCCTGCAGGTACTAAAGCCATTAAAAGGACACCTAATAATTTATTAGGTACTGTACGAAGTATTTGAAATACGGGGAAAAAATACCATTCGGGTAATATTTCCAAAGGAGTTGCAAATGGATTTGCCGGTTCACCAATCATTGATGGTTCTAGAACCGCTAAACCTACGGTACAGGCAATAGTACCTGAAATTACTACTGGAAAAATATATAAAAGATCATTGGGCCAAGCCGGTTCTCCATAATAATTATGTCCCATGCCTTTAGCTAATTTAGCCCTTAATACAGGATCATTCAAGTCAGGTTTCTTTGTTATTGGGATAAGTAGATTTTTATGAATCTATCCCCCGGAAGAACCGGACATGCCAATTTAAATCATCCGGCTCGAGCAATAACTTAATTAAAAAGGATGAAGGGCGTATCGTAAGAATAAGAATTCTATACCATTCTTGATAGATTAAGTGCTCAGTATCCAAGTAAGCTCACAAATTCGATAATGATGAATATGCCTTTTGGACCATCTTATTCCTTGTAATCCGTGTTTATCCCGACCTCCACAATTTTTTTTACATACAAGGTATTGACTTGTTACTGATCCGGCCTTTCTCCTTCCTTAGACTCCTTCTTTTACTCCGATAGTTTACTCTATTGAAATGCAAGGGAAATGCATGCATTTTTATACTATGAAAAGGAACGAATAACTTATAAGTTATATTATGTTATCACCATTACCTGGATTTCACGGAGCCTAATTCGGATTCGATCATAGAAATAACTCTCTTGGAACGTAACAAAGTACCTGATGCCTTTATACCCAAGTTCTAAACTTCCTATTTTTGGGAAGAAAATTGGGACAGAGACACATTTTGTGATTAATCTTGTATATGGCAGATCTGTTTCTGCACGGCCTAAGCAATAATTCAAGTCACACACTCCCATAATCCATTTTCTCCATCTGAGATGAGTATCTACTTCAATTCTTTGTATTAGATACAGAATACTTACGAATTGAAAGGATAAATCCGAGAAACACAGTTTCTTATTTCCATATTTCCAATAAGAAATATTTTCCAATAAGAAATATTTACGGCAATGATATATCGTTACTAAAGTTTTGAATACTCCTTATCTATATTTCCTTTCTATAAAGGACCTGAAATACCCTGCTTGCGGATCATTAGAAAGTGCATTGACATAAATACAGCAGTAAGAAGGGGTAATATAAAAGTGTGTAAACTATAAAAACGGGTCAAGGTAGATTGACCCACACTAACGCTTCCGCGTAATAACTCTACCAAAGGAGATCCTATTAAAGGAATGGCCTCAGGCACACCGGTCACAATTTTGACCGCCCAATAACCAATTTGGTCCCAGGGCAAAGAATAACCGGTTACACCGAAAGATACGGTTAGTACAGCTAGAATTACACCCGTAACCCAAGTTAATTCGCGAGGTTTTTTGAATCCACCCGTGAGATAAACACGGAATACATGCAAGATCATCATTAGAACCATCATACTTGCCGACCATCGATGGACCGATCGGATTAGCCAACCGAAGTTTACTTCAGTCATTATGTATTGAATAGAAGCAAAAGCTTCTAGAACAGTGGGACGATAGTAAAAAGTCATAGCAAAACCAGTAGCTACTTGTACCAAAAAACAAGTAAGTGTGATCCCTCCTAGACAATAAAATATATTCACATGAGGAGGAACATATTTACTGGTTATATCATCCGCAATCGTCTGAATCTCGAGACGCTCTTCGAACCAATCGTATACTTTATTGAGATAGGTAAAGTTAAATTCCCCCCCTGAAAACCGTACATGAGAATTTCCTTTCATACGGCTTAAACAAGAACACTCAAATACCTTTTTGAACAAAGTTATATCGTTTGTAAAATATGAAAATACTTCCTAATTCCTTAGGAATATGAAGGAAAAATATTCAGAAGAATAATAGATTATTTTTACAATAAGAAGTAAGAAGGATTTCATAGTGCTCAAATTTCAAGTCGGCTCATTCTAAATAGAATCGCTATAGGCCTTTTGAACAATCTTTTATCCTATTCGTGATCACCTAGAGAGCAACGTATGGACGATCAATAGGAATTATCTTGTCGAGATCTCAATAGATGAATCAATCTAAACCTAAGATTTCAATTTTACCCCGATGATTTTTTTATACCCAAAAGGTTTTATGGGTTATAACCTTTCCATTTCATTGTTACTCACTCAATGAAACATAATAACTAATAAAAATGAGATACTATCTGATTCTTCAGTTAAAGTCAGCATAAAAAAGAGGAGGAGAGATCCCTCAATTTATGATCATATTGCTTTCAAATTCAATTATTTTAAGCCTGGTCACGAGGTATGAATAGCAGGTATAAACCATAGTTTAGATTTTATTTAATGTTAATGTTTATTATATACCTCGTGCTCTGACTATTAACTATTGGATCAATATTCAACGAGGTAGGAGGACCATCTTTGTGAAGACAACAGACCGGTCTTCTGTACTAGAAGAGAGATCAATTTTAACAAGTCGCACACCCATATTCCAAAAATCCTTAAATAAAAGTAATTGTAATTACACGATCAAACTACCGGAATGGAATAACCTAAAAACTCAAGCTATTCAAAAGCTTGCCTTCCTTAGTTCTTTTTTCTTTTGGATGAGCTCGGGATCGGGGCAGATCTTCCAGATATCTCTAGACCCAACTAACTGGAATTCCATCCAATAAAACGGATGAATTATAAATCTCTGAAATAATAGATAAGAATACTGCAAATAGAGCCATTGCAGTACCCATGAAAGGAGCAGTTCCCCATCCGGGAGCTACTTTACCAGATTCTGTATTAAGTGGTTTTAAATAATTTCCTACACTAGTTCGTATTGGTCCGGTTCTGGAAGTATCATCAACGGTCTGTGTAGCCATAAAAACTATAGTATTGGTTGAGATCTATTAACTTTGTATACTATTATAATACATATACATATATAGGATTACCTACCAATGGAAACTGCAACCTTAGTCGCTATCTCCATATCTCGTTTACTTGTTAGCTTTACTGGTTATGCCCTATACACCGCCTTTGGGCAACCCTCTGAACAACTTCGAGATCCTTTTGAAGAGCACGAGGACTAATTGAAAGAATGACCTTCCTGATCGGGAAGGTCATTCTTTGATTATAAGAAAGAGGATTCGGAGAAGAAAATTATTTTTCTCCTCTATCCGGAACTTTGGGGGGTTCTCGGAAGAAAATAGCGAAAAATATTATCCCTAAGGTCGACACCAAAAGGAATGTATAAACCAATGCTTCCATAGATTCTATCGTAGTTTACAATTATGGAGATAGCTTTCGTACTAATTAAAACATTTTTCAGAAAGAAAATAAAATGTAATCAAAAGATTTTGAATCTATCTTTGTTATTGAAAATAAATATTCACTGAGATGGAATCTATCGATATTGATTATCGATCGGAGTAATGCTATATTATACAACTTGTCTTTTAGTAGTTGGATCTCCCAGTTTTTGGAATACCCCAAATTCTACTTGGGCATCCAAATCCGGGTCAATACCAGCGAAAACATCTCTGAATAGGGTTCTAGCACCATGCCAAATGTGTCCAAAAAAGAAAAGAAGAGCAAATGTAGCATGTCCAAAAGTAAACCAGCCCCTTGGGCTACTCCGAAAAACACCGTCGGATTTCAAAGTAGCACGATCTAATTCAAAAATTTCACCTAATTGTGAACGTCTAGCATATTTTTTGACTATAGCAGGATCACCAAAACTGACTCCGTCAAGTTCACCACCATAGAACTCAACAGTTACACCTACTTGTTCAACACTATACTTTGATTCTGCTCTCCTAAAAGGAACATCAGCTTTCACAATTCCTTCTTCATCTACTAGAACGACTGGAAACGTTTCGAAAAAGGTAGGCATACGACGTACAAAAAGCTCATGTCCCTTTTTGTCTTTGAAGATAGGATGTCCTAACCAACCAACAGCAATTCCATCTCCATTGTCCATCGCACCCGCCCTGAATAACCCCCCTTTAGCTGGATTATTCCCAATGTAATCATAAAAAGCGAGTTTATCAGGAATTTTTGCCCAAGCTTCTGATAGACTTAGATTATCGGCCAGACCGGCACGAACCCGTCGATCTATTTCTTGTTGGAAGTATCCCTGATCCCACTGGTAACGAGTGGGACCAAATAATTCAATCGGAGTAGTTGCGGAACCATACCACATTGTTCCAGCCACAATGAAAGCTGCAAAAAAAACAGCAGCAATACTGCTGGATAGGACAGTTTCAATATTCCCCATACGTAATCCTTTGTATAAACGTTGAGGAGGACGAACACTGAGATGGAATAGACCTGCTAATATACCCAATATACCTGCTGCAATATGATGAGAAGCTATTCCTCCCGGAACAAAAGGATCAAAACCTTCAGCTCCCCACGCCGGATTTACAGGTTGTATTTTTCCAGTTAGTCCATAGGGATCAGACACCCATATTCCAGGGCCATACAAACCCGTTACATGAAACGCTCCGAATCCGAAACAAGCTGCTCCTGAGAGAAATAAATGAATTCCAAAAATCTTAGGCAAATCTAAAGAGGGTTTTCCCGTGCGATCATCACAGAATACGTCTAGATCCCAATATACCCAATGCCAGATAGCTGCTAAAAAGCACAAGCCAGAAAACACAATATGTGCCCCGGCCACACCTTCATAACTCCAAATACCTGGATTAGATACAGTTTCTCCGGTTATACTCCATCCACCCCACGAATCCTTTATTCCTAAACGAGTCATGAAAGGTATAACGAACATGCCTTGTCTCCACATTGGATCAAGAACAGGATCGGATGGGTCGAAAACTGCTAATTCGTAAAGAGCCATTGAACCGGCCCAACCAGAAACTAGAGCTGTGTGCATTATATGGACAGCGATTAAACGGCCAGGATCATTCAATACGACGGTATGAACACGATACCAAGGCAAACCCATTAAAATACCCCTTTCTCAGAAAAAGTAGACACTATGTAACTTTATAGCATTAGATAAGATTATGCTGTGGAGTTAGACCTTTATCTCAAAGGTGAACATCTATTCAATAACATTAATGAAACAGTTTAAAAATGAATTATGTTCAATATAGCAATGAGAAGCGGATATATTTTATCATTTATATGTACCAATATACAATGTGGAAATTGGTCCCATTTATATTAAGTAAAATAAAAATAAATCAGGTTTTTTATGAATAAAGGCAGGACCGCTGGTCCTATCGCTCATTTAGATTTATAATCTATCTTTGTTAATATAGATAAATATTTAAGATATTTGTTTTATGATAAATCCCAACTTGCCCTCCGTTTTCGTACCTTTGGTAGGCTTGTTTTTTCCGGCAATTACAATGGTTTTTCTTTATTTCTATATTCAAAATGACGAGATTTTGTGAATCCGATCCAATCAGATCTCATAAATAGGGTTCAATCTTTCAATCGTAGAACACTCTATATTTATTGTTGGATAATATAACATTAAAATCGAACAAAATAGATCTGAATAGATATTCATCTTTATTTAGATCTATTCATGAATAGATCTAAATGTACCGTATAGTGCATACATAATAGATAGAATCTATAGATAGAATATGGATGTACCTGATATATATAGACATATTTTTTTATCCATATTATAAAATATACACGTGTGTAAATGAATAAGTCTTTCTTACTTTAATAAGATGTGTACATATACATTTATAGAGATTAGTATTTATACTCGACTGATGCAATGAAGTATTGTTTTTACAATCGATAAGTTAAGGACCAATTTCATCCAAAAAAAAAGCACACATAAAAAATAGCATAGGAAAAGAGTATGAAAAAAATCGCTATAGATATTTCATTTTATACCGAGATACTTATATGTATATGGCTATTATCTATTATAATAGCTAATTTATGAGAGTGACTTTGGGAGTCAAAAGTTTGGTCACTCTTTCAACTTAAATAGGACGCAATTTGTTATGGATCGTCGATCCAAATGGCTCTGGATAGAGCCCATAACAGGGGCTCGAAAGATAAGCAATTTTTTTTTTGCTTTTATCCTTTTTTGGGGCTCACTAGGATTTTTCTTGGTCGGAATTTCAAGTTACCTTGGCAGGAACCTGATACCTTTATTGTCATCTCAGCAAATACTTTTTGTTCCACAAGGAATTGTAATGTGTTTTTATGGTATTGCAGGTCTGTTCATTAGCTCTTATTTATGGTGCACAATTTTGTGCAATGTGGGTAGTGGCTACAATAAATTTGATGAAAAAGAAGGAATTGTATGTCTTTTTCGTTGGGGATTTCCCGGAAGAAATCGTCGTATTTTCCTCCAATTTCTTATGAAGGATATTCAGTCGATAAAAATGGAAGTTCAAGAAGGTATTTTCCCTCGTCGTGTTCTTTATATTGAAATAAAGGGCCAACAAGACATTCCTTTAACTCGTAATTTGACCCTGCGTGAAATGGAACAGAAAGCTGCCGAATTAGCCCGTTTTTTGCGTGTATCCATTGAAGGATTTTAAATGGGGGGAGTCTTCTCCAACACCCAAACGAATAAATTTCGATATTACATTTGTCTGGAGGAGGAGAAAGATCATACAGTCAGTTGATTTACACCAACACGAAATGGTACTTATAGAAGCATACCGGCATTCTTCGGCAGTTCGCAAAACACTCCATATCAGTCTTTATCTTTAGAGAGGGCCGAAAGATCCAGTAGACGGATATGACATCTCAAAAGGATACAAGTAATTACTATTAATATAGTCTTTCGGAATACATTTTTTTTTCACATAGGCGTACGAAATTTATGATTTCATCTCCTATACCTGCCAAGGCCTTTTGGAGTGCAGAATTAGTATTATTAGACTAAATTTATTGAATAGATGTATATGGCTCCTATCCCGTAAGTTAGTTTTATCTCTTGTGCTAATCAACATCGATCCCTTTAATTCAATAAGAAGGTCTTTTTTTGAAGACTTATGTTACTTGAAGCGATTCTTCCTTTGGGAAAATCGTCAAGTCAGATAATAAAAGACTGAATAGAAAATTAGTTAGTCCAGATCAAAGCAATTTCAAATGGTTGATCCGGCTGGGAACAATATCCTTTTTACTCTACGTCTCATTGGGAGCAAACCATCCCTTATCCGAAAGATATTATCTCTCGGGGTCGAAGAATTATGCACTATATCATTATATGGATCCTATACCTCGTTCTATAATTCAGACTTTGTTCAGATTTCGGACAGAGCTAACAAGCCAATCGAGTTCGTTATCGATTCACGAATTGGAAGTGGCCAAATATAAAGCATTAGCTTCTCTGCAATATCTTGCATGTTTAGTAGTACTGCCTTGGGTAATTTCAATTTCATTACAGAAAGGTTTGGAGTCTTGGGTTACAAATTGGTGGAATACTGGTCAATCCAATAAAATATTTGATTATCTACAAGAAGAAAACGTTTTAGTAAAATTTGAGAAAATAGAAGAACTATTCCTGTTAGAAAGAATGGTGGAAGATTATTCGGAAACGCATTCACAAGATCTTTGTATAGAGATGCAGAAAAAAATGATCCAATTGGTCAAAATATATAATCAAGATTGTATCCAAATAATCTCACATTTACTAACAAACCTAATAGGTTTTGCTATTCTAAGTGTTTTACTCATTCTGGGTAAAAGGAAACTTGTAATTCTTAATTCTTGGATCCAAGAAGTCTTCTGTAGCCTAAGCGACACAATGAAAGCTTTTTCTATTCTTTTAGCAACCGATCTATGTATTGGGTTTCATTCGCCCCATGGTTGGGAACTTATGATCGATTTTATCTTCGAAAATTATGGATTTACCTATAACGAACGAATAATATCTGGTCTTATTTCAACTTTTCCAGTCATCTTAGACACAATATTCAAATATTGGGTCTTCCAACGTTTCAATCGTACATCTCCTTCACTTGTAGTAATTTATCATTCGATGAATGAATAACAAATCCACAATAAAATAAAAATTTTTTTGCTATTATTCATAATAAGCTAATTCTCTACCTTTTTTACTTTTTATTTAGAGCGATACTTCTTATTTTTTAACTTTGGGTTTAATATGATATAGTAGCAGAATTGCAGACAGGTAACTATGATAGCTACCTACTCCCATTTATTATTTAAACAAAAAATTTTGAACCAAAATTTGAACCATGCAAAATATAAATACTTATGATGACTGGGTGAAAAAATGGATAACTCAATCAATTTCCGTATTGATCACGATACATATAGTGACTCGGACATCTATTGCGAATGCATATCCCATTTTTGCACAGCAAGGTTATGAAAATCCTCGAGAAGCGACCGGACGTATTGTATGTGCCAATTGTCATTTGGCTAAAAAACCTGTGGAGATCGAGGTTCCACAATCTGTGCTTCCCGACACCGTATTTGAAGCAGTCGTTAAAATCCCCTATGATAAGCAAATAAAACAGGTTATTGCAAATGGTAAGAAAGGAACTTTAAATGTAGGAGCTGTTCTTATTTTACCCGAAGGCTTCGAATTAGCTCCTCCGGATCGTATTTATCCTGAGATTAAGAAAAAAATAGGTGATCTTTATTTTCAAAACTATCGGCCCAATATAAAAAATATTATTGTAATAGGTCCTGTTCCTGGGCAAAAATATAGTGAAATTGTGTTTCCCATCCTTTCACCAAATCCTGCCACTAATAAAGAAGTTCACTTCCTTAAATATCCCATATATGTTGGTGGTAATAGAGGAAGAGGACAAATTTATCCCGATGGGAGCAAGAGCAACAATACAGTCTATAATGCTTCAGCAACGGGTAGAGTAAGTAAAATCGCACGTAAAGAAAAGGGTGGATATCAAATAACTATCGATAATACATCAGACGGTCGACAAGTGGTGGACTTTGTACCTCTGGGACCGGAACTTCTTGTTTCAGAAGGCGAATTAATCAAGGCGGATCAATCGTTAACGAATAACCCTAATGTAGGTGGATTTGGTCAGGAAAATGCAGAAATAGTACTTCAAGATCCTTTACGTGTTCAAGGTCTTTTATTATTCTTAGCATCTGTCATTTTGGCACAGATATTTCTGGTTCTTAAGAAAAAACAATTTGAGAAAGTGCAATTGGTCGAGATGAATTTTTAGTTGCAGAAATTTGTGATTTGTCAACCCTTAATTGGACTGAAAGATATGTCCATCTTTAATAAGTAGTGACTCTGGAACAGACTTGTCTAACAGTACCCTAGTCATGTGCTACATAACATATTAATAATCCATGTCATCTTTTCTGATCTTCATCTATTATGTCCAAGACAAATGATAGAAACAAAAATAGAAGGAGAGAAAGAATTCAGCAGTCTTGGCTTACTATTCTCCCTGATCTTATTCCTTATCCTATTCTTTGAAAAAGGAAAATTTTTTCCATTGTCTCATGAAAGTAAGAGGAGCTCATTCATTTTCTAATTCCATTCCTCCATGTTGTACTGAAACTTCTGAGAAAAGGAGCAACAAAGGTAATATTGCTCATTGAGCAAATAGGCATATTTTGCAAAGCAAACGTTTGAATGAAACGTTTCGCTTCTTTTCTTAGAACGATTTGTTCAGAGCAAAACTTGCTCTTAGAAATTAACAAATATTGAGAAACAGAAGAAACCAATTGGTTTTTGGTTGTAAAAACATTACAATTGGATCGATCCAATTCTCTATTATTAGAAAATAATAGTCATATGATTTGTACGAATCGTACAATTGCGAATCTACAATATAAAGAAATTTATTTCGAAAATAAAGAAGAAAGATAAGACCTTATCCTTCTTTGAACAAGAAGGATAAGGTCTTTCTGTTTGAATTTTCACTTTCGTGTGTACAGTATTCCCATAGAAATAAAATAGATTCCCTATCTATAGGGATGATCCTAATCCGGAATAAGAACCGTAGAAAAAGATACCTATTAAACCAATCAGGATAATACCAGTTAAAGTACCTATCAACCAAAGAGGGATCCTTCCGGTGGTATCGGCCATTTATCTTACTCCCTTTCAAATTTTATTAAGTAGTTATGCTCAATACATAAATAATCATATATTATTAGTATTCGATCTCTCCGAATTGCGTGAGAAAGGAGATTCTCACTGTTCCTAATTGAAAAAGTAATTAGAGAATAGAACAGCAAGTACAAAAATGAGTAACAACCCCCAATAAAGGCTGGTACGATTCAATTCAACATTTTGTTCGTTTGGATTTGATTGTGTCATAGATAGCTCCGTGATTTAGTTTATATATAGTTTATCGCTGTATGAACTGCATTGCTGATATTGCTCCCAAGAAAAAAACTGTAGGTACAGCTAGTCCGTGAACGGCCAACCATCTAACTGTAAAAATAGGATAGGTTCTATCTATAGTCATTAGTACCTCCTAAAAAGATCTAGATCTAGTAAATTCATTGAGTTGCTCTAATGAATCGAAACGGCCAGTTACTAATGGAACCTCTTGTCGGCTTTCTGTGAAATACTCATTCGGCCGGGGGCTTCCGAATACATCATAAGCTAAACCCGTACTGACAAATAACCAACCTGCAATGAATAGGGAAGGTATAGTAATGCTATGGATAACCCAGTATCGAATACTGGTAATAATGTCAGCAAAAGCGCGTTCTCCCGTATTCCCAGACATGCTAAGCTCCATATTAATTGTAAAGTCAAGGGATAATTGATCCCATGAAATAGAGAGATCAGGAAATGGAAAGCTACTGATATCTTCTACAATCCTTGTTTGATTGTCAATATTATACCAAGGGTATATTTGAAGTATACTGAACCAGTATAACTAGCCTTCTTCTAACATAGCAATACAATTTTGGTTAATATAGAAAGTATAGAAAGGGGGGATAGAAGAATTTCTCTATTGCCAGTTCTTCTAGATCTGTTTGATCAGCTGTCTTTGCTTTCTTTTCAATGGACAGAAATGCGAGAATCCCATATTTTTCAGTGATATGTCCAAAAGTGATCTTATCTCAATATTGTAACAATTGGACATATGAATCATGGGGAAATTAATTTAATTTGAGCAGTAATTGTAGTAATTAATTGTACTGGCTTTCACTTCTACAGGTGGCTGTATAACATAAATACATTCATGTCACTTCAAGAAAAGGATCATTGTTGCTACTGTATAGTGTATTTCCAATAGTATCGCGAGTTAAGTTATACCATGAACTTAATGACTCAATAACATAGCACTTTGAGTGTGGATGACCAAGTGTTACTCATTTCGTCAATAAAGATGAACCGGTGAATAGTGGAATATTATCTTGATCGAATCATAGGTTAAATTACGATTTATTCCTATTTATATTTTCCAAGAGAAACAGGGTGGAATAGTAAGCTTTGCTTACATTACTGGTCTTAAGAAGGCATATTAAAAATTAAATTCATCTATAGGTTAGATGCGTAACAATGAGTGAATTTTAATTTTTAATATGCTTGACTGTAGAAGAGGTTTCTTTCGTTCCAATCTTTCGAACAGACCGATAGAGATAATGTAAAACAGACCGATAGAGATAATGTAAGGTGATCCAATCAAAATCATTGTCAAATGAATTAATCTCGTATTTATAACTATCATGTTCAATAATTTGTGGGATGATTACACAATTGGTATTGGTTCTATTCATGGGTTACTCAATTAATTGGGGATTCTATTTTCGCTTATTGGAAAAAATGAATAGAATATCTTTTCTCTCTTCATGTTTGTTTATAACATTAATATCGTTATATCTAAAATTATGAATTGGTACCAATTTAATAATTTTTTGTACCATTTACTTTTTTTAACTTTGATCCTATTCCTCAAAAGGTAAAAATTGAGGTAATTGCCTGATAAAGATACGTATCAATCATATTCTTTCCATTAAGTCCTTCCATGCCCACTATAATTAGTTATTTCGTTTTTTTATTAGCTTTGCTTATTTTCACCTTAGTCCTATTCATCGGTTCAAGTAATATAAGACTTATTTGAAATAATAATAATTTTGGTCACTTCTTTATTAACTTCTCTCAATTAAGAATTGATTGAGATTCCTAGTAAATTTGAGCTACTATCCGGGGTAGCTATTAATCTTTATTTTTGGAATCAATATGATTGAAGTTTTGTTATCCGGAATTGTGCTAGGTCTAATTCCTATAACTTTGGCTGGATTATTCGTAACTGCATATTTACAGTACCGACGTGGTAATCAATTGGATATTTGATCATATTTTTATCATGAATGGATCTTTTACTTAATCTGGGAGGTCGGATTACATTTACCATTCTAGTATAAGTGAATAGTCAATCAAGAAGATTGGATCCAATTCAATATAAAAAGTATCGCGCTCTGTAGGATTTGAACCTACGGCATCAGGTTTTGGAGACCTGCGTTCTACCCAACTGAACTAAGAGCGCTTTCTTATAACAAGAAAGGAGAAAAAAAGAGTTACTCTTAAAACACTTTTGCATGTGGCGTGACCCAATCATCTTATCGTTGATGTTCCGTTCGATTGGAGCTCCCTTCTCTTTATTTTTTTCTGTAGGAAAAGGACTAGGTAGGGATGACAGGATTTGAACCTGCGACATTTTGTACCCAAAACAAACGCGCTACCAAGCTGCGCTACATCCCTTTCAATTGTTAGTGTTTAATACTATTTAAAACATTTCATATGTTGTTTTCCATATTTATCCATATTTAGTCTCTCTCGTAAATAGATACATCGAAGATAGATATAAGATATCTACTGATTGATAGTTTTTATAATAAAAAATGTTATGTTCCAGAAATATAGATATCGACGAATCATTGTACAGATATCTGTTAGGAGTTCCCTGTACAAGGGATTCATCAACTACGGATGTAGGTGCCCATATAACATATGCATCAGGATTAAGAAGGAGAACTTACGAACAATGCAAAATATAAAAATATATCTTTCCACAGCGCCTGTGCTAGCTACTTTATGGTTAGGATCTTTAGCCGGTTTATTGATTGAGATAAATCGTTTTTTTCCAGATGCTCTGACTTTTCCATTTTTTTTATTCTAATTAATATTATCCTGCGAATCCGAAAGGAAAAAATGATGCTAGATCAATTAAATCCTTTTCTTCTTGGATAAATAAAAAAGTGACTTCAATCCCTATCCGAGTTCAGAACTCAAGGGGGGGATATTAGAACAAAATAAAAATATAGATCCAAAAGTTTTTACCACAAATAATTATATTATTGAAAACTCCTAATTAAAGATTTTATTACGAGAATGAATTAAGTAATAAAATCTTTAATCATTCTCCAACAACTTCTATCCCTTTCTCTTTCTTCTCTTTTTCCAAATTTAAAAAAGAGAAGTAGATCCAATATCTACAGTAAGTTTATGGCCAAGGGTGGAAATGTAAGAGTAACAATTACTCTGGAATGTACTAGTTGTACCCAAGATAGTTTTAATAAAAAATCGCCGGGTATTTCCAGATATACGACTCGAAAAAATCGCCAGAATACAACTAGTCGGTTGGAATTGAAGAAGTTTTGTCCTTATTGTTCCAAGCATACCATTCACGGAGAAATAAAGAAATAGATTGAATCGCGCACCCAGTAGTAAATATACTGTTTTTTAACAAAATATGTCACTGTCAATATTTCTATTCGAAATATTTTGAATAAATATGATTTTAATATTTGAAAGGTTCATAAAACAAACTATGAATAAATTTAAACCATCTTTTCGGAATACATCCAAGCCATTTTCTAGGAATACATCTAAGCCACTTTCTAGAAATACATCTAAGCCACTTTCTAAAAATACATCTAAGCGCTTTTATAGGAAAAAACCTAGACGATATTCTAAGAATAAGCAATCTTTTCGTAAACGTTTGTTTTCAATTGGGCCTGGAGATCAAATCGATTATAAAAATATTAGCCTAATTAGTCGATTTACTAGCGATCAAGGAAAAATACTATCTCGCCGAGTTAATCGATTAACTTTAAAACAACAACGCCTAATAACTACGGCCATTAAACAAGCTCGTATTCTCTCTTTTATGCCTTTTATTAATAATGAAGAGTAAAAAATAATTAGGGCCTAAGAAATGAACTTACTCCTGGATCTAATCGGAGCTGGAATATCTGGCAAATATATATTACATAAGTAAAAAGGATTGAATCTTTAAAAAAGATTTAGATTCAATTATCCAAATTGATCTGTTAATCCCGAACATGAGACAATGACAATCTAGTTTCCCGGAGGAAATTCTCCGGGAGATTAAGATTAGGTGAGACCAGTATACGATAATAATATAAGATTTTCAAATAATATGCGTATATATTGTAATGCGATCAAAGAGCGTATAAAACCAATAAGTATTTAATACAGCTAATTGCGCAAATGTTTTACGATTTAAAAGAAACTGCTCTTTGTATAAAGAGTGCATGAAATCTTTATAGGAAATTCCGGTTTTTTCTATTTCATTAAAACGAGCATTCCAACGGCATGCTGCATTGATCCGAGTAATCCACAAACGGCGAAGATCTCTCTTTCGTTTAATTCTATCTCGGTAAGCGGATACTGAAGCTCTCATTTTATGTTGATTAGCAGTTCGAAAAAGTTTTGAATGGGCCCCTCGGGAGCCTGATACAAATGCGAGAATCTTTTTTCGACGTTTTTGAGCTATATATCCACGTTTAACTCTGGTCATTGAATTTGATTCTCATGAATCACTAATCTATTTTTTGATCAGTCATTCTTTTTTTTGGACTTTTTGATTAAGAATCCAACTGATTTTTCTGATGTATAAAATACAGGTTCCAACGGCTTTTGCTACTGCAACCTTCCTCACCATAATTCCCTTTAGTTAGGCACTTTCTAGGTAGGCAAGGGATCGGACCTTGCACCAAGTGAGAAAAAAATATCATGGGTTTCATCGTTTCTATGGTTCTTTCTCTAACGGTAAGGTCCTCTCTATACGCCGGAGCCCTTAATTTCTAAGACATGAGATGAGTATTTGGTAACTTGTACAGTTTACCATCTCTAGCTCTACCCCCCCAAATTCTCAAGTTAAGAAATAATATCATGATAAGATTTATCTATACAGTGACGACATGTAATTATGAGAGTTAGCAAGGTAGCTGACCTTGTTGCCGTTCTCGCAGCAATACAAGCATAATCTTTATGCTTTTCAAATTTGCATTATTTCCCCGCTCAATGGATTGATGACCATTCGCTACCAATGAGGAATTGCTTTTCATCCCACATCAAGGTGATTGGATTTGCACCAATGAAAACCATGAATTTCATCCCCGGTAAGAGTAGATGATAGATCTGTACTTTTACACAGCAGGAAAGTTCTTCCTAAGGTTTAAGCTTCTGATCCAAACAAGTCACACATACACCCTAGCACATACTCCTTTACGCTGAGGACATCCTCGAAGAGCAGGAGCTTTTGTTCTATTTTCTATTGGCTGTCTCGCGTTTCTAATAAGTTGTTGAATAGTCGGCATTCTGAATTCTATTCGAAATTGAATGGTTCGGATTGATCCTAACCAACTATATAAAGTTTATAAATAGAAAAAGTTTATATAGTTGCGAAATTGAAACTAATATATCAGACTCTATTTGTTAAAGATGTAATTGACTAATACATGATGGATTATATACACATTGTATAATTATTAGTATTTATCTTTTCTAATTCATATCAAACTCTAGTTGTCAAAGAAAGAGATATTTTAAACATTATCATATGTAACCTGATACGTACGTCAGAATTATAATTGTATACAAATCATATCGACTCTAGGTTTTTTAGGATAATCTAATTAAAAATGTGTTTTTTTAACCCAAATCCAAATAAAGAGAAAGAGACCACACCCTCACCAACTCCTACTCTTCCTATCCCAAAAGTTCCATTTTGGGAAATAGAAGTAAACGAAGAAAATGAGGAAAAGGAAAAAATAACTTGGATAGAGTTATACCAACATCTATTTTTGGGAAGATTTATTTTTTTAGGTAAGCCGATCGATGCTCAATCTACAACTCATATTGTAAAAAGCATGATACATTTAGATCAACAGGATGCAGAGATGAATTTTAAGTTCTTTATGCACTGTCGGGGTGGATCCCTAATAGGGGGAATTTCTGTTTATGATGTTATGCAATACGTAACAGGGGATGTAACTACGGTAGGCGTAGGGTTAAATGCTTCAGCGGGAGCTTTTATGCTACACGGGGGGACTGTTGGTAAACGGTTTATAGGAAAACACGGTAGAGCTATGATCCACCAACCCTTTGTAGCTATTTTTGAAAAACGCCGGGTTAGATTAACTGTCGAGGACGCTCAGTATATGAATCACTTGCGGAATTATGTTGCAGAAATATATGCAAGAAACTTAAGATTAAGTCCAGATAGAATGTATGGTAAAATAGAAAGAGATGTACATCTGACAGCAAAACAAGCCCTACACGTTGGCTTGGTTGACCGAGTTTTAGACAAAGAGAAACTTAAGGATATTATAGCAGATACTCGTAAGAATCCAAGCTAATCTCTCCTACCTGCACCTATATTAAATGGTGAGGTAAGAGAAATAATAATAAATTTCCGATATAATCAAAATGCTAGATAAAGAAGAACGAGCCATAGATACAAACTTAATGATTTTTAAATCAAAAAAAAATATTTTAAAAATGACTATATTCAAAACATTGAATATATTTAATTAATAAATAAATTTGAAGAAAGATATTGAAATGTTGTTTTGTTACATCAAAATTCAAAATGATATGAATTTTCTAAACTACATAGAAGTTCAGTTCTTTTTATGAAAGGGTTCACTGGTTTTTATAGTTATTCAACTATAACTAATATAAACGCTTCAACGTATTCCATAGAGTTTTGAATATATAAATTAAAGCTTTTATGTAATATTTTAATATTAGCTTAAATATTGTCCATAAAATATTTACTATGCGCCATATAAATATAACAATTTTTATTGCAAATATTAAAATATTTCATAAAAGCTTATATAAATATAAAGCATATTATACGTATTAATATGGTGATCATATCACCTCCTTTATAATAGACAAATTTTTATATTTTAAAATATAAAATAAAAAAAATATATTAATCCTCCCTTCCCTATAATTAGATTGGAAAGATTGGAACTAATCTTGTTTGTTTTAAGCAAGAAAATGCCTTATGACTTGGCTAGTAATTGAAGATTAAGTTAATAAATAATTAATTGATAGAATTTATGTTATCTCATTATGCCGTTAGAAATTGAATAAAATTATTTCTATAATAATAATTCCTCTTACTCATTTTATATGTCATGTATAAATGAATTTTGTGCATTTTTGTATTGTATAAAAATATTTTATCGCAAGTACCAAAAATAAACAGTTTTAAACAACTAATCATTAATTCGGCAATCTTCTTTTTGTTTAAATACGGACAGATAAAGATATAAAGATCTATTACAATAATACTTGTATATACTAAAAAACTTGATCGAATTTCCATCCCCCAAAACAGAAAAGGATCAAGATTTGTTTTGGGGGATCTTATAACCAAATTAATTATTCCGACTTTTCAATTAATAATTGAAAATTTTAATTGTCTCGCTCAAAACATCTTTTAAAATAGCCCGTGGAACCATGGTATCAAACATTCCAAAATCAAATAAAGAATCAGATGTTTGACATTCATCTTCTACTATCTCGTTTAATGTCTGTTCAATTACTCTTTTACCTGCAAATGCAATGTATGCATTAGGTTCGACAATCGTGATGTTACCCAACATGCCAAAACTAGCAGTCACTCCACCAGTTGTGGGAGATGTAAGAATCGAAATATATAGCAAACTTTTTTCCTCTTGATGCGTATGCAACGCAGCAGCTATTTTATTCATTTGCATTAAACTGAAAGTTCCTTCTTGCATGCGCGCGCCGCCAGAAGCACATACGAGAATTAATGGAAGAGAATTCTCAGTAGCATGTCGGATTAGACGAGTTATTTTTTCACCTACTACCGAGCCCATACTGCCTCCCATGAAGTTAAAATCCATAACTCCGAGTGCGACAGTAATACCATTTACTTGACCGATGCCTGTTTGAATAGCATCGGGTAAACCTGTTTTGTCTTGATAGGAAGTGTTATAATCTTCATAACATTTGTCGCCCATATCTTCTAGATAGGCCATGTTATTATCTAGATAACATCTTTTTTTCTTATCTAGATAACATTTTTTTTTCTTTTTTTCTTTAGATTTAGATAAATCAGAGAATTGGTCGAATTCTTCTTCTTTGCTATAAGAAGATTCATGTTCAAGCATATTTTCTATATCAGAATCTTCTTCTATATCAGAATCTTCTTCTATATCAGAATCTTCTTCTATATCAGAATCTTCTTCTATATCAGAAAAAGATTCTATATCTGAAAAAGATTCTATATCTGAATCTTCTTCTATATCAGAAAAAGAGTCTATATCTGAATCTTCTTCTATATCAGAAGGTTTTTGTAGATCTTGACATACAAATTCAAGATATGCAAGTAAATATTTTAGAGATTTTTTAGATAGAGAATTAAAATATTCAATCATATCTTTTCTATCAAAAGAATATTTTATATCTAGATTATCTAGATATAGATATATTTCAATAGATTTTAATCTATTTTTGAATTCGTCTTCTGTAGCACAAGATTCTTTTATCTCTTTTAGAAGATTATTTTTTATCTCTTTTAGACGTGCTGCATATTGTATATTTTTTGGAAGTCCACCCAAAAAGTTTTCTATCTCTTTAAAGACATCGAATGCTTCTTTTCTATCATATGGATATTCTGTATCTTCCAATTCGAAGAGTTCTTCTTGTATATCAGAATCTTTGGGTTCTTCTTGTATATCAGAATCTTTGGGTTCTAGTTCTATACCTTTTGTTCCTTTTTCGAAATTTTCTACTTTTATAAGATCTATAAGAAAATAGAGTGCTATATTATGAAACTCTTTCACCATTTCTTGTAAATAGAAAGGCATTTTATCTTCTTTTGTTTTAATAAATACACTATTGAATAAAGTCGATGTAAAATTTTCACAATAGGAGAAAATATCTCTTAAATTTTTTACATCGTTCTCAGCTTCCGATATGGTGTACTTCATCACCTCTGAATTATTAGACCTAATTATTTTGTCTAATTGGCTTACTCCTTCTTCTATAAAGAGGGGCATTAACTTTTCTAAATTCAAATTAGACCTAATTAGTTTGTCTAATTGGCTTACTCCTTCTTCTATAAAGGAGGGCAGTAATTTTAAATTCAAACCTTTCTCTTCTTGATACCAAAGAGACAAATTAGGTCTTTTATTTATTTGCGCATAACAAGCCGAATAAAACTTCTTGTGATCGGAATAAACTCCCTCTATTTCATATGTTTTATAATCCAGTGGATCATCATCCAAGAATTTCTCTATTTCGTTAGTATAGAATTTTTCCAGTGGATCAGGATCATCGAAGTCTAAGAAACTAGAACTAGAATGAAGTTCTTCTATGTTCGCAGTACGACTTGCGAACCAATATCGCAAAGGGTTAAAGTATATTTTCATAAAATGTGAGGGCATATTTTTATATTTCTCATCAAATAGAAATAAGTCCAGGTCCGGGTTTAGTTCCAATATTCCTTTCACGTAGCTCGCTTGTACCTTTAATTCATCCACAAATGTATTTAATTGTACATGTAATTTGTAAAGTATGTTAAGCTGTTTCCTATCTTGAAAAGAATTTAACTTTAAATTATCTGTAAATAGAGATACTCTATGGTAAAACCTATTTGTTTCATTTGATATTTTGTTATGTATTTCACCAAGTAACAATTTAACCGTTTTGAAAGTTGTACTAAGAATATCTAGCAGTTTATAAAGATTTTCTTTTGAAAATGAATGAACATATTCAATTAAATTATCGCAAAACACAACCTTAAAGATATTCACAGTAATATTGTTGAATTCTACTAATGAATTCATAGTCTTAGTATCATTTTTCTGAAATTGTTTGTAAAAATGTTTATGGTACATTGCTTTGTACAATAAAATTGAGACCTTTTGAACTATTGTGATGTCTAATAATTTAAAAGACTTATCTTTTTCTTCTAGAAGATCTATAGAAGAGAAATCTATATCCATAGGGCGCCAAGTACCATGATCAATTAAAAGTTGAATTCGATTCGAACTAGTAATTTTCAAAGTTATTCCACAATATGGACAAACACCTTTTTGTTTTGCGAAAGATATATGATGGATATTGTTATCACAATTGTCACAAAAAACCCAGAACTTGCTATAAACTTGCATTTTTTCATATTCTGCAATTCTTTTTTGCACCTCTTCTTCGGTATATTCACTATTTTGATTTTCCATTTGTTTTTCACCTGTATAAATTATATTTGTACAACTTTAAGTTTAGGGCCCAATGGCATAATAAATAGTGATAAAAGATCATGTTGAATATTTCATTTTGAGTCACGAGATTCTAATACCTCGTGACTCGAGTGTACACGCTCCTTATCTGCATATCTTTCTTATAATCTTGGAAAAACTTTAAGAACTCATGACTTCCGTTAACATAACGATGTTTAATCATTATACTCCTTTCTGCCGGTCAAAAAATCAGACTCTAAGATCAAATAAATAAAGTCTGATTTTCATATTTATTCTATTCAATAAAATGCTTTATTGTCAATACCATAATGTTGGATTCTATATTTTTAATTGTTGGATTGGCATTACATTGAGACTAAAAAATTATTAGACACATTAAATATAATATCTTACGCTTATTAATATAGAATGACAGTAACAAAAAAATGATTCGTTTTTCTCATTTCCACATCCATAGGTTGATATTCCTAATCTGCTTTTCTATATAGTATAGTATGGTTCTACTATACATCAAATGAGCATATAATAAGATTAAAAAAAATGGATAATAAGAAAACAACCATGACACGAAATTTGAATAATAAAGAACATTATTGTAATTTAAATTAATTGATAAATTAATTGTACCTAGACGTAGATGCATGACTTATCTCCCCTTTTTTTGAATTCTAAAGCACGTTTAAAACGATAAATTTTTGCCTTCAGAAAAATACCATGAACAGTTTCTATAGGTTGAGCTCCTAATTCGAGGAAATTCACAATAGCACCATAAATTATGCGAGTTTCTTCCTTATTCATTGGATCATAAAAACCCAATTCCTGAACTGACGAGCTCTTCCTTCTCTTCGAGATTTAAAGTCAGTTGCAACAATTTATAATAAGTAGCTCATTTGGATAGATAGACAAGATAACCCCCTCCCCCTGGAAAACATATATGAAGGTTTATACTCATACGGCTCGAGCAATAATTGTTCGGATAAGCTCTCTCTATCTATAGAATAGATATCTAATAAACTTTATAAAAAAAGTTATTATTCATTTTAGTCCTTTTACTTCTCAAGAAGAATAAAGAGAAAAACTCATAATCAAGTATGCTTGATTAATGTTCAAAAAACACATTTCTCTCAACCTTTTGAGCCGTATTTTATCTCTACGTTTTGACGTGGCATATATCTCCATCCCTTGATATAGATCTAATCGTTTAATCAAAAAGACAATTTTCCTGTTCTTAGAAAAATTGTCTTTGAATCATTAGATCCAAGCCTTACTCTGGTGGTTCCCATCCTTATGGAATGACAACAACGTACATTTCGCTCTTTTCCACGTTGAGCAATAGGAATAATTTATCCTTGTAGAATTGGATTTAGCTTTTTTAAAAATCTTTATACCTAGATCGAGAATTGTTTCCTTATTTCAATTTGCTGTTTGAATCGTTGAATTCGATGTAGATTTACAGTTATAAGCTCATTTAACTAACCCTAGATTTTTCCTTTTAATTGAAAAATTTATTTATATTTCCTTCCTGGTCAAGCTCCGCATATCTTTTTATTTATCAAGTAGATAAATGTAGAAGAATCTTAGAATCGAAAATGGCGGATGTCATAATCCACAGAACCAATCATGTCGTTCAAGTCGCACGTTGCTTTATACCACATCGTTTTAGACGAATTCTTATCATGAGGTAGATATCGTTACCTGACACAAAATGAATATGTTAATTATGAATAGTCATTAACTCAATTTATTGTGTTAGCTAGCTATTGAACGCTTCTTTAGCTGCATACATTACTTCGACAGTAATGGTTTCAATGCCCTTTTGTTGTGCAAATTTCTCAGTATTTCTTTCTACCTTTTCTCTGACAAAACGGGGGATTTTACTTAATTCTAGTTGACTTTCAGGATTCCAAATTAGGCCTATATCCATGGATAATGATTTGGTTATTATTTCTTTAGTATCATGACCACCAAAAATATCTAGAAGATGGTCTTCCATACCAAGAGCAAATGAATTATAAACTAGATCAGCTATTTGATTAGTACCTTCGTAACCTAGAAAGGGTCGGTATCCCAAGGGAAAATTTTGTATATGAACTGGTGCGGAAATAACCCCACAAGGAATATCAAGACGTTTACCAATATGACGTTCCATTTGAGTACCAAATATTGCAGATGGTTCGACATAAGAGATAATATCTCCTACTTCAGCATGATCATCTGTGATAAGTATTTCATCACAGAAACCTTGTATTTGCTCTTTGAACCATTGAGCATCATGTTTGCAATAAGTACCTGCACAACTAACACGAATTCCCATCTCTCGAGCAAGTATCTTAGTGATTGAAGCAGCATGAGTTGCATCACCGAAAACGACTGTTTCTTTCCCCATCAAATTTTGACAATCAATAGATCTTGAAAACCAAGCAGCTTGGGAAACAAATCGAGTTTGACCGTCGATATAAGGTTCATAATCAACTCTTTCACTCGATAAACTAAGAGCCAAGGTATTCACCTTTTTGTTAATCTGTCGGATCCACTCCGACATATCCACAGCCCCCATGGGGGCTGTGGATATGTAAGGCATTCCATATTCTTTATTCAAATACATCGCTGTCATTAATCCTACTTCACGATAAGGAATTAGATTTAACCAAGCTTTTGGTAAATTTTTAAGATCTTCTACAGATGCTCCTTCAGGAATTATTTGATTAATTTCGATGTCCAGATCTTGTAATAAACGTTTCAACTCACGACAATCGTGTTGATTATGAAAGCCCAATGTAAAAATTCCAATTATATTAACAGAAGGCGTATCTGTCAGCAATTGATCTAATTTTTCCTGTTTATGACATTTATCTAAATAATATCGAACTATCTGTTCTAAGGTTCTATCCGCCGCCTGAATTTCATTAATTTGATAATGATCCACATCCGCAAAAATAACGTTGGAATCAGAAATTATCGACGCTCTATCTACAAAATTCTGTAAATCCTCTTGCAAGATACTAGAGGTACATGTAGGTGTCAATATGACAAGATCAGGACGTTCCTCCTTATTTTTGCGGAGAATATTATCCACAACTCTTTCTTGAGATCCATGTGCTAGTACATGACGATCTCCTATGCTAGTAGTTGCAGCAGTAAAATCTCTTTCGCGTTCTAACATAGAACGCATTACATTAAAATAGTCATCTCCTAGAGGAGCATGCATTATGGCATGCACATTTTTGAAGGAACTAGCTACTCGTAGGGTTCCAATATGAGCAGGACCAGCATACATCCAATAGGCTAATTTCATAAATTAGTTTTTATTTCAATTTGATCTGTATTCCCATCCTATACCACAAAAATATCCCTGTATACCTATTGAAATAATATTGACTTTTTACAAGTATAGTCTATTAAATATATGAGAAATGAAAAGAAATTAGAAATGCAATGAGAATTGGATTTACCATTATTTTGTTTTTTCAAAAAGACTATTTGTCTCTTCTGGGACGAAAGGATTCGAACCTTCGCAATAACAGGACCAAAACCTGCTGCCTTACCGCTTGGCCACGCCCCATTCTTATTTGATGTGAATCAATATTTATATTAATATTAATATTCCATATTATGGGGAATCTATTTCAACTACATATTCATTTTTATCTGAAGGCTAAGCAATTCGGTCTAGAAAAACCGGAAGGACATAAATTTTGAGCGATACATGGGGGAACGGAAAAAGAAATAAAGAATATCCATTCATTGGTTATTCTCTATCAGAATGGTTAAAATATTGTATGAATAAATGATCCCTTCCAACCCAAAGACTAAAAATCTAATCTTGCCGATTAGTTTCGATTGATTGGCAAAATACTTTTGGGCCTTTACATCATTTTTATTCATCGGAGAATCAAAATGCCAGTTATCCTTAACCTAAATATTTGTCTAGACGATGCCGCTTTCCATTTGAATAATTCCCTTTTTGCCAAATTGCCCGAGGCTTATGCGATTTCCGATTCAATCGTGGATGTAATGCCAATTATACCTTTGTTTTTTTTTCTATTAGCCTTTGCTTGGCAAGCTGCCGTAAGTTTTCGATAATCTTATCTTACAAAAATCCTTAAAAAAAAATTCACTTCAATTCAACTATTGTTTCAATAGTTATATTATATTTATTAGTCTTGGATCGCTGTCATTAACCAAATTTTGGTTGTAAACTCTTTTCCCTTGTTCTGCTGCTTATTTATGTGAAGCAGCAATTCCATTCTGGTTTCCAACAGATTAGAATACTTACCTCCCAGGTTCAATCCTTTTCTTTTTAATTCATATTAGTCAGTTCCAACTCCATCACAGGTGGAGTTCAGGCTATTAGGTATTGATGGGAATATGTCAATAACGAAAGTATCCGTTAAAAAACGGATCAGGGGTAATGTATTATTACATGTAATACATATTAATTTATTATATCTTATCTTTCATATTTGTTTCTACTTTAGAAATGGTAAATTTGCTGATTGTAACGATCCTAAACTTGTTTAGGATAGTTGAACTAGAACTTGAGTCCCTATTTATCCTCTTCAATTCCTCTTCAATTCCAAGTAAAGAGGAAAAGAGAAACAAAATCAAATTTTTCATCTTTTTTTGATCTTGAAGTACTAATAAATATGATTATGATACAAAGATTGATGATATATTCCGTTTTAATTTTAATAAGGATCCCGGAGATTACATAATGCTTACTCTTAAGCTGTTCGTTTATACAGTAGTTATATTTTTTGTTTCTCTCTTTATTTTTGGATTTCTATCAAACGATCCAGGACGGAATCCTGGGCGTAAAGAACAGTGATAAAAAAGGTTTATAAGTTTTTAGGATTCATCTCAAGTGAATGAACGGAGAGAGAGGGATTCGAACCCTCGGTATAGATAGTCTGTACAACGGATTAGCAATCCACCGCTTTAATCCACTCAGCCATCTCTCCGAGATGGGAGTTTCTTCAGATAAAGACCAACCTTTGCGATTTGCGAGAATCCAATTGTATTGTTCATTCCGTTACAAATGACTCTAGCCCGGCCAGTATCTGGCCAGGCTAGAGTCATTTGCTAAATAAGCAATAATTGACCAAATTTTTAATACAGTGCTTTACCTAATCTGAAAGCTAAAATACTTGTTATAAAAGCAGCAAAAAGGGCTATCAAAATTTGACCCTCTGATATCATTTCTTTATTTCCTTTCCAATCATTTTTTATGCTTATAATCTAGCCCCCTATTTTTTTATTTTTGAATAATTTCAGCTGTTCAAGGCTATAATCTATATGAGATGTTCTAGATTGAAACTGGATAGATCAGTCTGGGAGGGTAAAAAAGCTATTTCAATAGGAGTTGAAAATTGTTATTTGATCATCAATAAAATTATAATAATAATTATTATAATACTTAAGCAACAGGATGTTATTGGAAGGAACATTTACTAAGTGTCGTCGCTGCAAAAGTAAAGGAGAATTAAAACGAACCACTTCCTATTGAATTTCCGGGAATAGAGAGAGATGTATTGATAGGAACTTGCACTTAACTTTCATTAGAAATGAAGAGTTCCTTATTTTCCTGTTGGACAAAACATAAATTTGTATGATACGATGAAATCGTGGCGGGTATAGTTTAGTGGTAAAAGTGTGATTCGTTCCATCATAAACTCGCAGAGTTGAAGGATCTTTCAACTCTCAACTATGTTCTGAAAAAAGCTATATTTCTATATAGGTTCAAAACCTTTCCTACTTTCCTATGAATACCCTAGTTCAGGAAAGGAATTGTATACATTCTCGTAATTTGGATCTGGAATAAGAAAAAAGAACACATTTTCCATTCCATCCAAGATGGCGAAACAGAATGTTTTCAAGGATTAGACCGATCTTTTCAATCGGATCAATCAAAGATCCATGGGTATCAAAAGATTATTTTTCATCGTAACTAAATGTTCAACTTATAGACAAAAGTTGGAGTCAAATAGCTAAAGAATGGTGACTTTGGTTTACTTGAGTCACCGCCATTTCGTTCGAGCTCGGTGGAATTTGATTTCCTGGAGAATCCCAATCAGTAGAAATAGAGAACGAAGTAACTAGAAAGATTCTTTATCGATATTCCAATATCAATAATTTTCAATTTGATCTTTCTATAGGGATCATCTATCAAGTGAGTAGGTATTCTATATTGAAGGTCCATTCACGTAGAGTAAAAAGGAAAGAAAAAACTAAAAAGAAACTAACATAGATGTTATGGAGCAAATTATCTTTGATGATAAGAAAAGAGAACATACAAAAAAAAAGTAAAGAATGAATAATTTTAAAAAATTGGAATGTGAATATTTTTTATTCACAAATAGTTTTGTGTGAATAATCTTCTTCTTAACCCCCCCCCTTTTTTTTCTATCTATCTGCCATGGAGGAGCCGAATGAAATGAAATTTTCGTGTTCGGTTCTGAATTAGAGGCGTTAATAGACGTCGACTATAACCCCTAGCCTTCCAAGCTAACGATGCGGGTTCGATTCCCGCTACCCGCTCATATTCCTTGTTCAAAATATTTTGTCGTGACAACTTCTCATCCAAAATGAATTTTTGAATGTCCATGTCACATATCTATTCTTTCTCTTTCTTTCCCGAACCTCATTGTGAATGGATAAAAAGTCGGATTTGTTTTTGCTAACGATAAAATATTTCAAGGGATAATGAAAAAAAGAGCGTCCATCGTCTAATGGATAGGACAGAGGTCTTCTAAACCTTAGGTATAGGTTCAAATCCTATTGGACGTAATAATCTGAATTAAATTAATCAAAATTCATTATTGTGCTCGGAAATGTAGCAAAGCTTATTATTAAGCTCTTCCATCCTGTTCCTAACGATCTATCTAATCTAAAAATTTTATTTTTGTTCTCGAAGAACGAAAAGTTCGGTATTTTCTTGAATAGCTTCTTTTAAAAGAGTTTCTGCTTGTTCCGTAAATGTCCCAGTAGAACGTATAATTTCTCCAAACTGGGGTTTATTTTTTAATAAAGATTTGCGCAACTCAAAGATAAATTTTTTCACCTGTACGATCTCTAATACATCTAGATATCCGTTCGTTCCAGTATAAATCATAGCTATTTGTTCTTCCACTGTCAAAGGATCTGATTGAGATTGTTTGAGCAACTGGCGTAATCGTTGACCTCTTGCCAATTGATCTTGAGTAGCTTTATCAAGATCAGAAGCAAATTGTGAAAAGGCTTCTAACTCTGCAAGTTGGGCTAACTCTAATTTTAATTTTCCAGCTACTTGTTTCATAGCTTTCATCTGAGCCGCAGATCCTACTCTAGATACGGAAAGACCCACATTAATGGCAGGTTGAATTCCTGCATTGAATAGATCGGCTGATAAGAAGATTTGTCCGTCGGTAATGGAAATTACGTTAGTGGGAATATAAGCTGAAACATCTCCAGCTTGAGTCTCAACTATTGGTAAAGCAGTCAAACTCCCACCACCTAACTGAGAATTCAATTTAGCCGCTCTTTCCAATAGACGGGAATGCAAATAGAAAACATCTCCTGGATAAGCTTCCCGACCAGGTGGTCTTCTTAATAGAAGAGACATTTGTCGATAAGCTTGTGCTTGTTTGGAAAGATCATCATAAATTATTGATGTATGTTGTTCTTTATACATGAAATATTCAGCTAAAGCTGCTCCTGTATAAGGAGCAAGATATTGTAATGTAGCGGGAGAATCTGCAGTTTCCGCTACCACAATAGTATACTCCATTGCGCCACGTTCTTGGAACATATTAACTACCTGAGCTACGGAAGAGGCTTTTTGACCAATAGCAACATAAACACATATTACATTCTGATCTTTTTGATTGATAATCGTATCTGTAGCTACTGCCGTCTTACCGGTCTGCCTGTCCCCAATAATTAATTCTCGTTGACCACGTCCTATAGGAATCATAGAATCAATAGCAATAAGACCCGTTTGAAGAGGTTCATATACAGAACGTCTTGAAATAATACCTGGAGCGGGAGATTCGATCAATCGAAATTCGGAAGCTGAAATTTTACCCTTACCATCAATAGGTACAGCTAAAGCATTTACAACACGACCCAAATAACTATCACTTACTGGTATCTGAGCAATTTTTCCTGTTGCTCTCACGGAACTGCCTTCTTGTATCATCAAGCCATCACCCATTAATACAGCTCCAACATTATTTGATTCTAGATTTAGGGCAATGCCTACTGTACCATCTAAAAATTCTACTAATTCCCCTGCCATTACTTTATCAAGACCATGAATACGAGCAATGCCATCTCCTACTTGAAGTACAGTGCCAATATTAACAACTTTAACCTCGTTATTATATTGTTCAATCTGTTTACGTATCATACTACTAATTTCATCGGGTCGAATAGTTACCATTAACACTAGTTAATTCTATTTTTAAAAATAAGACCTATATATTTATATAATATATATTATAACCTAGTCAATTCTGCTTTTCATGGCTATAAGCAGGCCAATATTATGATCGATCGTACGTAAATGTAACTCGCTATTCAAACGACTATTCAGAGTTCCTAGAGCTCTTTGTACGGCTTGGCGAGAAATTTGTTGTCTAACCTGTTCAATTGCTCTTTGTTGTTCAAAGTTAACAGTCTCATTCTTGAAATTTTCTAATTTTTCCAAATTAATAGAAGCAACATGGATGAGATCCTCTTTTTCTTGTTCTATTTGAGAGTATCCATTTATCCGAATTTCGCGCGCTCTCATTTCTACTTCCCGTAAGCGAGCTCGAGCTTGCTCGAGCTGATCAGCAGCTCCTTTACATAGTTTTTCGGAATTCTGAATAGTACTTAATATTTTGTGTTTACGGTTATCTAATAGATTACTTAATGAAAGTAGATTATCTATTCATAAGTTGAATAGATTTATAATCTCTTCCCAAACCGAACACGAACCTTTCGATTCATTCGGCTCTCCTGCTTAGGTTTTTTTGGACAATCCCCTTCCACCAAGCCTACCCTTTCCGTTCTTTGTATGTAAGAATAAGATCAATCTATCAAAGACCGAAATCTCCGAAGGGCACTTTTCCCAAAAGGGATTTTTTATTATCAAAAAAGTTGTTGTTCTTTTCTTTTTTTTTCTCCTTTTTTTACTTTTCATTCGTGTTTTCTCTTTACCTTTTCTTGAATAAATTTCCTTCTGGGTAGGTCGTCGGTTCCGCATTTAAACCAAAATAAATTGGATGGGAGATTAGGACTATTTTTCAGTAGATAGATCGAATCATTCCATTGATATGAATGTTATATATCGGATCAATCTCCAACTATGCCTTTGAACCTATATTGGTACAGCGGTGGAAAGAGTACCCAGTTGTGCTTGGACTTCAAGCAGTTTAGCTTTAACCATTCTAAAGATTTTCTCTTATTGATTGGTATAAGAATCTTTTTCCAATCAATTACGAAATGCTATAGTTCTTCTATTATTAATTTCCCGTTTAGAAGTAATTCGTTGAGATCCTGCACTTTTCTATCTACAAAGTGCAGCTGGTTAGACCCAGCTAATATTATTCATATACAACTCGCACACACTCCCTTTCCGAAATAGATCAGTACACCAAGCACCACACTGAGATTTATTATATTTGTTTCTAAAATATTGGTATTTAACCCAAAACCCCCAGCAGAGGGCCAATAAACTAGGGAAATGAAAGAATCAGTTACATTTTTCATACGTTCTCCCCTCATAGATAAGGATATTGAATTTTTACAAAGTTTTTTCTCTGATTCGACTCTATTAATTCCAGTTCCGGATAAGGAGATTTCAAGTACTTAGTCAGTCCCAGGTCTTGTATAATTGTAAATAAGGATACAACCAGAAAAAAGCTTTGCTCATCTATCCACTCCTTCAAGTGTCACAAATCTTTCTGACCGAAACAAGTGAAGTATAAGCCCATTATTTGTTCATCATTTGGACCAGCCCCTCCCCTATCGGATGAATAAGAAAATTCCTAGAGGAGGGCACTTAGAATCACGGAGAGTAGGGATTTTTGTTTCTGAGATCAAACAAATGGATTAGCAAATAAAAGTGCTAGGGCTACAACTAATCCATAAATAGTTAAAGCTTCCATAAAAGCTAAACTTAGCAGTAAGGTACCTCGTATTTTACCTTCCGCTTCTGGTTGTCTCGCAATACCTTCAACAGCTTGTCCCGCAGCAGTGCCTTGACCAATGCCAGGTCCAATAGAAGCGAGGCCTACGGATAATCCGGCAGCAATAACGGAAGCAGCAGAAATCAAGGGATTCATAGTCATCTCCTCTTACTAAGGTTGATAAATGGTGGATAATACGATAGTTTTATCTATTGATTTGATTGTTCACATTCAACTAGAGAACAATTTGTTTAAAACAACTAAACCCCGGCAAAATGGTATTGAAAATAATGATATTACCAAATAGTAAAATTCTCTAGAGGTATTAGAGGGAGATTTTTATTCTTTTAGGGAATGAAATTCCTGCGTAATAGACTATTTTGATGGGTATTTAGAAATAAATTAATATAGATATAATTAATCTATTTATATTATATATGCATATACATATATGACATTAATAAAAATTATGTATATAAGATACATGTATCCCTTCCGGATCAAAAATGAATTGTACTGGGGTACATATTTTACCCAACTGGCTCCCATTAGTGGTTCCATTTTATTTATAAGATATGAATCGACAAATATGATCTATTCTATCTATCAGTTTTAGAGTAGTTTACTGATCCTAAATCACTAAGACCTTTAGATTAAGTAATTTGAAAAATTATATAAGGTATAATCAAAATGGAAAGAACAGTCCACATCCCATACATATAAAATTATTTATGAGTTGGAAGGTTAAAAAGATTGAGTCCAATCTAATTAGATTAATGATGACCCTCCATGGATTCGCCTATATAAGCTGCAGCTAGAGTTGCAAAGATCAGAGCTTGAATACCACTTGTAAATAATCCTAGGAACATTACAGGTATAGGAACCACTAAAGGTACCAAAGAAACAGGAACGGCAACTACCAATTCGTCAGCTAATATATTTCCAAAAAGTCGAAAACTAAGTGATAGAGGTTTTGTAAAATCTTCTAATATGTTAATTGGTAAAAGTATTGGGGTTGGTTCAATATATCTACCAAAATAGCCTAAACCTTTCTTTGTAAGACCTGCATAAAAATAGGCTACTGATGTGAGCAAAGCTAAAGCCACTGTAGTATTAATATCATTTGTAGGTGCAGCTAACTCACCATGAGGTAATTTAATAATTCCCCAAGGGAGAAGAGCACCTGCCCAGTTAGAAACAAAGATAAATAGGAACATAGTTCCTATAAAGGAAACCCAGGGACCATATTCTTCTTCGCCAATCTGAGTTCTAGCCAAGTCCCGAACAAATTCGAGAACATATTCAACAAAATTTTGAGCTCCGGTCGGAACGATTTGTGGATCTCGAACAGCTACAGCAGCTGAACCTAATAAGACAGCAATTACAATCCAGGAAGTTATAAGTACCTGTGCATGAACTTGAAACCCCCCAATTTGCCAATAAAAATGTTGACCTACTTCCACACCGGATATCTCATAGAAATTATTTAGCGTGTTAATAGGAAATTGTATAATATCCATAGTGCTCTTTACAAAGATGAATTTCAAAAATAAATTATTTTGGTTCAATGACCGATTCCTTAATTATTTAACTATAATCAGTCAGGCCACGAAAATAATGGAATGATTATTTGATTGATTAAGGAGATTTCTTTATTTCAAGATTTTATTTTAATCTATTCTCTCATATTTGGGAATAGTAGCCAACTCAGTTCTATCTTCCCGTTTTTCATTTCTAATTTAGCTAAAGTTCTCTACCCTCGCGAATTGCTGAAGTTAATTTTTTTAGGATAAATCGGATTGGTCCTCTACCATCATCATTCGCTGGAATTGGGATATCCACAAGATCTGGGTCACAATCTGTATCAACTAAGCAAATTGTGGGAATACCCAAAGTTATACATTCCTGAATAGCAGTAGATTCTCCTTTTTGATCGAGAATTATTACAATATCAGGCAATTTTGTCATGTATCGAATACCACCTAGATCTTCCTGCAATTTCTTCAATTCTCTCTTTAGTATTGCTGCTTCTTTCTTCGTAAATTGATTGAATCCTTCCGTATTTAATTTTATCAAATTTTTAAACTTTTGAAGTCTTGCTTCTGTAGTTAACCAATTAGTTAACATACCCCCTAGCCATTCTTTATTGACATAATGACATCGAGCTGCTAAAGCAGCTAATTTAGTAGCATAAGCTGCTTGATGTTTTGTACCAACTATCATAAATTGTTTTCCTCTCCTTGCTCCATCAAAAACAAAATCACAGGCTTCTGATAAAAAACGAGCAGTTTGAATAAGATTTATAATATGAATATTTTTACGATCTTTAAAAATGTAAGGTGCCATTTTAGGATTCCATTTTCTAGTCTGATGACCTAAATGAACTCCTACTCCTATCATCTCTTTCAAATTGATGTTCCAATTTCTTTTCGTCATTTTGTTTTTCGTCATTTTTTTACTATGAACTGTAATATCTACATTCCGATGGAATGGATTCAATTTCAAAGATTGCTTGCCTGTATCGTACGGGGTACGAGATATCCATTTGATTTTATATCATTATAAATCTAACAATAAATTCTTTGATTTATAAATATTAATTTTTTTTTACTGGTCGTTTCAATTTTTTTTTTTTTACTAATTTTTTTATAACTTTTTTTTTTTGCTTAACGGGCAATTGTTTATATTGATGATTAGATAAAATATCTTTCACTTTGTTGCTAAATAGATTTTTATTCCCCATTCTCGAATCCATTTTATTCCGTTTTACCAAACGATTGAATCCAGTACCGACAGGTATCATCCCCCCAAGAATGACATTTTCCTTCAAGCCTTTCAACCAATCAATACGACCTCGAATAGCAGATTTCGATAGGACCCGAGCAGTTTCCTGGAAACTCGCTTCTGATAGAAAACTTTGAGTATTCAGAGATGCATTTGTCATTCCCAATAAAATGGTTCGATAGTTGATTGCCTTTTCTAGAGCACGATCCATTCTTTGTGCTCGTGATAATCCAACGAGTTCCCCGGGTAAAAAAACATTACCCAGTCCATTTTCCAAATTTATATTTTCCGAATTTTCCACATCTACAATTAAAACTTTTGATGTCATTTGGCGTACAATAATTTCTATATGTTTATCAGAAATTTGTACCCCCTGGGATCGGTAAACCCTTTGAATTTGATTGACTAACTGAATCTGACTATGCTCCATAGTTATCCTAACACTGATGAATGAACCCCAAAAGTATCCAAGATATTTGGCCAGGTGTCTGTTCAATTTTTGAAATTTTTCTTTGCGATTTTTCGATATTGAAGTAGTCAAACGGGCTTCTGACAATTGTTCAACTTTAGGAAGACCTTGAATTATATCATCGGATTTTAATTTTTCGTATGACAGAGTTATCAATGTATCTCCTTGGTAAATAATTTTACCATAATGACCATGAAGAGTTGCTCCTCGAGTACCCAAATAGGGTTTAGCGAATCTAATGACTAAAGATTCCTCATGAACGGCTATAATTTGACCAGATGTGTGGAGTGGTTTATCTTCGGATATCGATACACTTTCACAAATAAATTGCCCGGGGCTAACTACTAGAAATGTTTTCTCACCAAAATTGGATAAGGAGGAGTACAAATTCAAATTTAATAAATTTGGAATAATATTCCTGCAGGAATCGAATTTATAAATTTCCGTCTTTTCATCTATAAAATAGCATTTAGGTACTTGGAAAGTATTTGAGTAATTATCATAAATTGAACGTTTATTTAGTAAGACTTTATTATAAGTTATGAAATGGTAGTATGGTAAACGATTAGAAATACTATGTAAATGACCCAAGAGACCTGACAATTCAATGATTTGTCTAATTGGATCGTTCCTAATTAATTTTTTTACTGTATTGAAACCTTTTGAATCATTAAATACAAAAATTTTCAAAAAATCAGAAGGGGAAAGAACCATAAAATCACCTTTTTTATTCTGATTAGATAATGAACGAATATTTCCTTTACTAAGTAATTTACTTTTATCATTGGAATAAAAAGGATTAGTGTGGTCTAATTTGTTATGAAACATAAATTTAGAACTTGCTGTATTTTCCTTTTTTGTCATATTCAAAAAGGGACATTTCATCAAGCTAATTTGAATCATATTGATAATGATCTTATTTGTTCTTACTGAAATAAGAGAAGCATAAGCCTCTTTTATTTTTGGTCTGAATCCTCTGACTAATGAATTTTTAAAAGAATCAATTGAATCACCCCTGATGATCTTCCCATATTTTGGAATTCTTGAACTGTCAATTCGAGGGTAATTCAAAAGAGCAAAAATGTGATTTCTCTGTAGAATACCTTTTCTGGGTATTCTAAGAATCAAATCAGGACAAGGGATTATTCGATTTCCCCATTCTTTATCACACCATAATGGTACGATTAATTGATTTGTTTTATTTTTTATCTTCACTTTTTTTATCGTCATATTGGGAAGATTGGTGGAATAGATAGAGTCCTGATGTTCGTTGGATGTGGTCCGATCAATTTTGGAATAACTTAAGATTTGTTTTTTTCTTTCTTTTTCGAAAAAGTTTGAGTCAACTGATTCGTGGTTCACTTTATCTACTGAATAATTTGAAAGTGATTGATGTTTGTCAAGAAAAAGTGGTGGAATATCCACTTGATCTTGATCTTTATAAAATGAATAAAGAGGTACTGCAACGGATTCATATATACCTCCCGATAATACCCATAAATGAGTTGTCTTTGACATAAAATTATACATAGAGATACCTCGGTGCATTTCTCCTGGTAGGTCAGAATATATATGTTTATCAACTTTTTCTTTGAAGGGAGATGTTTTAGAACGAACCTCGGCAATAACTTGTTCCGATTCCACGAGTTGATGATTCTGAATGAAGAGCAAACTTTCTGGTGGAATAGTTAAATTATGCACTTTATGTTGATTATCAATAGTAACGCATAAACTATTATGACATATATAAGCAGGATGCCCATGACGTGTACGTGTCGGATAAACCACATTTTCATTGAATTCAATTTTTCCGGTGAGAGGAGCTCGTATATGTTCTGCAATATCACCTGTAAATACCCCACCAGTATGAAAAGTCCTTAATGTTAGTTGAGTTCCTGGTTCTCCAATTGATTGTCCTGCAATAATGCCGACTGCTTCTCCTAATTCAATTAAGTTAGTATGAGTAGTACTCCGACCATAACATAATTGACAAATCCAAGATATACTTTTGCAAGTAAAAGGGGTTCGTATATATATTGTTTGTGTTTGGAGGTTTCGTAATTGATCAGCAAGTTTAATCCCAATATCTTGATTGCGCGTGGCAATGCATCTCTTGTTTATATAGACATCGTCTGCTAACACACGACCAATTAGTGTTTGTCGAACAATTTGATTTTTGATTCTTTCTTGACTTTGAATGAGACTTACAAAAAGACCTTGGATAGTGCCACAATCCGTTTTACGGACAACAATATGTTGTACTACTTCAACAAGTCTACGTGTGAGGTACCCAGCATCTGCTGTTCGTATAGAAGTATCCACAACTCCTTTACGAGCACCATAACAGGAAATAATATATTCCGTTAAAGAGAGTCCTTCCCGTAAATTCCCTTGAATGGGTAGATCAACAATTTTTCCTTGAGGATCTGACATTAATCCTCTCATACCTACTAATTGGTGAACCTGAGATGTACTTCCTCTAGCTCCCGAAAAGGACATCATATGTACTGGATTAAAAGGATCAGTCATCTTAAAATTCGGATTCATTTCTCGTCTCAAATATTCACTGGTAGAATGCCATATCTCGATTAATTGACGTAATTTTTCCACTGCATGTACATTCCCATAATCATGATGTTTTTCCGAAGCAAAATCTTGTTGCTGCGCATCTTGGATAAGCCATGCTTTAGATGGTGTTGTTAAAAGATCATCAATTCCTAATGAAATAGCTGCATCAGTAGCTTGCTGGAAACCTGAAGTCTTCAGTTGATCTAATATATGTGATGTATATGTCATTCCAAAGTGATTTACGAATCTGCTAATAAGTTGCTTCATAACAGTTTTATCCATCACTTTATTATAAAAGGGTACTTCAAAGGGAAAGGGCACTTCAAAAAAATTACGTTCTGCCATAAGAAAAAATCTCCCCATTTTTGGGAGTAGGATTCAGCAATGAGTTCAAGCCGAAAGGCTCCCTTGATCTCTATCTCTGCATGAATGAAAGGATTACAAGACTAATAACATTAGATTCTTAATAGTGAGATTTTTTGTCGGATATCATAAGCCCACAAGCCTTTTATAGCTTCTTCTATTTCTCGATTAAAACGAGTACGACCAACGGTTGTTCGAATGTATTTATTACGTATTTCTCCCATTCTACCTTTTTTTATTCGAAAATGTTCATAGATTTCGTAGAAGGTACCGAAAGATTCATATTGAACTTCGATAGGGACTTCTCGGTTTACTGAATTAATAATAGGGATATCTATATCTCTGCCCCACCGGAGCCATAAAGGACTGTCTAAATCAATTCGTTTTTGTTCATAAGCTCTGAGCGCATCATCGTAGCTAGAAAACGAAGGTGAAACAATTTTCTTTTTTGAGTTATCTGGGTGGTATCTATTTTCATAAATACCTTGGTTTTTTTGAAGGGTTGATCTATAAAGTCCGAGAAGCATATCTTGAGTCGGTACGCAAATAGGATCTCCTATAGTTGGAGAGATAAGATTGAGATGAGAAAACATAAGTAAACGAGCTTCTACTTGAGCTTCCGTAGATAGAGGTACGTGGACAGCCATCTGATCTCCATCAAAGTCCGCATTAAATCCTGTACAAACCAATGGATGTAAACGAATGGCACGTTCTTCTATTAAAATAGGTATAAATGCTTGTATTCCTAATCTGTGTAAGGTAGGCGCTCTATTTAACAAAATGGGATGTCTTTGCATAATTTGTTTAAGTACGTTCCATATAATGGGTCTCCTATCTTGAATTAGACTTTTAGCAGCTCTTAGAGTGGGAGCAATCTGTCGTTCAACTATATCACGAAGTAAAAATGCTTGAAAAAGTTCTATTGCGATTTCTCGGGGTAATCCACATTGATACAATGAGAGAAGGGGACCTACCACAATAACAGAACGACCTGAATAATCGACTCGTTTTCCAAGTAAATTTTCACGAAATCTTCCTTCTTTGCCTTGTATGAAATCTGAAAACGATTTATAAGGCCGATCATGACTGTCTTTCATTGGTTGTCCACCGATGCTGTTATCAAGAAGTGCATCTACGGCTTCTTGGACTAATCTCTTTTGATCAGTCAATAAATCTGGGATTGCAAATACATCATTTCTATCTTCTATGAACTCGATAAGAAGATTATTTCGACGAATAACTGTTTGATAAAGTTCATTGAGATCCGAACTAATAAGTCCAATTTCATCTATTTGAACCATTGGCCTCAGGTCGGGGGGAAGAACTGGTAATAGGGATAGAACCATCCATTGTGGTTCTATATTTGCTTGAATAAAATATTTAGCTAATTTCATGCGTCTAACCAAAAGATCCTTTCTTCTTCTAATTTTTTGAAGTTCTTGCTCATTCAATTTATCATACATCTTTTTTAATTCCTCATCAAAAACTACATCCTCTTTAGTAGTCCCCGTAAATAATATAGATATTAGCTCGTCCAATCTCTTCCATTCCATATATGAACGATCTAGAATAATTTGCAGATCCAGACCAGCTAATTGGTCTCTAATAGCTTTTCCCCCAGTGGCTATTTCTCTCTCTTGAAATAGCCCAAAGTCCCAAGAGAGATAATAAGCAATAATCTCTGGCCAGTATTGATCCTCATATTTAAATGAACCCTGAAATCGCAATGAAGTTGGCTTGTTAGCTATGGACCTAGTAATACAAACATTTGGATAGGTTATTATAGGATTTCCCCCCCTCAGAATCGGACATGAAAGTTTCCTCTCATCCGGCTCAAGTAACTGTACCGAAACGGAAAGTTATTATGTATTAATTAATGCAAAAAAATGTAGAAGTAAATAGTTACTCTTTGCTCAAATTCCAAGTGAATTCGAGTATTCGTTTACGATTCGTATTACGACATTAAATATGGAATTATTGAGCAGTCTCCTCCCTTTTGAACGATACATTTCTTTTTGAAAGACCTTCAATTCATTTGAAACTCATAAGGGATTTACTTGTCTGTATCTCGTTATTTTTGATCCTATAGGTTCCTGCTTTACTTCGATGGTTACAATCCTATTTAAAGTCTATGTGCGATGAATAGACTCCTATAACCATATCTTCTTTTTGGTCTGGAATAAATACAATCTGAAACAGAATGAATTTTTCATTCTTATAAGAAAAGAAGTGTTTTCACGAAGTCCAATTATCAATTTGATACAATATCAACCTTAGATTCATTCCTCTTTATCAACATCTTTTCAAGATGCTTCTAATTCTGAGCTTCACTCTTCCCGAGGGACGTGTCAGAGCTAAGGGCACCCCAATTAGATTGAATAGGATGACAGTTCCTACGAAACTGTATAATCGGAGCTTGTGATCAAGTCACACATCGCAGTATACTAGGTCTTCTAATTCTTTACGCGTTTTATCTAATAGATCCGCGATATAACTGGGACGCCGTTTGAAATACCAAATATGAACAACTGGACATGCCAGTTTAATGTATCCCATTCGATATCTTCGAATTCGAGAATCAACAACAAGTTCAACTCCACATTGGGAACAAAAATTGGATTCGTGGTCTTCCTCCTCATTCTCGATCACTCGAGATTTTACACAAGCACAAACTCCCCTTTTCTTAGGTCCAAATATTTTTTGACAAAATAATCCATCGCTTTCTGGTTCATAAGTTTCATAATCTAAAGTAAGGTCTGTAGTCACTTCTCCCACTCTTTCTCCATTAGGTAAAATTCTTTCAGACCAAGAAAGAATCTGCTCGGGAGAAACTAATCCAATTCTAAGTTGTTGATGTTTATCCTGTTCCCTCATAAAATATCAATTTTGATTGATTATTGATCAAACTTCCTTCCTATCTATCTGAAAGTCTTTCTCAGATAGAATAGTATGATTCAATTCTAGAGCTAAAGATCGTAGTTCTCGACTGAGCAATCGGAAAGATTCTGTAGGAGTGCTAGGTTTAGGCATTGGCTCTCCATCGAGAATAGCACCAAATACTTTTTCACGAGCGTCTATATGGTCAGATTTGAAAGTAAGCATCTCGTGTAAAATATAAGCAACACCAAACCCTTCTAGAGCCCAAACTTCCATTTCTCCTAATCGTTGTCCTCCTTGGTTGGATTTTCCTTTCAGAGGTTGTTGTGTAACCATTGTATAAGGCCCACTGGAACGTGCATGAATTTTGTCATCAACTTGATGACACAATTTTGACATATAAGCTATTCCTATTGTAACAGGTTGTTCAAATATATCTCCTGTTCTTCCATCAATTAATCTATGTTTTCCAGGATGATCAGGTTCAAATAGCCATGGATTAGCTGTTTGCTCGCTAGCTTTATAAAGCTCAGAAAAAACTAGTTTTCTAGAAGCTTCTCGTTCGTATCTTTCGTCAAAAGGTACTATTCTATAATGTTTGTTCATTAGTTTTCCTGCTAAACCGAGCAAACATTCAAAGATCTGTCCTACATTCATTCGTGAAGGTACCCCTAATGGATTTAATACCATATCCACGGGTGTTCCATTCTGTAAATAAGGCATATCTTGTCTTGGTAAAACTCTTGAAATAATACCTTTATTACCATGCCTTCCAGCTACTTTATCACCCACTTGTATTTTACGTTTTTGTGAAATATATACATGAACTTTTTCAATAATATCGCCAAAATCTTCTTGTTCCTCGATACATATCACATCGATAACTCGGCCTCCTACACCTTTAGGGACTCTAAAACATTTTTCTTTTCCAGTGGGTGGTGTAACATCAAATATAGCTTGTAATAATCTTCCTTCTGGAGTATTTAATATTGAGTCGTCTTCTGCTTCAAGGATTAATTTGCCCACTAAAACATCACCTGTTTCTACCCAAGATCCTAGCATTACAAGACCGTTTTCGTCCAAATGACGGAGTAAGTGAGCATTTAAATGAGGTATTTCTCGAGTGACGACCTCAGGGCCATCGGTCGTAAAATAAACTCCAATTTCGAGTCTTACAATATGGAAAGAAGTAAAAATATCTTCATATACCAGACGTTCACTAATAAGTATTGCGTCTTCAAAATTGTATCCTTCCCATGGCATATAAGCCACTAAGACATTTTTTCCCAAAGAAAGTTCTCCCCCTACTGTAGCCGCACTGTCTGCTATAATTTGTCCCCTCTTTACATATTCCCCTTGACGAACTCGGGGTTTTTGATGCATACAAGTATTACTATTAGAACGTCGATATAAAATCAATTCTGTTGTTAGAGTATCTCGAAAAACGGATGAAGTTATAGTTATATTTCTAGAATCAACATATTTGATTCTTCCTCCTTGCTTGGCTATAGCTACACTTCCCGAATCTAGAGCTACTTGACTCTCCAATCCTGTTCCGACGATGCACTTCTCAGGTTGAACAAGTGGAACTGCTTGACGTTGCATATTAGAACCCATTAAAGCACGATTTGCATCATTATGTTCGAGAAAAGGAATAAGGCAAACTCCAACGGAAAAATATTGGAAAGGAAAAATACTTCTGAAATGGATTTGGTCCCATGCAAAAACTCGAAATTCTTGTCGAAATCGAGCTGGAGTAAATTGTTCCTCTGGAACCCCTTGATTTAATGCTAGAGAATTTCCTGTAGCTATCCGATAGTATTCATCTTCTCCTGGTAATAGATAAATTATCTCTTCTTCCTTCGATCTCTCAGATATCCTATAGAATGGACTTTGTAAAGAGCCGTAATGACCAAGCATTGCATAAATAGATAATGATCCAATAAGTCCAACATTTATTCCTTCAGACGTCGTAATCGGACAAATACGTCCATAATGACTAGGATGAATATCCCGTGTACGAAAAGTCGCAGTTCGACTTGTCAATCCTCCAGGGCCCAAAGAGCTCACTTTTCGGCTATGAACTATTTCTGCCAATGGATTAGTTTGATCCAAAAATTGTGATAAGGGATGTAAACCAAAAAAATCTTGAAAAGTGTCTGTTAATGTTATTAAAGTTGCCAATTTCTTAGGAGTTAATAAACTTTTAGTTTTTTTTGATTTATATTTTAATTTTATAGTTCTTGAAACTTCTTTTTTCAAACGATGTAGAGCTAGTCCTAATTGCTCTTGTAATAAATCCGCTACAGAACGAATATATCGATTTTGAAGGTGATCGATATCATCGAGTGTACCTGTTCCAAATTGCACTCTGATAGGATAGTCTACAGCAGCCAATAAATCGTGTGGTAATGAAAAAATCTCGTTCTCGGGTATATCAAGATTCAGTTTTTTGTTTGGATTTCGTCGACCAATCTTTCCTAATACACATTTAGTTCGGAAAAAGTTTATTTGTAATTCTTCACATAGAGAAGCGGAAAATTCCAAATTGTATTTTCTAGGGTCATCGTCACTTATATAGAGGTCCTTATAAAGTTCCAAAATGGCATCTTCCTTCCCGAAATTGCTCCACTCGAAACATTTTTCGTACTCCTTCCTTCCATTTTCGGAAAGGATAAATGCTTTGAGATTCCTATATCGAGTATCGTCCAGAATCTCTTTTAAATTTAGGCCCATAGCCAACAATAGAAGTAGAGCAGATATTTTTTTATCTCTGCTTACACGAACCCATATTTCTTGTTTTCTTATATTGATCTCTAATTTTGATCTTCCTCCCCAATCTGAAATTATAGTGCCGATATAAATAATGTTTCCTGACGGTTTTCGTTCGCAAGTATAATAAATACCAGGACTTCTTAATATTTGATTGACCACGACTCTGTAATTTCCATTTACTACAAAACTTCCTTTAGAATTCATCAAAGGAATATTTCCCAGAAATACAATTTGTTTCTGTAGCTTTCTACGAGTTCTCTGAATCAATATTGCTGGTACATATAACTTACAGTGATATGTAAGAGACAGGTATACAGCATCTCTCTCTTTAATGAAAGGTTCTACTAATTTATATTCATTCCCCAAAAGCCTAAATTCTATTTCTTTATTTGGGCTCTCAATTTTCGAAAACTTATTTAGTTCCTCTATTAAGCCTTGATCAAGGAAACGACAAAATCCTTCAAATTGTATTTTACCAAATTCGGGGATTGTAAATATTCCCTTATTTTCATCTAATCGCATTGGATGTTTCCTATAAAAAAAAGTATATTTCGTTATTTATTCCTTATTTATAATATATAATATACGAATAAATCCGACAAAAAATGTCATGTATAATTTGTTCAAAATATTCCGTAAAATTATACCCAAGATATTATTAATATTATTAATTGTAGAAAGATAAGAAAAAGAATAGTTTTTTATTTTCTTTCGCGTAAACGGGATCAAACCCCCCTTAAAGGTTAAAAAAGGGCGGTGCCAAATCGTTTAATTTCATCATTTGTAATGATACATTATCATATGTAATGATAATACTGAATGAAGGGAAAAAATCACATTTTAATGGTTGACAAATGTGCATTCACTATGCTATAATTAAAAAAATGAAACATGAAATGAAAGATTGGATTTTTCTTCGCATTATGTTTGGCAACTTAAAAAGTTGTAAATCAGCTGACAGTTATACATCATTAAATTTTGAATTTTCACTTCTTCCAGGTCCGAAAAGGGATTTGAAATCAATCTCCTATTAGACGTAAAGGGGACTTTCAATTCTCTATTAGACATAACCGAATGATAAAGTAGGGGACTCGAAATCCTCTATACGACATAACCGAGAAGCAGGGGACTGCAAATCCCCTTTCCCCAGATCCAGATCTAGACTAGGGGATGGCGACATAGCCAAGTGGTAAGGCAGGGGACTGCAAATCCCCCATCCCCAGTTCAAATCCGGGTGTCGCCTTGTTAGGGTAAATAAAGTGAAAGAAATGCAAAAGTGTGCATTTGTACTCCATTACTTTTGGAGTCAACTTGTGTTGATCTAGGCATATTATCAATATAGCCACTAAGATTCGATTTTATCGTGAATGCAGCGATAGGAGTAACTAATTCCAAGAGACAAATTGTAACAGTCTTTCTGGAATAGGAAGGTCAAGGATTTCTACTTTGCACTATCCTGATTAGTTCCCTTATCATAATTAATTACTAATTATTTTAATAAAATATAGGAAGTCGTATGGATATAGTCGTTATCGCTTGGGCTGCTCTAATGGTAGTTTTTACGTTTTCTCTTTCACTCGTAGTATGGGGTAGAAGTGGACTTTAATAGAATTAATAGTCCTGGAATTTCTAATTTAATTGTTTTGTTCAAAATTAATAATTTTGAGATGATAATTTCGTTTAATAATGATCTTATTAATAATATGAATATATATGGAGCATATTGTGCTACTCTGTCTCAACCATACATCCCTTTTCCATAAAAATTCTTTTTCCTACAGGATTTCCAATTCTGAATTCACTATGTACTATTAAAATGATGTTTTTATCGTGTTAGAAAGAGATTTCAAATTTTAACAATCCTTTCGCAAGTAAGTTATGTTCAGAACACACCTATGTTCTGTCTACATAAAGTTCCCTTTTTCCAAATATAAGAGATTGTAATTAGCCTCGCTTTTTTACCAGGTCCTGATCTTATATTAATGTCCTTATGAAGTATTATCCCAGATTTACTTATCTAAGATTTGTGTAGAAGAAGTAGTACAAAAGTAAAAATTGAAAGGAAAGGAAAGTTTTTCGTTTCCTTGGTACTACTTCTTTTCCAAATCAATCTCTACCCTTAATGCGACCCCTATTGCTCTTTTTATTTTAAAAATGATCTAGAATCATTTAGATCATCAGTAATCACTGTATTGATAATACAAATCAATTGGTTTGACTCACCGTTTTTACGTAAATGATGAGTAAAAAAGCAGTAGGAACTGAAATGAACAATGCAACAGCAATAAATGCGAGGATATTTACTTCCATGATTTATTTTTCCTTCGTTTTATTTTACAATAACTCGAGATTTGATCTCATAGAGTAGAGATTAATCTCCTTTTTTTAGATTGAAGTCCTAGAGTATTAGATTACATCAATAGGATCAATCTGAGTAACAGAATCTAACAGATTCCTATTAATTCTTCAATAGAAACGAAATAGTATAACTATTTATTATCTCTTATTCATACTGGATTTCGTCGATCCCTAATCAATCTCACCGTGCTACTCATATTAGTTCCAATGTTTTACTTTCACAATGAAATTTTATTGCCAAGCGTTGGACAAATATACGGTTGTTTCATAAAATCTTCGTCTCGATCAAATATCGAGAGGTTGATTACGATCCGAATTGTGCGAGGGGCATAGAAGTATGATAAAGATTGCTATCTTTAATTATATGTACTAGTTTAATTCTTATTTTGATCAGACCAACTAATAGGTCAAAATCTTTATTAGAAGGAATCCCCTGGTAGTACGTCCCAATAGGGATAGAATCTCGCTAATTGATTCTACTGATTGAGAAAAAGAGAATTCATTCCATTCTCTTGATTCGTGTAAGAGAGATCCCCACCCCAGGCTTGCACCTGATTCGACAGGATCAATCTCAAAAGGGTTCGGGGTAACTGGATCTATAAAAAAAGGGGGGACAAAATCCCAGTTATGTTGTGGATTGTATCATGTACATCGTACAATAGACGAATAAGACTTATTCTATACAGATAGATATGTCCCGATGACCACACAAATAGTCTTTTTATTAAAATTATGAAAAGAGGATCGGGAAGGGTCTAGTATGAAATTGATTCTATTGGATCAAATTTCGTACCTATGCAATTTTTGGTACATCAGTAAATTACTGGTGATAATTGGTAATATCTATCATTTGTCCTAAAAACAAAGGGGGTGGATAGAAAGATCCCCCTGCGTAAATCCTCCTGATTCGCCTTTATAATGTAGTTTTCACCGAGAACTTAAAAAGAGGAAAATAGTGCTCTTCTCCGGGGTGGGGATCGAGCGAAGAATCCATCAATTTATTGGACCGGGACTGACGGGGCTCGAACCCGCAACTTCCGTCTTGACAGGGCGGTACTCTAACCAATTGAACTACAATCCCACTAGGTACAGTTGACCTACTAATCAGTAGTAGAGATTTTACTAGTGCTGGGTCGATGATTTGACCCTTTCCCTTTAAAATCAAATCTTATGAAAGATTCTGTTCGTTCCGATTTTTTATTTTTCTATATCGGGGATTCAAAAATAAATTATCTTTTCATCAATATCATCGATTGATATCGTATCGGTATTGGGCCGAGCTGGATTTGAACCAGCGTAGGCATATTGCCAACGGATTTACAGTCCGTCCCCATTAGCCACTCGGGCATCGACCCAGGAACAAAGTCATTAGGATATCTAATAAGTATTCTAATGACTTTCCTAGCATAGTACCCCTAGGGGAAATCGAATCCCCGTTGCCTCCTTGAAAGAGAGATGTCCTGGGCCACTAGACGATAGGGGCCCACTTATTGTCATAATATTCAAATCTCTATAAAATTGTCAAGAATATGAATAGTTGTTAGTGATCTCATATTCTTATTCTTGCATTGTTTGTAAACTTCTCTATTGATTAAGAAATCATCCATCAAAAGATGATTTGCTTTTTAAATACTGATAAAAAATAAAAAGACTTCAGTTGAAGCCCCAAGAATCTTTGGGCATTGCTACGGATATATCTAATTATGTTGAACCAAAAGATGGAACAACGATGGAAAATATTTAAGAAATGCCTCTTCTTAGTAATGAGATCTCTCCCCCTCTAACTCAATGTATTCCGGAATTTATATTGGTTCTGGAAGAGAACCATATCCCTTTCGTTTGAAACGAGTGCTAATTTAATTTTTTCAAAGTTACGGGAGATTCGCTAGCAAAATCCGTAGCGATATTTGGTCCTCTGTACCAACACTTATGATACAATGCGTGTGTTTCCAGATCAAAATTCTTCACTGCAAATACTATCTATTACTATTAGATAGGTCCCTATTGGATAAGATCAGAAACCGAGAAAAAGAGTCCTAGCTAATATTTGCTGACATAGGACAGATCGGAATAGGGCACAACTTCTAACAACCAGTTATGTTCGAAATATTGGAGATGCCGATAGATCGAAACAATCCTATGCGTGGATCTGAGTGATAGACAGATAGACGAATAAGAGAGTCATCTCACCAGCCAAGTGGGTTCACTAATCTAGTCTAATTAAGACTAATATTAATAATAGGTCGACAAACAATGGAAGGTATATACCTTCCAATTCTAGGGTACAGATCTCACCTTTCTATAACCAAATTGAAAGGTTAAATCTCCTTAATAGGTCAATAATACTATTAACATGATCGGAACAGGATCCGTTCCTCGAACAATAAGCTAGATCCAAATAATACTTCACATTTCTTCTATGTGGTTTTATTATTCATATATACCGGATATGTAGTAGACTCATCCATTCATCATGAAATGATCAAAAGCCCTTTTAACTCAGTGGTAGAGTAACGCCATGGTAAGGCGTAAGTCATCGGTTCAAACCCGATAAAGGGCTCCTGTAATGATTCCTACAAAACCCGGTGTTCAGGATGGCCTATTTGATTAAGGCAAAAAACCTGTGATAAAAATAATGTGTATAACATTATGTTATAACAGAATAGAGCACCTAATATGATTGAGGACAACTAGAGTACTATCTAATAACTGCTAGATATAGTTTTTTTTTATTCATCTTGCTACTATAGCAAGATAAATAGTACAAGATTAGGCATAATCTCTTTCATTTTCGTAATTTTGAAGCATTCATTAGAATTTAAATTATGAAATTATTTTCACTTTTTGTATCTTAAATCTTTCGGCCTTAAAAGAGATAAATAAGAAGGAGAAGTAAGTGAACCTGACCCATTGATTTATGAATATACTGAGCTATTCTGATATTGAAAATTGAGGGATATTTTGTGAACTTTTCAATTATTTGTTTGTTGATTGGATGTTCTGTCGAATAAATAGTGATGATCCCTTCTTTCCGGAAAAATAAAATGGAGATGGAAGTTTGAATTAATGGACGAAATAAATTTCCTTTTATCTTGAACTCATAATTTTATTCTTATCTATATCTATAGAATCAAATTGAATGAATATCTAATCAATCATGATTATTCCTTTTTTATTCTGAATAGAAGGAAAAGAACAAATCGAGTTTTTTCCTCTAACTAATAGAGTTCCTCTAACTCTAGATAAGCTAGAACTAGAAAAATATCTCCTTCTTATTGTTCTTATTTATTCGTAGGAATAATGTAGTAATAATAAAGCATAGAGATTGATGAAATATATAGAAAAGCTACTATTGATTTTGTTTATCTTGGAGGGATGTTTAAGACAGAATAATATTGAATAGAATAGATGTCATAATTAGTATCTGGTGAAGAGCAGGGAGGAACGAACGGAAAGAACTTAGCTTTCCGATATTTGTTATGTTTATATTTAATTCCCTTCAAAAGGTTGAGGGTTAGAAATGAATAGAAACAACATCATGCATTTACCTATATTGAATTGGTTTAGCGGATAATATCTGTGCTAACAAGGAATCTTCGGAACCCAATTTTGGGACAATTGATAATTGATAAATAAATTGTCCATAGACAAACCAGCGTCTATATTTTGATTCTATCAGATAGGGTGCTCGGAAAAGGTCGTAATAGTTTAAATAGGAGGATCACTATGACTATAGCCCTTGGAAAGTCTTCCCAAGAGGAACAAACTTTATTTGATACTATGGATGACTGGTTACGCAGAGACCGTTTTGTTTTTGTGGGTTGGTCCGGTCTATTGCTTTTTCCTTGTGCTTATTTTGCTCTAGGTGGATGGTTCACGGGTACAACCTTTGTGACTTCATGGTATACTCATGGATTGGCCAGTTCTTATTTGGAAGGTTGTAATTTTTTAACTGCTGCAGTTTCTACGCCTGCTAATAGTTTAGCACATTCTTTGTTGCTATTATGGGGTCCTGAAGCACAAGGAGATTTTACTCGTTGGTGCCAATTAGGTGGTCTATGGACTTTCGTTGCTCTTCATGGTGCTTTTGGTCTAATAGGGTTCATGTTACGCCAATTTGAACTTGCTCGATCTGTACAATTGCGACCTTATAATGCAATTGCGTTCTCTGCTCCGATTGCTGTTTTTGTTTCTGTATTCTTGATCTATCCATTAGGCCAGTCTGGTTGGTTTTTTGCACCTAGTTTTGGTGTAGCAGCTATTTTCCGATTTATCCTCTTTTTTCAAGGTTTTCATAATTGGACCTTGAATCCATTTCATATGATGGGAGTTGCCGGAGTATTGGGTGCTGCTCTTCTATGTGCTATCCACGGTGCTACCGTGGAAAATACATTATTTGAAGACGGTGATGGTGCAAATACGTTCCGTGCTTTTAACCCAACTCAAGCTGAAGAGACTTATTCTATGGTCACTGCTAACCGTTTCTGGTCCCAAATTTTTGGGGTTGCTTTTTCCAATAAACGTTGGTTACATTTCTTTATGTTATTTGTGCCGGTGACCGGTTTATGGATGAGTGCCATTGGAGTAGTTGGTCTAGCTCTAAACTTACGTGCCTATGATTTTGTTTCCCAGGAGATTCGTGCAGCAGAAGATCCTGAATTTGAGACTTTCTACACAAAAAATATTCTCTTGAACGAAGGTATTCGTGCTTGGATGGCGGCTCAAGATCAGCCTCATGAAAACCTTATATTCCCTGAGGAGGTTCTACCCCGTGGAAACGCTCTTTAATGGAACTCTAGCTTTAGCTGGTCGTGACCAAGAAACCACTGGTTTCGCTTGGTGGGCTGGTAATGCCCGACTTATCAATTTGTCGGGCAAATTACTTGGGGCTCACGTAGCTCATGCCGGATTAATTGTATTCTGGGCTGGAGCAATGAATCTATTTGAAGTGGCTCATTTTGTACCGGAAAAGCCTATGTATGAACAAGGATTGATTTTACTTCCCCATCTAGCTACTCTAGGATGGGGAGTCGGTCCTGGTGGTGAAATTGTGGACACTTTTCCCTATTTTGTATCTGGGGTACTTCACCTAATTTCTTCAGCAGTTTTAGGTTTCGGGGGTATTTATCACGCACTAATCGGACCCGAAACTTTAGAAGAATCTTTTCCATTTTTTGGTTATGTATGGAAAGATAGGAACAAAATGACCACAATTTTAGGTATTCACCTAATCTTGCTAGGTGCTGGTGCCTTTCTCCTAGTGTTCAAGGCTTTTTATTTTGGTGGCATATATGATACCTGGGCTCCCGGTGGTGGAGATGTAAGAAAAATTACGAACCTTACGCTTAATCCAGGTGCTATATTTGGTTATTTACTCAAGTCCCCTTTTGGAGGAGAGGGATGGATTGTTAGCGTAGATAATCTAGAAGATCTAATTGGAGGACATGTATGGTTAGGTTCCATTTGTATCTTCGGTGGTATCTGGCACATCTTAACAAAACCTTTTGCATGGGCTCGTCGCGCGTTTGTATGGTCTGGAGAAGCTTACTTGTCCTATAGTTTAGCGGCTCTCTCTATCTTTGGTTTCACTGCTTGTTGTTTTGTTTGGTTTAACAATACAGCTTATCCCAGTGAATTCTATGGGCCTACCGGCCCAGAGGCCTCTCAAGCTCAAGCATTTACTTTTCTAGTTAGAGATCAACGTCTTGGAGCTAGTGTGGGGTCTGCCCAAGGGCCTACTGGTTTAGGTAAATATCTTATGCGTTCTCCTACTGGAGAAATTATCTTCGGAGGAGAAACAATGCGTTTTTGGGATCTTCGTGCTCCCTGGTTGGAACCTCTAAGGGGTCCTAATGGTTTGGACCTGAGTAAATTGAAAAAGGACATACAACCCTGGCAAGAACGACGTTCAGCGGAATATATGACTCATGCTCCTTTGGGTTCTTTAAATTCTGTGGGTGGTGTAGCTACCGAGATTAATGCGGTGAATTATGTCTCACCCCGAAGTTGGTTATCCACCTCTCATTTTGTTCTAGGATTTTTCTTTTTCGTAGGACATTTGTGGCATGCAGGAAGGGCTCGCGCAGCTGCAGCGGGATTTGAGAAAGGAATTGATCGTGATTTGGAACCTGTTCTTTCCATGACCCCTCTTAATTAAAACAGAGATTAAACTAGATAAAATAATAATCTGTCCAATTTAAATTTGTTTCCCATGTTGGGAGTCGAGATAGCGGTATCCTTCGATATTATTCTTTCAACTGAATCCTTGTTGCTCGGCTATATAATATAAGCCGAGCCTTTTTTTGGTGCTGAACTTATAATTTCTTCAACAAACAAAAGGAGAGAAAGGGATTCGAACCCTCGATAGTTTTTTAACTATACCGGTTTTCAAGACCGGAGCCATCAACCACTCGGCCATCTCTCCCGGACGAAGACAATTTGTCCTTTTTTACCTCGACAGGACTATAGGGCTGAGATCATATATATATATATTGATCTCTCATGATGGTAAATCAGAAACGAATTCCCTTATTCTTTCATACTCTAATAAAAATGGAATAAATTTTTATTAAGCTAGATGAATTTATGATCAAATAAAATCCGTAGTGCATTTGATTAGAATTTGACCGGATAGGGATCAGATGGTATAATCTGTTGTAAGCTTTTAAGATCACAACCATGACTATTGCTTTCCAATCGTCTGTATTTGCATTAATTGCAATTTCATTTCTTTTAGTGATTGGTGTACCTGTCGCACTTGCCTCTCCTAATGGTTGGTCAAGTAGCAAAAATGTGCTATTTTCGGGCATATCATTATGGATTGGATCAGTTTTTTTAGTAGGTATTCTGAATTCTTTCATATCTTAGATATGATCTAAGATCTTTTGGATTAAAACTCTCCCCCCCCTCCCCGAAAGGCATTATATTTCATTTCACAAGAGCATTTCCGATAAATGCCAAGAAACCAAATGAAAGTCCTCAAGGGAGGGGTATATATTATATCCAATAACGAGTCAAATGTGGGTATAGTTGAATGGTAAAATTTCTCCTTGCCAAGGAGAAGATGCGGGTTCGATTCCCGCTACCCGCCATCCGGAGGATGGAATATACCCAGTAATATTTATTGGTTTGGTCGTATCTTTCCCTGGTTTAACCAACCATTCTCAATGGAATGAGTCATCCTTTTTAACGCAAAAACTTATTTGTGCGGAGACGGGATTTGAACCCGTGACTTCAAGGTTATGAGCCTTGCGAGCTACCAAACTGCTCTACTCCGCCCTATCCCTTCATATTACCTTTGCTATTTTAATAATAACCCCAAATGGGTACATCGGGCAACCCCTTGGACATACTATCCTCCCTCCCTATATAGGGAGGGACTTTTCTATCATCACAATAACCTTAAATAACCTTTTTTTACTCCTACCAACTCGATTTTGTTACTCCGGACAACAAACATGCGTGAGCCATCTCACGAATTATATATCCGGACAACTCAAAGTCTCTATAGTAGGCTCTAGGACTTCCAGTCGTCGAACAACGTCGACGAAGTCGTGTAGGTGCACTATTACGTGGTAAAGATTGTAATTTTCTATAAATTTCCAATTTTTCATCCAATGATGAAACTTCGCTCATCTCTTTTTTCAAAGATTGACGAAGGGAATTATATTTCCTTTCCAATCTTTGTTTCTTTTTCTCTCTTTGAATGAGACTTTTTTTTGCCATAATTAATTAAGTTAGTTTATATCCAGGAATAAAAATATAGATAAAATACGTGGATTTTGATTTTTCCTTCTTTTTATGCAGATAGATTAGATAATATCTATATCTCCTCAAATTTAAAAGAATTAACCAAATTTGGCCGATGTAGAGGCGATTAAGAAAGCTGCATAGGTGAATATATAACCTACGGAAAAATGAGCTAATCCAACTAATCGTGCTTGAACAATGGAAAGAGCTACCGGCTTGTCTCTCCATCGAACTAAATTAGCCAAAGGTGTGCGTTCATGGGCCCATGCGAGAGTTTCAATCAGTTCTTGCCAATATCCACGCCAGGAAATAAGAAACATAAATCCAGTAGCCCAAACAAGATGTCCTAATAAGAACATCCACGCCCAGACAGATAAACTGTTCATACCAAAAGGATTGTATCCATTAATAAGTTGTGAAGAGTTTAACCAGAGATAATCTCTTAACCATCCCATTAAATAAGTGGACGACTCATTAAATTGAGCTACATTCCCCTGCCATAAAGTGATATGCTTCCAATGCCAATAGAAAGTAACCCATCCAATGGTATTCAACATCCAGAAAACTGCCAAATAAAAAGAATCCCAGGCCGAAATATCGCAAGTACCACCCCGTCCCGGACCATCGCAAGGAAAACTATAACCAAAATCTTTCTTATCAGGCATTAGCTTGGAACCACGCGCATCTAAAGCGCCTTTTACTAAAATCAATGTAGTTGTATGCAAACCTAGAGCAATAGCATGATGAACCAAAAAGTCTCCAGGACCAATTGTTAAGAACAGTGAATTTTTATTATCGTTAATAGCATTCAACCAACCGGGTAACCATATGCTTTTACCAGCATTGAATGCTGGATCATTTGCTGAAGATAAGAGTACATCAAAACCATATAAGGCCTTACCATGAGCAGATTGTATCCACTGAGCAAATATAGGCTCGATCAATATTTGTTTTTCTGGAGTACCAAAAGCAAGCATAACATCATTATGAACATAAAGTCCCAAAGTATGAAAACCTAGAAATAAACTAGCCCAACTCAAATGAGATATTATAGCTTCCTTATGTTCCAACATTCTTGCCAATACATTATCCTTATTCTGTTCTGGATTATAATCTCTAATGAGGAATATAGCTCCATGAGCAAACGCTCCTGTCATAATGAATCCGGCAATGTATTGATGATGAGTATACAATGCAGCTTGGGTAGTGAAGTCTTGTGCTATGAATGCATAGGCGGGTAAAGAATACATGTGCTGAGCTACCAAGGAAGTGATAACCCCCAAAGAAGCTAGAGCGAGACCTAATTGAAAGTGAAGAGAATTATTTATTGTGTTATAAAGACCCTTATGTCCGCGGCCTAATAGGCCTCCGGGAGGAATATGTGCTTCTAAAATATCTTTTATACTGTGACCGATCCCAAAGTTAGTTCTATACATATGACCAGCAATAAAAAAGACAAATGCAATAGCTAAATGATGATGAGCAATATCAGTTAGCCATAAACTTTGAGTTTGTGGATGGAATCCTCCGAGAAGAGTTAAAATAGCAGTTCCCGACCCTTGAGAAGTGCCAAATAAATGATTACTGGAATCAGGATTTTGAGCATAAAGATTCCACTGACCTGTAAAAAGTGGTTCTAACCCTTGGGGATACGGTAATACATTCAATAAATTATCCCATCTTATGTGCTCCCCCCTTGACTCAGGAATAGCAACATGGACTAAATGTCCCGTCCAAGCCAAAGAACTGACTCCGAAGAGCCCCGACAAATGATGATTGAGACGAGATTCGGCATTTTTAAACCATGAAACATTTGGTTTCCATTGCGGTTGTAAATGCAACCGACCCGCTATTAAAAAGATAGCAGAAAGAAATAGCAAGAAAAGAGCTCCGGTATAAAGCTCTTCATTAGTGCGTAAGCCAATTGTATACCACCACTGATAAACACCAGAATAAGCAATATTGACTGGACCGGGAGCGCCTCCTCGGGTAAAGGCTTCTACGGCCGGTTGACCAAAATGAGGATCCCAAATTGCATGAGCAATAGGTCTTACATGTAAGGGGTCGTGGACCCATGCTTCGAAATTGCCTTGCCAAGCCACGTGGAACAAATTACCAGAGGTCCACAAAAAGATTATGGCTAACTGACCAAAGTGAGAAGAAAAAATCTTCTGATAAAGGCGTTCTTCGGTAATATCATCATGACTCTCAAAGTCATGTGCAGTAGCAATACCAAACCAAATACGACGAGTAGTTGGGTCCTGGGCCAAGCCTTGGCTGAACTTTGGAAATCTTGATGCCATAATGTTCAAATCCTCCTAGCCATTATCCTACTGCAATAATTCTTGCTAGGAAGAACGCCCATGTTGTGGCTATTCCACCCAGAAGGTAATGAGCTACTCCTACAGCACGTCCTTGGACAATACTCAAGGCTCTGGGCTGGATAGCAGGAGCAACCTTTAATTTGTTATGGGCCCAAACAATAGATTCAATCAGTTCTTGCCAATACCCACGGCCACTGAATAGGAACATTAAACTAAAGGCCCAAACAAAATGAGCACCTAAGAAGAAAAGACCATATGCAGATAATGAAGAACCGTAAGATTGGATTACTTGAGAGGCTTGTGCCCATAGAAAGTCACGGAGCCACCCGTTAATTGTAACGGAACTTTGTGCAAAGTTTCCTCCCGTGATATGAGTTACTATTCCCTGATCACTTATACTACCCCAAACATCGGACTGCATTTTCCAGCTGAAATGGAATATTACTACCGAAATTGCATTGTACATCCAAAATAACCCTAGGAAGACATGATCCCAGGCAGATACTTGACATGTTCCTCCTCTACCAGGCCCATCGCAAGGAAAACGAAAACCAAGATTCACTTTATCAGGTATTAAACGAGAGCTACGGGCAAATAAAACACCTTTAAGTAGTATTAATACAGTCACATGGATAGTAAATGCATGAATATGGTGCACTAAAAAATCTGCAGTTCCTAATGGAATAGGTAACAAAGCCACTTTGGCACCTACTGCTACCAAATCACCACCTCCCCAGGTTAAACTGGTGCTTGCTGTTGCATCAGGAGCTGTCAAACTAGGTGCTGAGGCATGAGTGTTTTGTATCCATTGAGCAAAGATAGGTTGTAATTGTATAGCAGTATCTGAAAACATATCTTGAGGACGTCCTAAAGCACTCATAGTATCATTATGAATATATAGACCAAAACTATGGAAGCCTAGGAATATACATGCCCAGTTGAGGTGTGATACAATTGCATCACGATGTCTCAGAACACGATCTAAAAGATTGTTGTATTGAGTAGTCGGATCATAGTCTCTTACCATAAAAATAGCTGCATGTGCAGCAGCGCCAACTATTAGAAATCCACCAATCCACATGTGGTGCGTGAACAGAGAGAGTTGGGTACCATAGTCAATGGCTAGATATGGATAGGGGGGCATAGAATACATATGGTGAGCTACGACAATAGTTAAAGATCCTAACATAGCTAGGTTAAGAGCTAATTGAGCATGCCATGAGGTAGTTAAGATCTCGTAAAGACCTCTATGACCTTCCCCTGTAAATGGACCTTTATGAGCTTCCAAAATTTCCTTGAGGTTATGTCCAATACCCCAATTAGTCCTATACATATGACCAGCGATCAGAAAAAGAATTGCAATAGCCAAATGATGATGTGCAGTATCGGTCAGCCACAGACCCCCCGTTACCGGATTGAGTCCCCCACGAAAAGTCAAAAATTCGGAATATTCCGACCAATTCAGGGTGAAAAATGGGGTCAATCCCTCAGCAAAACTGGGATAAAGTTGAGCTAAAAGATCGCGATTTGAAATAAATTCATGAGGAAGTGGTATCTCTTTAGGGTCCACTCCAGCATCTAGGAGTTGGTTAATAGGTAAAGAAACGTGTACTTGGTGTCCTGCCCAAGATAGAGACCCGAGTCCTAGTAACCCTGCTAAATGGTGGTTCAACATGGATTCTACATCTTGGAACCAAGCTAATTTTGGAGCAGCTTTGTGATAATGAAACCAACCAGCAAAAAGCATTAACGCTGCAAAGATCAATGCACCAATTGCGGTGCAGTAAAGTTGTAATTCACTAGTTATTCCGGATGCTCGCCAAATCTGGAAGAACCCAGAGGTTATTTGTATTCCTCGAAAACCTCCACCTACATCTCCATTCAAAATTTCTTGACCTACTATTGGCCAAACTACCTGAGCACTGGGTTTGATGTGAGTAGGATCACCCAGCCATGCTTCATAATTGGAGAAACGAGCGCCATGAAAGTACATCCCACTTAGCCAAATAAAGATGATAGCTAGTTGACCAAAATGAGCGCTAAATACTTTGCGCGAGATCTCTTCTAAATCATTGGTATGGCTATCAAAATCGTGAGCATCAGCATGTAGGTTCCAGATCCAAGTGGTAGTATTAGGTCCCTTAGCTAGTGTCTTTGAGAAATGACCAGGTTTAGCCCATTTTTCAAAAGATGTTTTAATAGGATCCCTCTCCACCACGATCTTTACTTCTGGTTCCGGTGAACGAATGATCATTGAGTTCTCCTATTTCCAGACGAGACATGAGAAAAAACCCGCCAACAGGAATTATTGAACGATAGATATATGTTTTCAACTCGTTCCTCTCTTTATTTCCTAGTTCAGGACTGGAGCGACTATGATACGGGAAGTCGATCTGAGGCAGGTGTTCAAACTTATTATGACATATTCCATAGGTGCTCAATGGACCGTCAAACGTCTTTCCCCTTTCCCACTGGGTGGGAAAAAGCATTTTTCGGTGTAATATCATTATTATCTTCATATCCAGATTTATTATACCCATATATCTGGGCCCATATGTCCCAGATCACATTTGGGAATCACAATAACTTTGAAATTATTCATGTTATGTATAAATATTAATGGATCCTTAATAAATTATATCTACGAACGGGATTTACCCCTATTCAAGAGATCCCTTTCATTAACGATCCATAAAAGGTATTCTTTGTTATATTATCAATATATTTTTTATAAAATGACAACGCAATTAAAAGGAACTAATTTGATCAAATAGTATGAGACATTTAAAAATTTTATCCTGGATGGATAAAATATTTTATAATCCATACGATTTACCAGTATGGTAATAGAGAGATTATTATTCTCCAAAACGTCCCGTAATCTTTAACCAATTTTGTGCTTCGATATAATTGCTTGGAGCAAGCGCTATAGCTTGTTTCCAATACTCAGCAGCTTGATCAAACCAAGCCTCCGCAATTTCAGGATCTCCTTGTCGAATGGCCTGTTCTCCTCGGTCGGGATAGGTCAACTTGGAAAAGTTTTCTTCCCTTAGAACCGTACTTGAGAGTTTCCTACCTCATACGGCTCAATTAACTATTCTTTAGTCCTTTACTCAAACTTTCGAAATAGGAGATAGTTCCTTGTAAATAAGTTAAGGTTAACTGAAAAAACAGAAAGGGACATGAGTTTAAAACTTCACTATCGATAAATGATAAGGTTTTCTCTTTTCTCCCACCCCCAGAAAGATGAAGTATAGAAACAAAGAGATCTACTTCAGATTATTCGGATATAAGTCTTTTTAAAGGGTAACTATCTATGTTCTGTATAAAAATTTCGAATAGTACTTCCCGTCTGCAACTGGTAGTACTTCACATCTTTCTTTAGGATCCGATGCTACACCGTTGCTCAATAGCCTAATAAATCAATTCTATTACATAAATTGATTCCTTATTTTTGTCAATGAGCAGATTTGATCGTATCAGCCCGAACTTTCAATAATTGATCTTTATGGTGCTTTCCCCATCAATTTAATTATTTTTTTATCCATGGAATATCCAGGCTCTATTTATCCGTTCATATTTGGGCTCCTATAAGGGATATTCTTTTTACTACAGCTGATAAAACCCGTTCCTTTGGACGGTGCATATGTAGAAAGCCTTTTCTTTTTTCTTTCTCCGTAGTTCTAAACGAATTCATTCTATAGTACAGATAGCCGCACGTAATGACAGATCAAGGCCGTATTATTCAGAGCTTGTGGTAAAGATGGGTTTCGTTCTAATGCCTGGAAATAATATTCCAAAGCCTTAGTATGTTCCCCATTACTCGTGTGGATAAGACCTATATTATATAGTATATAACTTCGATCATAAGGGTCGATTTCCGGTCGCATGGCTTCATAATAATTTTGTAAAGCTTCCGCATATTCCCCTTCGGATTGAGCTGACATCCGTTACGGTCGTTCATTCAATTGAAATGATCTCCGCTCCAAAACCGTACATGAGATTTTCACCTCATACGGCTCCTCCTTTTTTTACAGAATAAGGGAAGTAATCCGTTGAATTGGAAAAATAGTCTTACCCCCTATTATGAATTAATAGGAGCTAGTGTATTTCTGATTAATCTCTAGCCATCCTTCTTGCAAAGATTCTTTTCTGAATACCAAGGATGTTAGCTTAGTACTACAAACAGAAGCTCTAACAATTTCTTTGTCCTTAACGCATTGTATTTTAAGGGGATTGTTTACTTCAACAATCTCCGATGGTTCTAGCAGTATCCGAAGTACAAACGAGATGGATGTTTGTTGTCCCAACCATTTTCACTATCCCTTTGTAAAAGGGTCATGTGTATGATAACGAAGCGTTTGTGTTGTCGATTCCCACACGTAGTGCTTTCTCCCCTATGCGTGCCTATCAGATAGGTTTGGCCATTAACACCTATTACATACATAGGTGTAACCTTTCGCTTGATACTAGAATCTCAGAAGATCAAAGCATCTAAGGCTGCATCAATCGGGGATACACGACAGAAAGAATTGTTCTATTTCTAAAACTCACCTTCACTAAGCGTAAGTTTTCTTTGACTTAATATCCTGCCATTCCCTAAAACAGAAAAAGAAAAAAATAAAAAATCACACCATCTCTGTAATAGGTAAATGCCTCTTTTTCCCCTGAATCCATTGGGATTATTTGCAATAAAATATCCGCTACAATTGTGAAGGTCTTATCGATAAAATTGTCATTTCTCTGAGATCTAGGCATAGTCAATTAGAGATTTTATAATTTCCTTCATTCCCCATACGGAAATGATCCCATGAACAAAATGATTTTCCAACGCACAATAGCATAATAAATTGATTTCCTTTTGATCGTAAAGAAATATGTCCACATTCTAATACAATTGATTATTCCTAATAGAGAGGGAATATTCGAAAGAGATGTTACTGATGAACAATAAATGTTTCTAAATTAATTCTGATAACTCAATATACTCATTTGCTCGTGATCCGAACGAGCAAACGAGTAATTGAAAGAACCATTTCATAATATAGAATGAAATAATCATTGTGTGTGCATACCCACATTAACATATAATCTATGGGTAGATATAAATCTTCATGATACGATTTGTACTATTAATCCTTGTCGAAGATTTATTTTATTTGTCTTTATGGAGGATTGAATAAGTACTTTACTTTTGCAAAAGAAAGTTATCGTATCTGAACAAGAATAATTTCTAAAAATTATCCACTAATCTAATAAAGGCTAAAATTTGTAATTTTATTTTTGTGGATTCAAACCCATAGGAAAGATGGCTGAGCGGTTCAAGGCGTAGCATTGGAACTGCTATGTAGGCTTTTGTTTACCGAGGGTTCGAATCCCTCTCTTTCCGTATATTCACCTTATTCTTTTTTCTATCGTTTTATCATATTTCAGAATCCCATCCCAATAGGATGATCTCATCATCCCGCAACCCCGTTCTATTTCGGGATAGAGGAAATAAAATGAGGAAAACGCCCATCGGTATGGAAAAGTAAAAGAACATTAACGGGCAATCAATGTATTTATTGATAATAACGTTGTAATATAACGTACATAGAGACAGATGTGCAGGAAGCCTTTTCATTCTCAATTTAAACTCTACGAGAAAAATACTCTACGACTAACAATTCATTAATCTTCAAACTGATCCGTTTATTATCTATTATTTTTTTTACTAATCCAACATATTGTGACTTTTTTTTCAAAAGATTCAAATGGAATGGCACCCTCATTTTATTCTTCTGGGAAAGATTTATATTTTTATTAATGATATTTCTCGATCTTTGTTGATCTTTTATAGAGATTAAATCTTGGGGTTTGCAACGATAACTTGGTATATCTACTATCCGATCATTGACCAGGATATGTCTATGGTTGACTAATTGTCTGGCTCCAGGAATGGTAAGCGCCATACCCAATCGAAAAATAATGTTATCCAAACGCATTTCAAGTAATTGCAATAGGACCTGACTCGTTGAGCCCTTGGCTCTTCTAGCAATACGAACATATTGAAGTAATTGTCGCTCTGTAAGTCCGTAATTAAAACGTACTCTTTGTTTTTCTTTTAGACGAACAGGATATTTCGAAGAGTTAATAGGTTTATAATGTTTTTTCTTGACAAGTCGCTCCCCACTTCTGTTGGGTTTTTTCTTACTGAGTCCTGGTAAAGCTTTCAGACGATTTATTATTTTTAAACGAGGTCCGCGATAACGGGACATAAAAACTCCTTATTTCACGAAAAAAATAATGCTGGAAAGAGGAATAGTATAAACCGTACGAATACTGTAATTATTTTATATGGATAACGACATTTTTCAATTTTGTTTGGATTGGAGAGGTCCAAACAAAATATGTTCCAATCATTCATCTCGTTTATAGTTGAAAGGGATTATACCATGACAAACCCAGTTAGACTTACGATAATAAAAGGAAGAGTCTTCTCCCTATTTCATAGATCCTAACGAAACATGGTTGATAATGGAAGGAATGAAAAGAATTAGAAAAGAGCCAGCTATCGGGATCGAACCGATGACCGTCGCATTACAAGATGCTCTAATCTCTGAGCTAAGCAGGCTCATATTAATGCAGGATGTAAACACATACTTCTTGGTGTGAGATTCATAGGTTTCTTTGGAATCGTAGCAATTATAGCGAATCGAATTGTAATATTGCAATTCAAATTACAATGGAACATTGTTTTAATTTATTATTAATATTAATATAAATATTGATTCACATCAAATAAGAATGGGGCGTGGCCAAGCGGTAAGGCAGCAGGTTTTGGTCCTGTTATTGCGAAGGTTCGAATCCTTTCGTCCCAGAAGAGACAAATAGTCTTTTTGAAAAAACAAAATAATGGTAAATCCAATTCTCATTGCATTTCTAATTTCTTTTCATTTCTCATATATTTAATAGACTATACTTGTAAAAAGTCAATATTATTTCAATAGGTATACAGGGATATTTTTGTGGTATAGGATGGGAATACAGATCAAATTGAAATAAAAACTAATTTATGAAATTAGCCTATTGGATGTATGCTGGTCCTGCTCATATTGGAACCCTACGAGTAGCTAGTTCCTTCAAAAATGTGCATGCCATAATGCATGCTCCTCTAGGAGATGACTATTTTAATGTAATGCGTTCTATGTTAGAACGCGAAAGAGATTTTACTGCTGCAACTACTAGCATAGTAGATCGTCATGTACTAGCACATGGATCTCAAGAAAGAGTTGTGGATAATATTCTCCGAAGTAAGAATCAATCACTATCAATAGTTTCACTAGTCCGAATCAAACAAAAGTGGATAAGATAATAATATTGCATAAAAAATTGATAAACGAATATAATGAAATTGATGAGATGCGATTATTATGATGATCTCGTTATCCGAGAAGGGGATATGGCGGAATTGGTAGACGCTACGGACTTAATTGAATTGAGCCTTGGTATGGAAACCTACTAAGTGATAGCTTCCAAATGCAGGGAACCCTGGGATATTTTGAATGGGCAATCCTGAGCCAAATCCGGTTTATAGGAACATAGTTTTCTTTCCTAGAAAAGGATAGGTGCAGAGACTCGACGGAAGCTATTCTAACGAATGAATATCATTTTAATTTGATCCTGTATACTATCTACAGAGTGCCCTCTGTATTTAAAAATTGAAAAAGTGATACCATCAATAAAACAAAACTAACGATTAGAACTTGAATCGTTCTAGGCTTTTTTTTGAGGAGCCTAGCTTCGAAGTGAAGGTAATGACTCATTAAGTAATCCAATTAAGAGCTTCTCTTAGAAATAAAGAGAATTCAATTATTGGAATTAATGATTGGACGAGGATAAAGATAGAGTCCAATTCTACATGTCATTGCAATAACAACAATGCAAATTGCAGTAGGATGAAAATCCGTTGGTTTTATAGACCGTGAGGGTTCAAGTCCCTCTATTCCCATCCGTTTATTTCCGAATGACAGATGTCTTATTCTTTTGTCAATTCTGACAGCAATTCGGAATTCTCGCTTTTTTTCAAAGAAAAATTATTGTCACTATCTATTAACCCATTATAGTTTTTTAACTATTAAAAAGACAAAGGGAAAAGAAAAAATTCTTTTCCCTTTGTCTTTTTAGTTGACACGAGTTCAGGTTCTGCGCTAGGATGATGCACAGGGAAGAGCCGGGATAGCTCAGTTGGTAGAGCAGAGGACTGAAAATCCTCGTGCCACCAGTTCAAATCTGGTTCCTGGCATGCGGACTCATCTAGATGGACATGCATAGATTCGTGCATGTAGACATAGATCTACATGCTGGGAAAACATGTTCTATATGGGCCTTTTCTGTTCTAATATATTAATTATATACTGGAGTTAATATATAGTATAGTAACTCCAGAACTCATAAATATGAGAAGATTTGACAGTCGAACTAATTAGAGTTTAATTTAATACTGAAACTATAAATAGTTCGACTGTCAAATCGGAGCTTTTATTTTTGTACATGAGATCTGCGTGATAGAAAATTATTGATGTGTGAATCAAATATTGTATTCAAGGATATAGGAGAATATAATTTAATAATAAATTGCTTGCGACCAGAGTCTTATATTTTTCCATAATAAATGGAAGAAAAGATAGATCTATATCTATCTATCATTGCAAAAATAAAATTTTTTACTTTTATTCCATTCAATGAGAATCTTGTATTTCATAAAAATCAGGTGCAATATAATCTTTGCGTAAAGGCCAACCAATCCAACTTTCAGGCATCAATATACGTTTGAGACATGGATGACTTTCATAAAGTATTCCCAACATATCATAAGATTCCCGTTCTTGAAAATTAGCACCTTTCCAAATATGAAGAACAGAAGGGATTCTGGGATCTTTTCTTGGGACAAAAACTTTTATACACACTTCTTCGGGTTGATCTGCATTATTCTTTATTCTCGTAAGATGATATACACTAGCTAATGATCCCCCTGGGGATACATCATAGGCACACTGAGAACGGAGATAATTAAAACCATAAACATATAAGGCAACAGCTATAGAAGCCCAATCCTCAGATTTGATCTGTAACGTCTCTGTGCCTTGGTAATCGAAACCCAAAGGTCTATGAGCTAACTTATGTTTGGCGAGCCAAGCAGATAATCGACCCTGCATTTGATTACTCTTTATTGTCAAAGTATCTGTAAAAGTATTTAACATTTCCAATCGAATTAAAAAATTGATTTCCTCTTCGTTACTTTCTACTAACGATTATTCATTCGCAATTAGTCTCGCATTTTATAATTTTTTCAAGGAGTATCTCTGAAATGGATTCAGATGTTTTGGGGAGTATTTCTAAAGTCGATTCAAATTGAGATTCAGAAGATTGATGGGAAAAGTTTTCCTCTTCATTTTCAGTATGAATACTGGGTCCAATATTAAACCTATGTTTTCTAATGAAATACCTCTTTCCTTGTTGAGACTCAGTCTTATCTTCAGATAGTTCTCGAGCTATTTTTTCACGAAGTTTTATTATAGCATCTATAATAGCTTCTGGTTTAGGAGGGCAACCAGGCAAATAGATGTCCACAGGAATTAACTTATCTACTCCACGAACGGTACTATAAGAATCTGTACTAAACATTCCTCCTGTAATAGTACAGGCTCCCATAGCAATTACATATTTTGGTTCGGGCATTTGTTCATATAATCTCACTAAAGAAGGAGCCATTTTCATGGTCACAGTTCCAGCTGTTATAAGGAGGTCGGCTTGTCTAGGACTAGATCTTGGTACTAAACCGTAACGATCAAAGTCAAATCGCGAACCTATTAATGAAGCAAATTCGATGAAACAACAACTAGTACCATAAAGGAGCGGCCATAAACTAGAGAGTCTCGCCCAATTTGACAAATCGTTTAGAGTAGTTGAAATTACTGAATTTGGAATTGCTTGATCAAGTAAAGGTGACTCTATAAGATTTATCGCTGGCTTTATGTAATTTTCTACTTCCCTTCTACCACCCCCAAAATTGGAAGTTAAGACCATTCCAATGCTCCTTTTCTCCATGCATAAACTAAACCAATAATTAAGATAAGCACGAAAAAAAAAACTTCTATAAATGTATATATACCCAGAATATCAAAACTCATAGCCCATGGAAAAAGAAAGACTGTTTCCACATCAAAAACAACGAAAACTAGAGCAAACATGTAATAACGAATCCTAAATTGGATCCAGGTATCTCCCATTGGTTCTATACCTGATTCGTAACTAGTAGCTTTCTCCGGCCCTTTACTTATGGGGGCCAAAGCTCTGGAAATCGAGAATGCCAGAATCGGAATAAGACTGGATATTACTAAATATATCCAAAAAGTATCATATTCGGATAATATAAACATAAATAGATTCCTGTGAAATAGATAGAATTCTTATATTTTATTGTCAATTTAGACATCGCTCCTATCCCCTCCCCCCGAACAATTGATTCTCATCGATTCATATTAATTCATGTTTCGTTCGTGACTTATCAAGAACACGAAATTAATGAAGGTTCAGGGTTGTTGTTTCTAACGATGCGGGATGTGTCAACAAGCTTTATCCATTTATTCCATATTCGGATTGAGTGAGTCTAGAATATGCTATTTGACTTCGATGAACTTAATCTCTCGGAGGAAAATAAAAAAAAGGATTATGTATCCATAAGCCTAATTCTGCTTGACAATAAAGGACTTTGTCCTATACTTGAACAGGTTATAAAACAAATAGAATATATTTTGAGCATCTCGGATCTATCAATTGAAAGAACATTCCACAGTAATTGGGAGAAGATGTTCAAGGGCGAATCAACCTCAGTTTTAAAAAATTTGAAATGAATGATAAAATCAAAGAGATAATTGGAACGCGTGTTGATGCTTCAGTTTATTCATACGAATGGAAGGGTTCGGGGAGTTTAATTATTAATAGTATACAGAGCTATTTATACTAAAATAGGAAGAAAAGGATTGACTTACCTTATAAGTCCAACTCGAAGCAAAGAATGAAGATTTTTAAAAACCTGACCAGTAATACGTACTTCCCATATGTAAAGAAGTACGATTTCTTTTTTTCCGTTTGAGAAACGGAGCATCAATTTGATGCTATGTCTTTCTAGACAATTGAAAGACAACGGCTATAATAGGGATTGGTTGGTACCAATCGATCCATAAATCGTACCAAATCTTTAATATATGTGATTATTGTGCACCCGGATTCCGACATGATTTCCGATCTATTGTTTAGTAGAACAGAGATCTCGGGGAATTTTAGAAGACTCTGGGTCGTAGTCTTAAAGAATTTTTAAAAAAAGCAATCCCAAAGTGATTCAAAAGGTTCCCTTTACTTCGGTCTGCCATGCTCAGACATAGATTCACTCAATGGAGTCTCTATCACCTCAAAAGTAATATAATATGACACTTCATACACCTCAAAGTTCATAGATCAAAAAGAATTTATTTGAGGTACCCGTATTTGTACTCATTATGTCTGACATTGAATGCACCCAAGATTGATCATATCAACTAGATCTATAGTTTATAGATCTAATAAGATCTAACTTAATCTTTGTCATGCTATTGTTCTCCCAATTCATAGAGTAAGACTATTTCACATAAGATATAGTCTTCTGTGATCGGACTAACCAATAAACTCTCCTGAAAACCATTGGCGCACGTGTAAACGAGGTGCTCCACCAAGCTGAGCTATAGCCCACAGTGTTGAAGGTATACTAACAAAATAGATCACTTTCTGTCAAGGTAGGTGTATATAATACTATTTAGTTAGGGGCATATTGTTTATAATGTTGAATTACGCTTAGAATTGTTTCTAGTTACCGCTCTATCTATGATGATAAATAACCCGCTTAACTCAGTGGTTAGAGTTTCGCTTTCATACGGCGAGAGTCCTTGGTTCAAATCTAATAGTAGATAAAACGATGCCATTAATTATTCAATGGTTAAGTTTTTCTACATTTTTTTCAATGAATCCATTTCCAGATCATTATAGAAGTTGAACAGAGATTTTTAAGTAAATCAAAGTGGTAACTATCAGTGATTATTGACTGATCAACTCATTACAGAACATTTTTGTGTTTTTTTAATTTTTGCTAGTATTAGCAAATTGAATTAATCTCCTTTTTTATATTTTTTTATGAGAACTAATCTTCTTGTTCTTGGGGTTTCCGCACTTGTCGAAAAAAAGGCAGGCCGTATTGCTCAAATCATCGGCCCAGTACTAGATGTTTCTTTTCCTCCAGGTAATATGCCTAGAATTTATAATTCTTTGATAGTTAAGGATAACGATACAACTGGTCAGCCAATTCGTGTTACTTGTGAGGTACAACAATTATTAGGAAATAATAAGGTTAGAGCTGTAGCTATGAGTGCTACAGATGGTTTGATGAGAGGAATGAGAGTAATTGATACAGGAGCTCCACTGAGTGTTCCAGTAGGTGAAACTACTCTTGGGAGAATTTTTAATGTTCTTGGAGAACCTGTCGATGATTTAGGTCCTGTAGGTGCTCTCACAACATCTCCTATTCATAGATCTGCTCCCGCCTTTACACAGTTGGATACCAAATTTTCAATCTTTGAAACAGGCATTAAAGTAGTGGATCTTTTAGCTCCTTACCGCCGTGGGGGAAAAATCGGATTATTCGGGGGAGCTGGAGTGGGTAAAACAGTGTTGATTATGGAGTTAATCAACAACATTGCTAAGGCTCATGGAGGTGTTTCTGTATTTGGCGGAGTAGGAGAGCGTACTCGTGAAGGAAATGATCTTTATAAGGAAATGAAAGAATCAGGAGTCATTAATGAACAAAATATCTCAGAATCCAAGGTAGCTCTGGTCTATGGTCAAATGAATGAACCACCAGGAGCTCGTATGAGAGTTGGGTTAACAGCTCTAACCATGGCTGAATATTTCCGAGATGTCAATAAGCAAAACGTACTCTTATTTATTGACAACATCTTCCGCTTTGTCCAAGCAGGATCAGAGGTATCGGCATTATTAGGCAGAATGCCTTCCGCCGTGGGTTATCAGCCAACTCTTAGCACGGAAATGGGGTCTTTGCAAGAGAGAATCACGTCTACAAAAGACGGATCTATAACCTCCATTCAAGCAGTTTATGTACCTGCAGACGACTTGACTGATCCTGCTCCTGCTACAACATTTGCACATTTAGATGCTACTACTGTACTATCTAGAGGATTAGCTGCCAAGGGAATCTATCCAGCGGTGGATCCGTTAGATTCGACATCAACTATGCTTCAACCTTCGATCGTGGGCGAAGAACATTATGAAACTGCGCAAGGAGTTAAACAAACTTTGCAACGTTATAAGGAACTTCAAGACATTATAGCTATTCTTGGACTGGACGAATTATCAGAAGAAGACCGTTTAATCGTAGCAAGAGCACGAAAAATTGAACGGTTTTTGTCACAACCTTTTTTTGTAGCAGAGGTATTCACTGGTTCTCCCGGTAAATATGTGAGTCTAATAGAAACAATTAGAGGTTTTCAAATGATCCTTTCCGGAGAATTAGATGGTCTACCTGAACAGTCTTTTTATTTGGTAGGTAACATTGATGAAGCTACCGCGAAGGCTATGAACTTCAAAGAAATTTAATTTTTTTTTAATGAACCTAAATCTTCGTGTACTGACTCCCAATCGAGTTGTTTGGGATTCAGAAGTTCAAGAAATAATCCTAACTACCAACAGTGGTCAAATTGGTGTGTTACCTAACCATACTGCAATTGTAACAGCTTTGGATATAGGAGTAATGAAAGTACGTCTCAATGCACAATGGTCGACTATCGCTTTAATGGGCGGTTTCGCCAAGATAGACAATAATGAAATCACATTATTAGTAAATAGTGCAGAAAGAGGTATTGACATCGATCCTCAAGAGGCTCAGGAAAGTTTTAGATCAGCTAAAGCTGATCTTGCACGAGCTGAAGGTAAGAGACAAGCAATCGAGGCTGATGTAGCTCTCAAAAGAGCTAGAACACTATTAGAGGCTGTTGATGCTATTTTGCCAAAATAAACATTCAATATCTTCAATATGAAGTAGATGGATAACGATCATAAGTAAATGTTCGAGTTGGCCATAACTCGGCATATTTCCCCATATACCCATACCATTTGGGAAATATTGAACTTGAACCATATTCCAATTTTGATTGGTTGTTGTATCCTTTTTTTTATGTACATTTAATTCTTTTTCATCTATTATATGTAGACATATCACTTATAAATATATACAAATCTAATTCATGAGCTAGTTTAAGAGCTGAAAGGTCCTCGGGTCAATCGAAATGATAAATTGGGTTGCGTCATACATACATAACATGATACAATATATACATACATAACATGATACAATATTCATTGAAAGTTTTTTTTGCATTTTTTTGGCAATAAGGAACAAAATGAGTATTTGTTTAGAAAATTGATGTAAAAGTTATTCTTTATGTTCGACAACCAGGTCGAGTAGACTTCGTTCTTGTAAGAGCTATTAACCAATAAATCCAATAAATCACAGGGAGGGACTTATTTATGTCACCAAAAACAGAGACTAAAGCAAGTGTCGGATTCAAAGCTGGTGTTAAAGATTACAGATTAACTTATTATACTCCGGACTATAAGACCAAAGATACTGATATCTTGGCAGCATTTCGAGTAACTCCTCAACCCGGAGTGCCCCCTGAGGAAGCAGGAGCAGCAGTAGCTGCCGAATCTTCCACTGGTACATGGACTACTGTTTGGACCGATGGACTTACGAGTCTTGATCGTTACAAGGGACGATGCTATGATATTGAACCCGTTCCTGGAGAGGAAACTCAATTTATTGCCTATGTAGCTTACCCCTTAGATCTTTTTGAAGAAGGTTCTGTTACTAACCTGTTCACTTCCATTGTAGGTAATGTATTTGGATTCAAAGCCCTACGAGCTCTACGTCTGGAAGATCTGCGAATTCCTCCTGCTTATTCAAAAACTTTCCAAGGCCCACCACATGGTATCCAAGTGGAAAGAGATAAATTAAATAAATATGGTCGTCCTTTGTTGGGATGTACAATCAAACCAAAATTGGGTCTATCTGCCAAGAATTATGGTAGAGCGGTTTACGAATGTCTCCGCGGTGGACTTGATTTTACCAAGGATGATGAAAATGTGAATTCCCAACCATTCATGCGCTGGAGAGATCGTTTCTGCTTTTGTGCAGAAGCACTTTATAAAGCTCAGGCTGAGACGGGTGAGATTAAGGGACATTACTTGAATGCTACTGCAGGTACATGTGAAGAAATGATGAAAAGAGCAGTATTCGCCAGAGAATTGGGAGTTCCTATAGTCATGCATGACTATTTGACTGGAGGTTTTACCGCAAATACTTCGTTGGCTCATTATTGCCGAGACAACGGCCTACTTCTTCACATTCATCGTGCAATGCATGGAGTTATTGACAGACAAAGAAATCATGGTATGCACTTCCGTGTACTGGCTAAAGCACTGCGTATGTCTGGTGGAGATCATGTTCACGCTGGTACTGTAGTAGGTAAACTTGAAGGAGAACGAGAAGTCACTTTGGGTTTTGTTGATCTATTGCGTGATGATTTTATTGAAAAAGACCGAAGTCGTGGTATTTATTTCACTCAAGATTGGGTCTCTATGCCGGGTGTCCTGCCTGTAGCTTCAGGAGGTATTCACGTTTGGCATATGCCTGCTTTGACCGAAATCTTTGGTGATGATTCTGTATTACAGTTTGGTGGAGGGACTTTGGGACACCCTTGGGGAAATGCACCAGGTGCAGTAGCTAATCGGGTTGCTTTAGAAGCTTGTGTACAAGCTCGTAATGAAGGACGTGATCTTGCTCGTGAAGGTAATGAAGTGATCCGAGAAGCCACTAAATGGAGTCCTGAACTAGCTGCCGCTTGTGAAGTATGGAAAGAGATCAAATTTGAATTTGATACGATTGATCGCTTGTAATCAAGTAACTTTAATTCGTTTGGTCCCTTAATCGAACTCGGCCCAATCTTTTAAGATTGAGCCGAATACCGAATGGATGGGAATAAATACCTCTACCGAGGTATTTACCTCTGGATAGAAATCCATTTTATGGATCATTCGATGGGGTTGGTTCTGAGCTCAGGATTCCAATCTTTTCTAGCCCGCGCCCAAAGTGTAGCTTGTATTGGATAAATTAAATCCTCAGAATAGATTATCTATTTTGATATAATCATAGCTAAATGATAGCTAATTCTGAATCAGCTTTACGAAGAAGGATTCTATAAGAAAAGAATAGAGTAGAACGAACTATTCTGGAAAGTAAATTGAAAATATCAATTCAACAATCTGGAATTGACAATAACGCATTGTTACGATTTAATTCATATTAAATGGATATTAGGCCCACCATTCATTATTTTTTTCGAATCATGATTACTTTATTTGATTCATAAATGGTATAGATCCTTACTGCTTTTTTTCATAGGTTCTATTTATTCCTCACAACGACCAATTTAATTCAAATCTCATACTAGTTTCTTCATATGGAATAACTGCGTATTCTACTGCAATTGCATATGTCCAAATAGCAAATAAGGGTTGCTAACTCAATGGTAGAGTACTCGGCTTTTAAGTGCGACTAACGTCTTTTACACGTTCGGATGAAGTAAAAGATTCGTCCATACCATCGGTAAAGTTAGTAAGACTACGACTGATCCTGAAAAGGAAATAAATGGAAAAAGCAGCATGTCGTTCTAACAATCTTGACTTGATGATACTTTATTTTACCTTATTTGATCAGAAGCGGATTTTATCCAAAGCATCAAATATATGGGAAATGTCTATTATCTATATAGATGAATATCGCGATTAAGTCGAGTGAGTCAATGGAGAAAGCTGGATGGCTTGAATCATAAGTAAAACCAGAGGAACGAGCTTCTGTTCCTCATTTCAACGAGGAATTCCCTTTACTAATCAGAAGTTAAGAGCATTTTAGTAACCGATAGGGGAAGTTTTTCCCTGTAGTAGATCAGGGATTTCTACACCCGCAATGAGTCCTAAGTACTCGAAGACAAATGTGTAAGCGAAATAGTGTACTGACCAGGTCAATTTATTCCATGAGTCAGGAGAACGATCGGACCGCCAAGATAAAAGATTTTCGTTCTTCTTCATGACGAATGAAGATATTTTGTAAAGATAATATTAAGATAGAGATTCTCTATTCTGTCCTGACTAGATTGCACCATGTATTTAATTTAATAATCCAAGAGGTTATTCTAGGGCCCAATATTTTCTTAAAATGGATGAGTTCCAAAGAGATGGAAAAAAAAATAGATCTTGGCAACAATGCTTTTTATATCCACTTTTTTTTCGAGAAGATCTTTACGCAATTGCTCATGATCATAATTTAGATAGATCGAGTTCCTCCGAACCGACAGAAATTTTAAATTCTAATTATTTTAGTTTCCTAACTGTAAAACGTTTGATTCGTCGGATACGTCAACAGAATGATTCAATTGTTTTATTCGGGATTTGTTATCCAAATCAATTTATTGATCGCAATAGGAATTTTTATTCTGAATCGGTACTAGAAGGTTTGACAGTTGTCTTGGAAGTTTCGTTTGCAATGCGATCAAAACATTTTCTAGAAGGAATGGATGGATGGAAGAGTATCCGATCCATCCATTCCATATTTCCCCTTATGGAAGATAAATTCCCACATTCCAATTATATATCAGATATACGAGTACCCTACTCGATTCATCCAGAAATTTTGGTTCGGACCTTTCGTCGCTGGATCCGAGATGCTCCTTTTTTGGATCTATTACGATCTATTCTCCATGAATGGAGAAATAGTTTTAGTGCAGAAAATTTGCAGAAAGCTCTGGTTGCACCGGGAGAAAATATGAGGTTTCCCCTGTTCCTGTGGAATTCTTATATATATGAATGCGAATCCTTTTTAGTTCCCCTTCTGAAACGATTTTATACTTCACGATCGTTGTTGTATGGATCTTTTCCCGATCGAACTGATTTTGATCGAAAGATCAAACATATTGTCACATTTCCCGTGAAAATTTCAACGAAAAGGATCTGGTGGATGAAGGATTCTTTCATCCACTATGTGAGATATGGAGAAAGATCGCTTATAGCTCTAAAGGGTACTCACCTCCAAGTAAAAAAATGTAGATATCATCTGTTTCATTTTTGGCAATGTTATTTCCATCTTTGGTCTCAATCGTATAGGGTATGTATTCTTGAATTATCCAGGAATTATTCCTATTTTTTAGGTTTTTTTATTAGGTTTAAAATGAAATCTCTCGTGGTTAGGACCAAAATGATAGATAGTTTATTAACTACCGATCTAATTACCAATGAATTGAATCCAATAGCTCCGATTAGATCAATTCTTCTTTTTTTGGCTAAAGAAAGGTTCTGTGACATCTCAGGGCGGCCAATTAGTAGATTGGCCTGGACCAGTCTATCAGATGATGATATCCTCGATCGATTCGATCGAATTTGGATAAATCTTTTTCATTACTACAGTGGATCCATCAATAAAGATAGTCTTTATCATATAAAGTATATACTTCTACTTTCATGTGCTAAAACTTTAGCCTGTAAACATAAAAGTACGATACGTTTAGTTCGGGAAGAACCAGGTTCGGAACTCTTTACAAAATCGTTCTCAAAAGAACGAGAATTCATTTATTCGTCCTTTTCAAAGACTCGTTCACAGAGAAAACGAATTTGGAATTCAGATATTCTCCAGATAAATCCTCTGGCGAATTCCTACACAATAAACAAATAAAAAACTGATTTTACCAATGAAATGCTAATTAAGAAATTACCTAAATTCATGATCCTATCAATTTTTTCCACCCGGGAATCCAAATGATTAATAAATTAATACCTGGAGAAAGCCGTGTGCAATGAAAATTGCAAGCACGGTTTGGGGAGATATTTTTTACTTTTAATTAAAAGGAGTAGATAATCCACTCCATCCGACGAGCTCCGGGTTCAAGTCCCGGGCAACCCAGATCAATGGGATCCTATTTCTATAGCAGACTTCTGTCTACTGATTCTGGATCCGATCAAATTCATTTTATCTATTGCTCTTGACAAGCAATAAAGTTAACATTGCGCTATTGGGAGATCATCCCGAGAAGTGATCAAGTATTTCTCACTCATAGAAGTGGTTTTCTCAAATCAATAAAAAGTGAATATTAATTGTGAATATAATTCAGCATTAATTATATTATGATTACCTGGAACCCTAAAGAAGGAATGTGATAGGGCGTATTAATAAATATATACGGGTATAAATATAATGTTAATAATAGTGTTAAATATGCTTACTCCGTAAGCATATAGTTTATGTTAAATGAAAGATACATTAATTTCTATAGAGTATAGATAATCTTATTATTTTTATTCTTTTTGAATCTGGTCGGTTTTTCGTCGGGCGAACGACGGGGATTGAACCCGCGCGTGGTGGATTCACAATCCACTGCCTTTGGACCACTTGGCTACGTCCGCCCCAAACCAATAGACAGTCTCTGTCTACGGTCATTCCTTCCAATGAAGGAATTTTATAAGTCCCGGAAACGAACTGGATGGTAAAAGCACCCAACTCATAATTGGGAAATCGGGGTTAAATTCCTGCTGGATGAACAATCCAGAGTTATTGTTCTCTGCTTGCAAGCAGTACCAAACCTTTCATTTTTTTTTTTAGGCTTGGTACTGCTTTTTTCCCTTTTCAAGGATTGAAACACACTAACAATCCATCGGATTGATTAATTAGCCGTCTATAAAATTAGCTTCAACAGCAGCTAGATCAAGAGGGAAGTTGTGAGCGTTACGTTCGTGCATAACTTCCATACCAAGGTTAGCACGATTAATGATATCGGCCCAAGTGTTAATTACACGACCTTGACTATCAACAACAGATTGGTTGAAATTGAATCCATTTAAGTTGAAAGCCATAGTGCTGATGCCCAGAGCAGTAAACCAGATACCTACTACTGGCCAAGCAGCTAAAAAGAAATGTAGAGAACGGGAGTTATTGAAACTAGCATATTGAAAGATCAATCGGCCGAAATAACCGTGAGCAGCTACAATATTGTAGGTTTCTCCTTCCTGACCAAATTTGTAACCCGCATTAGCGGACTCGTTTTCGGTAGTTTCCCTGATCAAACTCGAAGTTACCAAGGAACCATGCATAGCACTAAATAGAGAGCCGCCAAATACGCCAGCTACACCTAACATGTGAAATGGATGCATAAGAATATTGTGCTCAGCCTGGAATACGATCATGAAATTGAAAGTACCAGAGATTCCTAGAGGCATACCGTCAGAGAAGCTTCCTTGACCAATAGGGTAGATCAAGAAAACAGCAGTAGCAGCTGCAACAGGAGCTGAATATGCAACAGCAATCCAAGGACGCATACCTAGACGGAAGCTAAGCTCCCACTCACGACCCATGTAGCAAGCTACACCAAGTAGGAAGTGTAGAACGATTAGCTCATAGGGACCACCGTTGTATAGCCATTCATCAACAGACGCTGCTTCCCAGATGGGATAGAAATGCAGACCAATGGCTGCAGAGGTAGGAATAATAGCACCGGAGATAATATTGTTTCCATAAAGAAGAGAACCGGAAACAGGCTCACGAATACCATCAATATCTACTGGAGGAGCTGCAATGAAAGCAATAATGAATACAGAGGTTGCAGTCAATAGGGTAGGAATCATCAATACACCAAACCATCCAATGTAAAGACGGTTTTCGGTGCTAGTGATCCAATCGCAAAAACGATTCCATAGGCTTACGCTTTCGCGTCTTTCTAGAATTGCGGTCATGGTTAGAACTTGGTTGATTTAATCATTAGAAGCTCCCAAGCATACACATATGGCTTGTTATTCAACAGTATAATATGATTCATATATGTATGTCAACCAATATTTTTACATTTTTATGTATTTGTCCGTGATTTTGGTATCATGAAATAAATTTCTATGATATGAAATTAAATGATAAGTGGTTGACGATACATATACTATTATATATATATTAATAATATGTTCCAAAATATAGGAATAAGACAGAAGATATATAAAAAAAAATGGAAAAGAACAAAGTTCCTGAAGCGATCGATTGAAGGATCGGAATCTTTCCAAAACTATTTTCCTAGTTATCTCTATTAAAAATTGAGATGACCCCGACTAAATACATACACCACACATATTAATTCATTTGCAGGCAGCAACCGAATTGCATACCAATAACAAACCTATCTTCCCCTCTTACCATTTGCCATGCAGTAAGTTGGTTATCCCATTCAATTAGTTGAACAGAGATAACTAAGTCTTAATTAGGGGGGGTTCTATCCGCTGCAAACTAGGCAATTTGCCTTCCTTTGAGAATCAAGGAAGGGTCGTGCTTTTCCTTGGCTTCCTCCATTTACTCAAGAAGGAATGAGTTTATTCATTAGATGGAAGAGAACTAGAAAAACAACGTGAAACGATAGAACCTAGTCCAAATCATTATGAATAAATAAGGCAAAGTGAAACTGAAAATTAGATCAAACGAATAACGAATAGTTCGGGAGATCAAAAAGAAATAAAAGGAAATAAAAAGATGAAAATAGCAGTTTATGGAAAAGGAGGAATTGGTAAATCAACGACTAGTTGTAATATTTCAATTGCCCTAGCCAGACGTGGTGAAAAAGTGTTACAAATTGGATGTGATCCCAAACATGATAGTACTTTTACTCTGACAGGATTTTTGATACCTACAATTATAGATACTTTGCAATCCAAGGATTATCATTATGAAGATATTTGGTCCGAAGATGTAATCCATAAGGGTTATGGAGGGGTAGATTGTGTGGAAGCTGGGGGGCCACCAGCAGGAGCTGGATGTGGGGGATATGTGGTAGGGGAGACTGTGAAATTGTTAAAAGAATTAAATGCATTTTACGAATATGATATAATATTATTTGATGTATTAGGCGACGTGGTTTGTGGAGGTTTTGCTGCTCCGTTAAACTATGCAGATTACTGCATCATTATTACAGATAATGGATTTGACGCATTATTTGCAGCTAATCGTATTACTTCCTCTATTAGAGAAAAAGCTCGTACACATCCACTCCGATTAGCAGGCTTGGTTGGAAATCGTACATCTAAACGAGATCTTATCAATAAATATGTAGAAGCCTGCCCAATGCCCGTAATAGAAGTTTTACCTCTTATTGAAGATATTCGAGTTTCGAGAGTCAAGGGAAAAACCTTATTTGAAATGGTTGGATCTGAACCATCTCTTAATTATGTATGTGAATATTATTTAGACATAGCGGATCAAATATTGTCCCAACCAGAAGGTATTGTACCTAAGGAAATTCCAGATCGGGAATTATTCAGTTTACTCTCTGACCTTTATCTCAATCAGGGGAGACATCAACATAATAAGGAAAATTTACTTGGATTTACGACAATTTAATCAACATAATTAATAATAATTTATGTCAGTGAAAATTGATGAAACTCTAACTGTCGAATGTGAGACAGGTAATTATCATACTTTTTGTCCAATTAGCTGTATATCTTGGTTATATCAAAAGATTGAAGACAGTTTCTTTTTAGTCGTGGGCACAAAGACATGTGGTTATTTTCTGCAAAATGCACTTGGAGTTATGATTTTTGCAGAACCCCGCTATGCAATGGCAGAATTGGAAGAAGGAGATATCTCGGCTCAATTGAATGATTATGAAGGGTTAAAAAAACTTTGTATTCGAATAAGAAAAGATAGAGATCCCAGTGTCATCATATGGATAGGTACTTGTACTACAGAAATAATCAAAATGGATTTGGAAGGTATCGCACCCAAATTAGAATGGGAAATTGGAATCCCAATTATAGTGGCAAGAGCGAATGGACTGGATTATGCTTTTACTCAAGGAGAAGATACTGTGCTAGCTGCGATGGCACATCGTTGTCCAGAACCGGAATTTTCCGTTCGTGAACGAAAAGAAACTATCAAAAATTTATTCGCTTTTCATTCTATAAAGAAAAAGCAATCGATCGAATATGCAAATCATCCTTCCTTAGTTCTTTTTGGATCTTTGCCGTCCAATGTGGCTTCTCAACTCAATCTAGAATTAAAACGCCAATTCATCAAGGTATCAGGTTGGTTACCTGCTCAAAGATATACTGATCTTCCATCATTGGGTGATGGAGTTTATGTTTGTGGTGTTAACCCATTTTTGAGTCGGACAGCGACAACTTTGATAAGACGCGAAAAATGTGAATTAATTGGAGCTCCTTTTCCTATCGGTCCGGACGGAACGCGTGCTTGGATTGAAAAGATTTGTCCTGTATTTGGTGTTGAGACCCACGGTCTGGAGGAAAGGGAGGCCCGAATATGGGAAAGTTTAAAGGATTATCTTTATTTGATACGTGGGAAATCCGTCTTTTTTATGGGAGATAATTTACTAGAAGTATCTCTAGCAAGATTCTTAATCAGATGTGGAATGATCGTTCATGAAATTGGTATTCCGTATATTGATAAACGATATCAAGCTGCTGAATTATCACTTTTACAAGATACATGTATAAAGATGTGTGTACCAATACCACGAATTGTAGAAAAACCAGATAATTCGAATCAAATACGACGCATACGCGAATTACAACCCGACTTAGCTATCACTGGAATGGCTCATGCTAACCCTTTAGAAGCAAGAGGAATAAGTACTAAATGGTCAGTTGAATTTACCTTTGCCCAGATTCATGGGTTTGCCAATGCAAGAGATGTACTTGAATTGGTTACCCGACCCCTAAGACGTCAGAAAAATATAGAAGACTTGGATCGGACCACCTTAGTGAGAAAAAATAACAAGTTTTAAATGAATATCCTATTAATATTAATTCTCGATCAAATTAATTATAATTAGATCCATCTAATTTATATTTAGATTCTCTAAACATATTTTGTATATAATAATTTTGTATATAATATAAAACATTTGTTTGTTGTTCGACATGTATTAGATATTAAATACATAAATTGTCAATGGTTCGAAATATTTTGTATATTTTGTATATTTTGTATATAATCAATATAACATTTGTTTGTTATGTCAATGGTTCGACATGTATTATATATTAAATACATAAATAAAATTGAATATATAAGAAATTGGTATCAATTCATTTTTTTGATTAAAATTCGTGGATGTGGGAGATAGCATAAATTGATTTCTATAATCATTTCACAATCTCCCATAGAAGTATGAGAGATATAAGAATCATTGATAATATACGTTACCACAGATTGACGTATCAACATTATTTGAATATAATCTAAGATAGAGATCATTTAATTGACCTTAATGGATCACACATGGTCATAATGGTATGATACAATGGATGTAGACAATTGTATAATTGGTTTCAAAAGATACTTGAACATTTGGTTGGATCACAAATCATGGATAATAGTACTATCCTCTGGATATAGGCTCTTGTAACTAAAGAGATCAATGTAATTGATATTTTATATTGGGATCACATACCTTCAATCATTAAAGAATCAATAAAGTGAAAATACTATCTATCTTTTCTATCTTGATACTAAATCAATATTTAAATCAATATTTAAAAATATTAAACCATCAATAACCATTAATATTTTGTATTATTAATGCCATTTATATATTGAAATAAATATTCAACCTAGGTTTAAACCTTTAAACCTATAAACCTATACCCTAATGGAGGAATTAACTTAATGATTACATACAATTTTGACATGGTTTTGGCCATGATGTCGTATTGGTTACGGACGTTAAGTCCGATGATCCTATTTGGTTTCTATTATGGCTTTTTAACTACATTGCCCGTGAACTTGTCTCAGATATACTATGTCAGTTCGTTACTGTTACAAGAACAATCCAGTATAATTGACAATAGACAAAACAGAATAATGTCTAAAGGAGACATTATTCTCAGCGGTTCTTTTGTAGGACAAATTCTAGTTTTCTTATCCATTTACTTTATACCTATTTATGCAGGACTGTGCAAACCTCATATAATGGCCGCAATGGTTACACCAATCGTGTTATTTATTTGTATAAAATTAATAGTTTCCGATCTAGTGGATCCTTCAATCCACAGTTTTGTTCGTTTGATCAACAATCCAGGAATAGAGTTTTTCCTTGGAGTAATTCTCCAATTGATGAATCCTGCCCTTTTTTTCAGCAAATCTATTTATATTAGATTAGTAAACCTCATGCTATTCCGCTATAGTAACAGTACTTTGTTTCTGCTAAGTACCGCCGCTGGATGGTTAAGCGGACAGCTTCTATTCATCCAAGTGGCAAAAAGATTCTGTTTGCGTGTAAATCGTGATTTAGGCTTGCAATCGGTACCAAATTCACGCTTGCAATTGTTAAAAAGACAAAAGCATGTAAGTATAACTTTACAAATGATTTTCGTTGGTTACTTTTTTATTATGTGTCTGGGTAGAACTCCAGTATTTTTAATTACTAAATGGGTCGACACTAGGGCCTTGAGGCAAGGTCCTGAAGAAGAGGAAATGGAGGACACATCAGAGGATCTTGATGAAAAATTGAAAAAGGTGCCAAAAGCAAAGCCAAAATCCGTTCCCAATACTACAAAATCCGTTCCCAATACTGCCTTGAAAAAAAAATTCGTTCCTAAGAAAAGAAAGGAATTGTTTTTGAACGACCTTCTTAAGAAAAAGAAGGAGGACCTTATTAAGAAACAGAAGCAACAAGGCGACGATTTGACTAAAGAGGAAAAAGCCGAGATCTTATCGAATATATTGATCAAACCGTGGCCCACCATATTTTTCGATTATCGTCGATTTAATCGGCCTATACGGTATGTGCCGATAGGTGATTCAGTCCTTCGCGGTCCTGTTAAAAGCGGAGTCGCTCAGTACTTTTTTGATACTTGTATCAGTGATGGGCGCCGAAGAATTTCCTTCACAGCTCTACCTAGTATGTCTTTCTTTGCGAAAATGATTGATTTCGGAAGTGAAAAGTATTTATCAGATCAGGATCATTTTGATAGATGGATATCTCTTAAAAAAGAGAGAAGGAACTACTTAGGCAAAGAGCTTGAAGACCGAGTTAAAGCTCTAAGCAATGGATTTCCTGTTGGAAATGTGGTAGAAAAAAGAGTGAGAGTTTCTAGAACCAAAAGTGGAGAGTGCCTTCCAGAAATACATGATCCTTTACTGAGCGGGCCATTACGTGGGGTGATGAATCAATTTGAATCCCCGTGGATGTTACCTCCAGCAGACGACCTTGGCAAGGATCATAAAAAATCGAAATCGAATAACTATAATTCTACCAATGAATTTAGCCGTTGTTCATTCGTTCGAGCAGAAAATGCTAAAGTGAACATCATTGAAAAATGGTGGCTCGAGAAAATCCGTATATTTTTGTTCGAAGAAAAAGAAACAAAAAAAATTTTGGATGAGGTTACATTGGAAAAGTTGTCCCAAATTTATTGGGATATATATCCGAAAGATTCGTTGGAATATGTTTTGAAAACATTGGCCCCAGCGGATAGAGATATAGAAACGAAAATCGCTTTTTGCGATAAAAAAATATATTCAAACTATTTGTTGAATATTTTCCTTCAAACCACGGGTACGAAATGGGAATTGCTTCTTAGTGTCCTTCCTAAGGAACAGCCTAAAGAACAGGCTTTGCTTTTTGAGCAATTGTTTTTAATTAAATCGGAAGAACTCCCAGATTCTATGCTATTTATGGATATGGAAGATATTCCTGAAGAGATTGATCAACTTCTTGCTGATGAAGATATGCCTGAAGAGATTGTGTATGAGATTTCTCCTGAAGAGATTTCTCAGAAATTGAAATATCTTACTGATCAAGATATACCTCAAGATATTAGGATTGAGATTTCTTATAAATTGGAACTTCTTACTGATCGAGATATTGTTAAAGGGATTAGGTATAATATTTCTAAGGAATTGAAACTTCTTCTTGATCAATATATTCCTGAAGATATTTATCAGAAATATAAAGTTATTTCTGATAAATATAATCCACGGTTTCTCTTTCTTTATAATAAAATAATGCAATTAAGGAAGTCAAGGAAATCAAAGAATTCTCATGAACCTCGAATTAAAGATTTTTCTAAAATGTTTGTGCCTATATGGCCTAGCACAAAAATATCGGGTGTATATGAGACTTCAACTGTCGAAGATCTCCTCGAGGTTCGTCCAAGAAACGCTAAAAATATGATTATTATCAAACCCTTTGACAAAATTCAAAGAGAAAAACGACAAAGGGAACTAGAAAAACTAAAGGAAAAAGGATTTTTACAAGACTTCTTAACTTCTTCTAAATCCTTAGCTTCCTATACAATAGAACAGTTATTAGCTTCTCCTAAAATAGAAGACTTCTTAGCTTCTTCTAAAATAGTAGGTTTTTTAAAACGGTTCAAAAAAGAAGAAGCTGAAGAAGCTGAAGAAGCTGAAGAAGCTGAAGAAAGAAAAGATAATGATGATGAAGAAGATCTTGAGCTAGAAGAGGAAGATCTAGGAGATGATGAGGACTTGGAAGCAAAAGATATATATGTTTTTAGTTATCTGCCTGAGGGAGAGTTTCGTCGGGACCTAGTCAAGGGAGCCCTACGTTTTCTAAGACGTAAAGTTTCATTGTTGAACATTTTGGCATCAAAACCACAGTCGAGTCTCTTTGTGAGACTAAAGGAGATGCCTAAAAAAGCTAGACAAGGTCATCTAGAAAGAGAGTCGCAAAAAGTACTTGAACGCCTTCGAGACCTAGATGAGGACGAAAGATTTCAATTATTCAAATCAAAAGTTAAAGAAAAATACAAAACTTTGAAGAAGAAATCTATTTTTTCAATATTCCACTCGAAATCTATTTTTTCAATATTCAACTCTTTCTGGTCAAGATTAAACAGAGCATACTTAAAGGAAAACGAGCGCCGTCAGAAACAGCATGGATTCGATTGGGAAGTCTTTCATTATGTACGAGCTGCAATTTTATTTCCTCAATCATATCTTAGAAAAAAACTATATTTGCCAATATTAATAATAGCCAAAAATATTGGTCGTATTTTATTATTTCAGTTCCCCGAATGGGAGCTGGATTGGAAAAGCTTGAGTAACGAAACGCATATCAAATGCAACTTTGATGGTTATGAATTGTCAGACTCAGACCTACCTGATGACTGGTTGAAAGATTATATAAAAGAGGGGATTCAGATCAAGATTGTAAATCCTTTTCGCTTGAGACCTTGGTATGAATCTAACTACCGATTTATTGATACTCAACCTGAATTTATTAAAAGCAATGTAAGTTTCTTAACCATGTTCGGAACAGAAATTGACACACCTTTCGGAAATCCAACAAAAGTGCCTTCTTTTTGGAAACCTATTGTCCAATTGATTTGGAATTCTATTGAATTAAAGATAAAATTTGTTAACAAATGGATAAAATTCGTTATCCAATGGATAAAATCATGGATAAAACTATGGATAAAACTAAAACAATGTATGAAAACCATTGCCCAATGGATTAAAACCATTGCCCAATGGATTAAAACCAGTGCCCAATGCACTAAGCAAGGGGTGAAACAATTAACATCACTGATTTACTCATTTCGAGAAAAACTAAAGACGAAATATCGAATAGATACTGGAAGTACAGAAAATATTCAAATGAATAAGAAGATTCCTGTACTAATTCGGACTAAACCTACGCCTAATGTGAAATTTTCTATAGAGGTGGAAGTGGAACAGGATACATTGGATCCATTTATAATCGAACCAAATGCAGATCTGGAAGATACAGAATATCCATATGATTGGGATTGGGAAACCATAATGATTGATCGGATCAAACAGATGAAGAGAGAGTATCTGTTTCACTTAGATATTCGCAACAGAATGGAAGCGGATTTCAAAAAGAAAATGGATCAACCTTCTCCTGACATAGGATCCAAATTTAGAAAGGAATTGACTCGAATCAAAATTTGGCTTTTTCTTTTCCGAAAAAAAAGCGTTCGATTTTTCATTAAGAAATTGCCCTATTTTAGGAAGGTGTTTATTCTTACAATGAAATTAAGACTTATTGATCTCCACCTAAGTGTTATTAATCTTATCGAGTCAAAGTCACTCTTTTTAATTCAATTAAGGAGTAAATTAATTGAATTAAGGAGTAAATTAATTCAATTAAGGAGTAAATTAATTACTGAATTAAGGAGTAAATTAATTCAATTAAGGAGTAAATTAATAAAGAATAGTGCAGCAATGATGCAAATCTTCAGAAATAGAATTAGCAAACCAATTACCAACGAAAAGCAAGATTCAAAAAGGAAAATTACCCAAGCATATGTATTTCATAATATATGGCAACAAATAAGGACCATGAAGGGGTTTTATGCGAAGGATTTACTCCAATCCAGAACATCATCTCCTTTAATTAAAAAGGATATCAAAGAATTTTTAGATATACAAGGAATATTGGATTCTAAAGAGCCTCAAGATTTGAGGGTAAAAGATTGGAAACAATGGTTAAAATGGTGTTCTAGGTATATAATAGTGCCACAGAAAAGTGGTAACCGATTTAGATTGAGTCAATTAAAGTCTTTTTTGGGAGACAAAAGATTTCAGTCTATTGTGGAACGACTCAAGAAAAGGATCAAAAGTCACAGATATAATCTTTTCGCCTATAGTTATTTGGATTATCTGAAGGAGGATACTCATGGGCCTGCCGTACAATATATACAAGAACCAAACCATCAAGCTATTGCCAATTTTAAAAGAACTGGGAAGAATTACGATTACTTGACAACTAAGAAGAATTCCGATTACTCGACAACTAAGAAGAATTCCGATTACTCGACAACTAAGAAGAATTCCGATTACAAATGTCAATTTTGGCTTTTCCCAAAAATTAGAAAAAAAATAAAAATGGGAAAAAAACTTCATGACCTTTTTCCTCCGGAAATAATTAGAAAACATCTTGACAAAATAATTGAATTTGAAGAGTTTAAAATACCAGAGGACTTTGATATTGATGCTTATGTGATGGAACTGATAAAAAAAAGCGAAGAAGAAAAACAAAAAAGAAAGGAGGAAAAACAAAGACTTAAGCAAGAACTGGTAGAGAAAAAGAAAGCTCTAGCAAAGAGGAAAGACGAGATACGGAAAAAACTGCAAGCGGCAAAGACTCCAGAAGAAGCGAAAAAAATTAAAGAGGGATTAAAGAGAGAGCGTGAAAAAAAGAAAAGGAAAAAGATAGAGGAAAAACGAGCTTTCTTAAGGAAACAACGGAATGAGTATTTAGCTGAAAAAAAAAAAAGACGGGCTGCTCGACGGGCTCGTCGAGCTAAAGAAAACAAAGCTCGACGAGATCAAAACTTTAAAAATGTAAGATATACAGATTTTCTAGTTCGAGACTTCTGTGATCTTTATCACAACAAAGTAGACCGTGAGGACGAAGATGAATATCGAATAGATTTAAAAAACAAGATTTTAAAACAAGATACTGAAAGAGAAAACCAAGGGACCGAAAAGAGCTGGGATCATGTGAAATTTCGATTGGATAATGAAGACATAAATAAAGAACAGAAAGAACAGAAAGAACAGAAAGAAATGAAAGAAATGAAAAAAATAATAAAGGCGGAAAGAAAAAAACGAAAGGAGGAAATAAAAAAACAAAAGCAAAAAGAAAAACAAACAAACAAAATAATAAAGGGGAAAAGAAAAAAACGAAAGGAAATAGAAAAACTAAGAAAGGAGAGAATAAAAAGACAAAAGACACAAAGTTTTTTGTCTTTCCTCCTTAATTACAAAATAGAAAGTGGAAACATTTATAAGAATCAAACTAAAAAAATTTATCAAAATCAAAAAGAAACTAAGAGAGAGAATCAAACTAAGAGAGAGAATCAAACTAAGAGAGAGAATCAAACTAAGAGAGAGAAAGAAACTAAAAAAGAAACTAAGAAAATAGGAAAGAAAAAAAAGAAGAAAGGAGGAACGAAAAAAACTAAGAAAGGAGAGAAGAAAAACAATAAGAAAGGAGGAAAGAAAAAAACTAAGAATCAAACTAAGAAAGAGAAAGAAACTAAAAAAAAAACTAAGAAAATAGGAAAGAAAAACAATAAGAAAGAAACTAAGAAAGGAGGAAAGAAAGAAACTAAGAATCAAACTAAGAAAGAAACTAAGAAAGGAGGAAAGAAAGAAACTAAGAATCAAACTAAGAAAGAAACTAAGAAAGAAGAAAAAACAAAGAAAGATAAATTACAAAAAATAGAAGAAATAAAAAAGAAAGAAAAAGAAAAATTAGCAACAGAAAAACGAAAACGAAAAGCCGAGAAAAAATTGGCGCATCGAGAACTGGTGGCAAATGAGTTTCATTGGCACCTCAAGTACAAACTACATAAGTTGGAGTTAGCTCCCTGGTTTTCCAAGAACAGAAATTCTCTTCGTTTACTAGACCAGAAGAAATTTGGCAATGCGCCTATAATGGCAACCCTGGCACCGCTAGTGGCAAGGTCAGACATTGACTTAAATTTATTGGAGCTTCTAGTATATATGAGAAGTATTTTCGGGAGGGAGAGTCGTGAAGTGTATTTCGAGGGTAGGAATAGTCCATTTTTAAAAATTTTTGCGGATCGAATGAAACTGTCTACGCCACTTGTACCAGGGTACGTTAATGACCGATTCCTGATATATAAAATCGCAAGTTGTTTATTGAAATTAAAAAAGAAAGAGATTGATGTAACTATTTTTGATAGATCTGTGCGACGCGGAAAAATAAAAACTAGAGAGGATGAAAATGAAAAAATTTCAAGTTCCCTCACTTTCGAACATATTTTGATTCCAAGACGTCGTAGAGAATTTCGAATTTTGAATCGTTTGAATCTAGAAAACAATTTAGGTGAAAATACAGGACTTTACAATAGTAAAGACATACAGAATGACGAAAGACTCATAGAAAAAGATGAACATCTTATCATAGATGCAAGACAAACGATAAGACGTTTTCTTTGGCCTCGTTATCGATTAGAAGATCTTATTTGCATGAATAGATATTGGTGGAATACAAATGATGGGAGTCGATCTGCTATGTTGAGGGTACGTATGTACCCCAAAATAGATCATTGGGACCATATTAAAAATAATTTGTCTGAAATAAAACTCTCAATGAAAAAGATTATTCAAGATTTGTTGAATCATACCAAAAGTTTCTTGGGTTCTTGTAATCCGAGGAAACTTTTGTCTTTTTTTGTACAGAATAAAAACGCGAACTCTTGTTGTAATTCGGACTTTCCTTTGTCCGAACGTCCTTTTGGACGTATCAGGAGTCCAAATATTAGAAAATTGAAAAATATGTTAAACTCCCTTTTTAACAAACTTTTCGATTTTCTTAGATTCTTGAATTTACTCCTTGTCAAACTTGATAGGTTTGTAACAAGGAGTAAATTGGGAGTTAGACCCTATTTAACTAAGACTAGATCTTTTTTAAATAAGGCTAGGTCTTCCGGCCTAAAAGTTTGGGTCCATTTTAAGAGACTTTGGTGTTCCGTAAAGGAACATTGGGAGAAATTTTTAGAGGAAATCACTAATTATTTAAGGAGGTTTAGGAAACTTTTACTTATTTATTTAAGGAGGTTTATGAAACTTTTACTTCATTATTTAAGGAGGTTTATGAAAAAGTAATATTGGAGGGAAGACAAATTAAATTCCTGAAGGATATCTAAAAGTTGAAATATAAGGCCCTAAAATATTAGATGATAAGAAAAAACCCTCGGATGATAAGAATAGGCCCTCCAAATATGGCCAGCTGTTATGTTAACGAGGCTTTAAATCTTCATTTAAGTATGTTTCTACGGGAAGAGAGAGATAATCCATCTCCCGTAGAAACCTTCGGAACGAATCAGAATATATAGACCATAATCGAAAATAAATGGATCTCATTCTTTTTTCTTACTATAAATTAAATAAATCACATTTGAATTCGGAAAATTTTTTTATGATCAAGAATTTGTCCGTTCGTCCCTCTTTGGTTCCTAAAAAACAGAGAGGATCTATTGAATATCAAGTATGTTATTTAACCAGTCGAATTAAAAGGCTTACTGAGCATTTAGACCTGCATAGGAGGGACTATTCGTCCCAAAGAGGTTTGTGGAAAATTGTGGGTAAACGTAGGCACCTTCTGATTTATCTGTTCACGAGAGATAGAGTTCGTTACGATGATTTAATCAATCAATTAGATATTCGTGGGCCACGTTAATTTTGAACAAAGTTTTCAGATCCAATTACGGTTTATTAAATTCCGGATCCTAATGAGTTCATAAAAAAACCGGAGAAGAGTTATAATTATGGTTACTACGGATAAAAACCCCATGATGTTAAGTATGGGTCCTCATCATCCATCAATGCATGGTGTTCTTCGACTTATTGTTACTCTAGATGGTGAAGATGTTATTGACTGTGAACCTATATTAGGTTATTTACATCGAGGGATGGAAAAAATTGCTGAAAACCGAACAATTGTCCAATATCTCCCCTATGTAACACGATGGGATTATTTAGCTACTATGTTCACAGAGGCGATAACGGTTAATGCGCCAGAAAGATTGGAAAATATTCAAGTACCTAAAAGGGCTAGCTATATAAGAGTGATTATGCTAGAGTTGAGTCGTATAGCTTCTCATTTGTTATGGCTTGGACCTTTTATGGCTGATATTGGTGCGCAAACTCCTTTCTTTTATATTTTAAGAGAGAGGGAAATGATATATGATTTATTTGAAGCTGCCACGGGCATGCGAATGATGCATAATTATTTCCGTATTGGAGGAGTAGCTGTGGATTTACCCTACGGTTGGATAGATAAATGCTTAGATTTTTGCTATTACTTCTTCCCAAAAGTGACAGAATACGAAAGGCTTATTACACGCAATCCTATCTTTTTGAAACGAGTTGAGGGAGTAGGCATTATTGCTAGAGAAGAAGCAATAGATTGGAGTTTATCAGGACCCATGCTGCGAGCTTCCGGAATCCAATGGGATCTTCGTAAAGTTGATCATTATGAATGTTACGATGAATTAGATTGGGAAATCCAATGGCAAAAAGAAGGAGATTCTTTAGCTCGTTATTTGATTCGAATCGGGGAAATGAAAGAATCTATAAAAATAATTAGACAGGCCCTAGAAGTAATTCCGGGAGGGCCCTATGAGAATTTAGAGGTCCGACGTCTCAATAAGGGAAAAGATTCGCAATGGAACAATTTTGAATCGCGATTTATTAGTAAAAAACCTTCCCCTACGTTTGAGTTATCAAAACAAGAACATTATGTTAGAATAGAAGCTCCCAAAGGAGAATTAGGAATTTTTTTAATAGGAGATGATAATATTTTTCCCTGGAGATGGAAAATCCGACCACCTGGTTTCATTAATTTGCAGATTCTTCCTCAACTGGTTAAAAAGATGAAATTGGCCGATATCATGACCATTTTGGGTAGTATAGATATCATTATGGGAGAGGTTGACCGTTAAAATGGCGATTAATATAGCGGATCTCGAAGAACAAGCTATCAATTTATTTTCTCGATTGGGATTTCCAAAAGAGATATCTAGTCTTATGTCAATTCTAATTGACATAATTACTCTTCTATTCGGAATTACGACAGGATTATTAGTTATTGTATGGCTCGAAAGAAAAATATCTGCGGGAATACAACAACGTATTGGACCTGAATACGCCGGTCCTTTGGGAATTATTCAAGCTTTGACGGATGGGATCAAACTACTTATAAAAGAGGATATCCCCCCATCTAGGGGGGATATTTGGTTATTTAGTATTGGACCAGCGGTAGTGGTCATACCTATTTTTTCAGGTTATTTAGTAATTCCCTTTGGCCGCCACATTGTTCTACTTGATCTTAGTATAGGTGTTTTTTTTTGGATCGCCATTTCAAGTATTGCTCCCCTTGGACTTCTTATAGCAGGATATGGATCAAATAATAAATATTCTTTTTCAGGTGGTCTCCGAGCTGCTGCTCAATCTATTAGTTACGAAATTCCTTTAGCTTTATGTGTGTTATCTATATCTCTACGTGTGATCCGTTGGAATATGAGATATATCTTTCCCTCTTTTTAGGATAAAAGGGAAAAAAAGTGAATGGGATGAGTATTGATTCTTCATTCCGATCAAAAAACTAGATGGTCATATGGGTGAGATCAAACAGTTTGCAAATCTGCAGTAAGATGATTGAGTCCCATCCCCCATGTACAAGAGTGAAAGCATGCACAATCAATGAAACCCAGTTCATATATTAGTCATTGGGGCCCAGCAGCGGGGAGGCAAAGGAAAAAGTATGAAGTTAATATCATACATACCGAAAATGAAACAAAGGTAGGTGGTGAGAAACACCAAGATATAAAAAAGATTAGTAAAAGATGTTTCCATAGAAATGGGATGACAATAAGGACTTGGCATTGGTAGGGATGATCAAGTAGTACTTCCCCAGAACCCCGATCTAGAATATGTTTCTATCTACTAGAAAAGAATGGCTATCCAGAACGAAGTAATCCTTTACACAGTTTTCCTCTCTCCCACAAAAAAATAGTGAAGGTTAAGATAGGTTCAAAAGCTCCCATTATTGTAGCAGACAGAATCTCATTGGTCTAATTTAGAATATGAATATTCTGATGCTTTTTTTTCTTTTGGTATTGTGTTTTTTTATTCCTCAATGGCCATTGAGAAGCCGTATGAAGCGAAAGTTTCACGTACGGTTTTGGAATAGAGATAAGAACAGTTATGTTTCTATCGACTATAATTATCCAACAGTTCAAGTACAATTGATATAGTTGAAGCACAGTGCAGATATGGTTTTTTAGGATGGAATTTGTGGCGTCAACCTATAGGGTTTCTAGCTTTTTTCATCTCATCTCTAGCAGAATGTGAGAGATTGCCCTTTGATCTACCAGAAGCAGAAGAAGAATTGGTAGCGGGTTATCAAACTGAATATTCGGGTATCAAATTTGGTTTATTCTACGTCGCTTCTTACCTAAATCTATTAGCTTCGTCATTCTTTGTAACAGTTCTTTACTTGGGCGGATGGAACTTATCAATTCCATTCATATCCATTCTGGAACATTTTGAAGGCGATTCTATTTCTGTAATTAGCGAGGTCTTTAATATAACGATCAGGATCTTAATTCTATTAGCTAAAGCTTATCTTTTCTTATTTATTTCTATCACGGCAAGGTGGACCTTGCCTAGGATAAGAATGGACCAATTATTGGATCTTGGTTGGAAATTTCTTTTACCTATTGCTTTGGGTAATCTATTACTCACAGCTTCTTTCCAACTTATTCTATTGTGACCAACTCTCTCTTCGTGAAGAAGTTCTGCATTCTGCAATAAATTCAAATTTGATAGATCAAATCTATGAAGAGAAAGAATTTTATATGAATGATTATTCAAGGATATTTGCCACATGTTCTCCACGGTGACTGGGTTTATGAATTATAGTGAACAAGCAATACAGGCTGCGAGATACATTGGTCAGGGTTTTATGATTACCTTATATCACATGAATCGTTTACCTATTACCATTCAATATCCCTATGAAAAATTGATCCCATCAGAACGATTTCGTGGACGGATCCACTTTGAATTTGATAAATGTATTGCTTGTGAAGTATGCGTTCGTGTATGCCCGATTAATCTACCCGTTGTGGATTGGAAAGTCGGAATAGATATTGGGAAAAAACGATTGCAAAGTTATAGTATTGATTTTGGAATTTGTATCTTTTGTGGGAATTGTGTCGAATATTGTCCCACAAATTGTCTGGCGATGACTGAAGAATATGAACTTTCGACCTATGATCGTCATGAATTAAATTATGATCATATTGCTTTAGGACGTTTACCAATATCGGTTATTGAAGATTTAACAATTCGAACAGTTCCGAGTTCTTAATAACTTATTATGTTATGTCTGAAGACAAATTATTAGAATATCCAATAAGGTCATCTTTTTTTAGTGAATGGGATGGAATAATATTGGAACTTATCGTGAACATAATGAATCGACCTGAACAGATATATGATATTATTTTGGCTCCTATAACACTAAGTATCATATTAGGAGGTCTAGGAGTAGTATTACTTACTAATATAATCTATTCTGCCCTTTCATTGGGGCTAGTTCTTATTTGTATATCCCTATTATATATTATATTGAACGCAGATTTCGTAGCTGTTGCACAAATTCTGATCTACATAGGAGCTGTTAATATTTTGATAATATTCGCCGTAATGTTGATGAATAACCCGAAATATCCCAATTCAGCCCCCCCCTGGACTGTCGGAGATAGCATAACTTCAATAGTTTGTACGAGTCTTTTTTGTTCATTAATTACTATTATCCTGAACATATCATGGTTCGGAATATCTCTGACTCAAAAATCAGATCAAATTTTGGAACGAGATCTAACAAACAATATTCAACGTATTGGGACTCATTTATCCACTGATTTTTTCCTTCCATTCGAACTTATTTCTATAATTCTTCTAGTTGCTCTAATAGGAGCTATTACCATAGCTCGCCGAGAAGAAACAGTTTGAAAAAGTTGTAAATAAAAGCTCTCGTGCGTATTAGTAGCATAGATATAATCTTTGATCTTTTAGATTGCGTAATAATCATTTCATTCCTTAGATAATGGAACAATTATCAACTTAATAGAACTTTTGTTTGTATCTAAAGAGATTGAGGTATGAGGAGTTTCTCTATTATGCTCGAATATGCACTTATTTTAGGTGCTTATTTATTATCTATCGGTATTTATGGACTAGTAACAAGTCGGAACATGGTTAGGGCACTTATGTGTCTTGAGCTAATACTGAATGCGGTTAATTTAAATCTAGTAACATTCTCAGATTTTTTTGATAGCAGGCAAGTAAAGGGGAAGATTTTATCGATCTTTGTTACAGCTATTGCAGCTGCTGAAGCAGCTATTGGGTTAGCTATTATTCTGGCAATATATCGTAACAGAAAATCAACTCGTATCGATCAATTTAATTTGTCAAAATGGTAATATCTACATATTCTAAATCTGTATATTTATTTCTATTCTAAATTAGATACTAGGTCTGTCTCTCTAAAAATAAATCTAGATCTATTTTATCGATTTATCTTTATTTTAGAAAGAGCGATATAGTATTACGATCAAGCAATAACATGATTCATATTTACCTCATTATCCAAATGGTCTCTCTAACACGATTAGACCAAAGTCCAGAAAGATGAAAGTTAGACAAATCTTTATCTTTTATTAAACAGATAGAACCCGGATCTATCCATATATCACTGATAATACAATCATTGATTTGCTTTATATTAATAATATATCGTTATTGGTCATATATTATATAATCTTATACAGTTAAAAACTTTTTACATATTAAAAATGGAGTTCATAGATCCAATGGCACATTCAGTAAAAATTTATGATACATGTATTGGTTGTACCCAGTGTGTACGAGCATGCCCCACAGATGTATTAGAAATGATACCTTGGGAAGGATGTAAAGCTAAGCAAATTGCTTCTGCTCCAAGAACAGAAGATTGCGCAGGTTGTAAGAGGTGTGAATCTGCTTGTCCAACGGATTTCTTAAGTGTACGTGTTTATTTATGGCATGAAACAACTCGCAGTATGGGTCTAGCTTACTGACCCATAAGCACAATAAAAATAGTTAGATCAATCCCATACATATTTTTCATTCTCCTTTTTCTCTTTCACTGATCAAAACCCATACTCGAACCATTAAGCATGGGTTTTGATATCGAAAATCTCTTTTCTTTCCATTATGAGTAATTTACCTTGGTTAACAATAATTGTCATTTTGCCCATATCTGCGGGGTTATTAATTCCATTATTTCCCCATAGAGGGAATAAGATGATTCGATGGTATACTCTAGGTATTTGTTTATTAGATCTACTTTTAATGACCTATACATTCCGTTATCATTATAATTTTTCTAATTCATTAATCCAATTGGAAGAGGATTATAACTGGATAAATCTTATTAATCTTCATTGGAAACTGGGAATTGACGGATTTTCCATTGGACTTATTTCATTGACGGGATTTGTAACTACTTTAGCTACTTTAGCTGCTTGGCCAGTTACTCGAAATCCGCGATTGTTGCATTTCTTGATGTTGGCAATGTACAGTGGCCAATTAGGATTATTTGCTTCTCGAGATATTCTACTTTTCTTTCTCATGTGGGAGTTGGAACTAATTCCCGTTTACCTACTTTTATCCATGTGGGGGGGAAAAAGACGTCTATATTCGGCCACAAAATTTATTTTGTATACGGCGGGTGGTTCCATCTTTATCTTAATGGGAGCTTTAAGTATGGGTTTCTATGGATCTCATGGACCAACATTCGATTTTGAAATACTAGCTAAAAAATGTTATCCCATAACACTTGAAATAGTACTCTATTTTGGGTTTTTGATCACTTATGCCATAAAATTGCCAATCTTACCTTTACATACCTGGTTACCAGATACTCATGGGGAAGCACATTATAGTACATGTATGCTTTTGGCCGGAGTTCTATTGAAAATGGGAGGATATGGGTTGATCCGAATCAATATGGAATTGCTACCTCATGCTCATTCTTTGTTTTCACCATGGTTGATAATAATCGGAGCAGTGCAAATTATCTATGCAGCTCTAACTTCTATGGGTCAACGAAATTTGAAAAGGAGGATAGCCTATTCATCAATATCTCATATGGGTTTTGTAATTATAGGAATTGGTTCCATGACAGATACAGGGCTCAATGGAGCCATTTTGCAAATGATTTCTCATGGATTAATTGGTGCTGCACTTTTTTTCTTGGCAGGAACAGGTTATGATAGGATATGTACTCTTTTCCTTGACGAAATGGGAGGAATCGCTATACCAATACCTAAAATCTTTACTATGTTCACTAGCCTTTCAATGGCTTCTTTTGCATTGCCAGGAATGAGTGGTTTCGTAGCAGAATCTATTGTATTTTTGGGAATAATTACTAGTCATAAATATTCTTTGACCTTTCGAATCATTATTACTGTAATAGCGGCAATTGGAGTGATATTAACTCCCATCTATTTATTATCTATGTTACGTCAAATGTTCTATGGATATAAGGTTTTGAATGTCCCAAATCCTTATTTTAAGGATTCAGGACCACGCGAAATTTTTATTTTGATCTGTCTCTTTCTACCAATCATAGGTATTGGTCTTTACCCCGATCTAGTTCTATTTCTGTACAATGATAAGGTAGAAGCTACCTTATCTCAATTTTTCTATTAATCGTAAAAAAATTTTTTTTGTTACCTTCCAGATAGATTGCCAGCTATCTAATAGGCCTACTCTTTTCTTTATGAAATTTTCATATAAAAAAAGAGAATTGATCTCTAGTTCGAGTTATTTCAAGTAGTGATTTTATACGATTCTGTAATCACCCTTTGAAATAACTTGGACAAACTACCTATTGATCTTACTTATCAATAACATAAGTGACTGTATTGAATCTATCTTATGCAAATTAATCGTTATAAATGAATCAACCATCCATAGCTATGTAAACCTATTCCTAATAAATCAACCCCCAAATAACAGATCCAAACTATAAAAAATCCTAGAGAAGCCACAATTGCCGGTTTCTCACCTTGCCAACCCCTGTTGATTCTAGTATGTAGATAAATTGCAAATATGGTCCAAGTAATTAATGCCCAAGTCTCTTTTGGATCCCAGCTCCAATAAGATCCCCATGCTTCATTGGCCCATACTGCCCCAGAAAGAATACCTATAGTTAAAAAAGAAAATCCTAAACCAATGCCACGATAACTCCAATTATCTAATTGGTGAGTCAATTTCGATTTACGATAATTCGCAAATCGAAAGCAAAAACTATCTTTCAAATCCTTTTTTTCTTGGTCGTGTGAATACCCATTTTTATTGGGAGATCGTAAACAAGAATTGTCCACACTCAAAATAATCTTTCGATTTATTTGAGACGTAATAACTAAAAAAGCTATTGATGATAGGGATCCACATAAAAGAGTTGCATAGCTGAGCAATATCATACTTACATGCATCATTAACCAATGGGATTGTAAAGCGGGTACTAACATTGCAGATTGCTGCATTTTATCTGGAAGACCTAAAGTAGCAAAACTATGAGTTAACATGGCACTTGGCGCGGTGATTGCACCTAACCACCAAGCATCCTGGCCCCGTACTTCTATAATTATATGAATCATGGCAGAACTCCATGAAAGGAACATGAATGACTCATACAAATTACTTAACGGCAAATGTCCCGAATAAAGCGAACGATTAACTAATACTCCTGTTATACAAATAAACGTCACTATCATGCCCTTTCCTCCCGAACAACTTAGTTCTTCACTTGGATAAATTAAGGTTCCCCAATAAATGAGAGTGACAACAAAAGTCAGAGAAAAAGAGACATGAGCTGATATATGTTCTAGAGTTATGAATATCATAATAAACCCATCTCTTAATTTGATTTTGAATAGGATCGATGAAAGAAAGATAAAATCGATTGATATGTCATCAATCATATCAACATAGATCGAATAGTGGTACTATCTAAAATTAATATAGATAATTCATAAGAATGCCGCCACTCGGATTCGAACCGAGATGCTCTAGCACTGCTTCCTAAGAGCAGCGTGTCTACCAATTTCACCATGGCGGCTTGGTATTGTCTAGTAACTATATTAGACTATTTTTCCGAGCTTGTCAATGGAAATATGTATATAAAATTGTTATCAGCAATGTCCGAATATCAGTTCGGACATTGAATATTAAATGTGATGTTGCTCGTTATAACGGAGCATGGCGCAGTTTGGTAGCGTGCCATCTTGGGGTGATGGAGGTCGCGGGTTCAAATCCTGTTGCTCCGAAACGAACGGCAAACAAAGATCGTCTTGATTTAATACGTTCTGCCATTGAACAATATATAATATATAAAATAACTAAAAAAAAAGAAAGGAGAAGGAAGGGTTTTATATCATTACTTTCGCATCGTAATGATTCATTCAAAAAAAAAAAAAGCAATATTGGCATAGATAAAATAAAGAAACTAGGATGAATGTAATTCATATATCTTTCTTTTTTTTCTTCGATCAATTGTCTTCGCAATTGGACCTTAGAGATTGCGATGTGAATAGGTAGGTAGACATCCCTATAATTTCTATTTATAAGATCAAAAAAAAATATCACAGACTAACTAATCTCTTTAAATACCTACCTGATGATTCATTCCATAGCTTATTTGTTTATTACAAAACACTACGTTTCGATTGAGTTTATTTTCGGCATAGATAGAATAAAATTATTACATTAATAGAGCTACCAGCAACATGTAATGGCGGAGTTGATCCGGGATTCTTAAAACAGAATGATGCACTTTTTTCCTTTCCCACTGGAAAAGGAAAAAAGGGATGGAGGAATGGTTGATAAACCCCTCCTCCATCTTCAAAATTGGTCGGATAGAATGGCTGTAGTGGAACTAATTTATGACCGTGTCCCTTTTTCTCAACCACTATCTCTACCTCAAGGTTCCATCGCTGTTCTCCAGAGTCTTAGAGGGTGTAGTATATTTGCTGGTGTTACATATCCTACAATTCATTGACGGATCTATATGTTATTTGGATGAGTCATAGGAGTTATCCTTTGGAAAAACCCCTGGCTGATCTTGATTTAAAAAACCAAAGCTTATCATCATAGTTAGCTAAATAAACGACTTTTGCTGCGGACCGATATGCTTTTTCCTTCCAAACATTGCTACGAATTTTTTTTTTCGATTTAGAGGTACGCTTCTTTGGAACTGCCATAATGAATAATAGTTTAAATTCAATTCATTTATCTAGTTCGATGTGAAGGACATGTATGTACTTATCAATAACGATATAGTTTTTTATGAAAGAAAAAAACTTTAATAAAGATCCAACTCCCTCAATTATTGATATAATTAATATTAAATTTATAAATTAATAATAAATAATGACTCAACCTCTTTTGGTAAATCCGTTCCCACCTCACCCATTTGCCCAAAATGGGTGGAATCTATTACAAATCAACAAATCAAATCAAAATTGAACAATGTATTTATTGTTCATTGTCTTTGCGCCTTGTTGTTATTAATAGAAATAGAACGCATCTGAGTAAATGATCATTTCATCTTTGAAATAGTTATAATATAAATATTATTATATTTACTTAACTCTCGCATTTTTTAATTTTTAATCGGAGATGTCTCCGATTAGTAGTAGGAGATCGACACAAATCAATAATACTTAGTTACTGAATCCATTTTTTTAATTAATGATCATAATTATGATGCGGAGTGACGGATAAAAAAAAAGCTAGTTGTTTCTATAAACTCGGAATTGTTAACTTTTCGTTTCAATTCTTACATATAATACTCATTAATTTTTAGTGGATGGAAAGCAACTCTGTAATTTTAACAGATTCAATTTCCTAGGAAATTGAATCTGTTAAAAATATCCAGTCTCCCAAATTGGTTTAATTCTTGTTAAGCTCCATTACTACTATTCAATATACAGTATAATAAATTTTATTAAAAAACTTTATCTTTGGTTAATCAAACTAGATTATATTGAATCATTCATAAAATAAAAACGTGCGTGTACACAACTATTGAGTACCTAGACTGAAAACTAGGAACTAGAGTTCCTTCTTGCTCATCTGACAAATATTTGATTAGTATCAGTATTGACCGGTGCAAATCTGGTATTTGCAGAAAAAAAAGATCAAAAAAGGTCAAAGGAATATTAAATCGATGGGATCCCATCCGATATTTTATCGTTCTTCTTGGTTTGTGACCTATTCTTTTTTTTTTATTCTCTCTAGGATCTAGTGGATTGTAAACCAAGAATGTAGAATATAAAATATAATAATGATTTGATCTTCATATGGAATTTCTATATAAATATGCTTGGATCGTGCCTTTCCTTCCGTTTTCAGCTTCTGTACCAATCGTATTAGGATCTTTATTTTTTCCGGGGGCAACTAAGAGTCTTCGCCGTACATGGGCTCTTATTAGCATTTTTCTGCTAAGCGTAGCTATGTTTCTTTCTTTCAATCTGTTCTTGCAACAAATTACCGGTGGTCCCATCCATCGATATTTTTGGTCCTGGATCATCAACAAGAAGTTTTCGCTAGAGTTGGGCTATTTAATTGATCCACTTACTTCTATTATGTTAGTTTTAGTTACAACAGTTGGAACCATGGTTATGATCTACAGTGATAATTATATGTCACATGATAAAGCGTATGCGAGGTTTTTTGGTTATCTCAATTTTTTCAATGCTTCTATGCTAGGACTAGTTATTAGTCCTAATTTACTACAAATATATATTTTTTGGGAATTAGTGGGAATGTGTTCCTATTTATTGATAGGTTTCTGGTTTATGCGACCCAGTGCGGCTAATGCTTGTCAAAAAGCATTTATAACTAACCGTGTGGGGGATTTTGGACTCTTATTAGGAATCCTAGGTTTTTATTGGGTCACGGGTAGTTTCGAATTTCAATATTTGTCCGAAAAATTGAACGAATTGATTGCCGTTGATGGAGTTGGTTCATTCTTTGTTACTTCGTGTATTTTTCTCTTATTTTCAGGCCCAGTAGCCAAATCTGCACAATTCCCACTTCATGTATGGTTACCTGATGCTATGGAAGGACCTACTCCTATTTCAGCTCTTATACATGCCGCCACTATGGTAGCAGCAGGCATTTTTCTTGTAGCTCGAGTGTTTCCTCTTTTCAGAGCTCTACCTTCAATAATGAATCTTATCTCTTGGATAGGTGGAATAACAGCTCTATTGGGAGCTACTATGGCTCTCGCTCAAAAAGATCTTAAAAGAGGCTTGGCTTATTCCACTATGTCTCAATTAGGTTATATGATGTTAGCTCTAGGTATAGATTCCTATCAAATCGCCCTGTTTCATTTGATTACACATGCTTATTCTAAGGCATTATTGTTCTTAGGATCTGGATCAGTGATCCATTCCATGGAACCCATTGTTGGATATTGTCCCGGTAAAAGTCAGAATATGGCTCTTATGGGTGGTTTGAGGAAATATATGCCAATTACAGGAATTACTTTTTTTTGGGGGACACTTTCTCTTTCGGGTATTCCACCCTTTGCTTGTTTTTGGTCCAAAGACCAAATTGTTGGTGATAGTAAGTTATATTCACCCATTTTCGGGTGGATAACTTGGTTCACAGCAGGATTAACTGCCTTTTATATGTTTCGTATGTATT